GAGAAGTAATTATTAACTTGTATGGCTATAACATAATAAAATAAATAGAATTTAAAAGATTATAATTAATTCTAATTTATTAAAAATTAAGACGTTTTCAAGAATAGAGAAAAGAGTTAATTTCACCTTTAAAAAAGTTAACTTATAAATTAAAAAATATATAATATATAAATGTTCTATGTACATTAAAACATATAATGAAATATGGACTAAACTAATACGTAATATAATATTAAAATTTATTATTACTATTATTTCAGAAATTAAATTGTTGTTAAATGATTTTTCTAATTTATTTGTTAAAAAAACGGAGAAGCTTTATTGGATTAATTTCTACAAAATTTGTGATTTTACTTGGAAGTGGAATCATTATAATAAAGAAGAAGATGATGAAGAATATACAGAAACCGATTTTTATGCAGATGGATTCGGGACCGTAAATACTGGAGTAACCTTTCAAGATATTGCTGGAATTGATGACGAATTAGGTGATTTAAAACAAATTGTTACAGCTTTACAATTCCCTGAGCGATTTGAAATAGTAGGTGCACGCGTCCCAAAAGGTACTTTATTAACAGGTCCACCTGGAACAGGTAAAACATTATTAGCAAAGGCATTAGCCACTGAAGCTGGAGTGGCTTTTTTAACTGCTGCTGGGTCAGAATTTGTAGAAGTTTATGCAGGATTAGGTGCATTAAGAGTTCGAAATTTATTTGCATGGGCAAACTTCTTTTCACCGAGTATTATTTTTATCGATGAATTAGATAGTATTGGACGTGAACGAACAGACGATGAATTTGATGATGATAGTGAAGAACGCGAACAAACATTAAATCAACTATTAGTAGAATTAGATGGATTTTATGAAAATCGCGAAGTTTATGTTTTGGCTGCTACTAATCAACCTGAAGTTTTAGATGAAGCTTTAGTTCGTCCTGGACGATTTGATCGAACACTTACTTTAAGTTTACCAAATCGGAGGGAAAGAGTCGCTATTTTGGCTGTTCATTCAGAAAATAAACTCGTATTACCAAGTACATTCCGGTTTAAAGAAATTGTTCAAGAAACTCACGAATTTACAGGTGCTGATCTTGCAAATATCATGAATGAAGCTGGGTTAGACGCAATGAGAAATGGTGAAATTACAATTAAACATCGTAACATTATGGAAGCAATTTATCGACATAAATATGGTCTTCCATATACAGGTTATATAAAGAAATCACGTACTCATATGGCTCATGTTTATCACGAACTTGGTCATGCATTTATGGCTACTTGTATGCCTTATCATCCAGAAATTCGAATGACAACAATAATACCAAGAGAACAATATCGAACTAAGACATTTTTCGATACAGATGAAGAAGATACATTAATTACTAGAATAGAATTTATTTCTACTGTTACTATGTTATTAGCTGGGCATATAGCTGAAGAAGTTATATTAGGTGAAACAGAAATGTCTTCTATAGGAGCAGATGATTTAGACCAAGTTTTTTTCATAGTATATGAAATGATTGCGGCTTATTATATGACATCTGTTCGACCGTTAGGATTTTTTGGAGACGGAGATTTAGAGATAGATCGATTAGTTGATTTAGAAATGTTTAAAATCATTACTTATTGTGATAGTTTAGCAAAAAGACATATTAGTGATCATAGATTAACATTTCATATGCTTGCTGAATTAATTCATGAAAAACGAACAATATCTGGTGACCAAATTCGTAGAACGATTGAACTTTATTCCCCAGTCTTACCAAAACGATCAGTGTGGTAATTAAATATTAAATAGTACATAGTTATAAAAAAAATATTTATATTCTAAATATTTTTTTTTATAACTATTAAATAAAACCGTTTTAAGGAATGGCAAAATCTTCCTCTACGATAATTTCAATTTCACTTAATAATAAAAAAACAAATTTTCAGTAAACGAAATAAAATTATATGCTTAAATTATTAGTATATAATGTAATAATGTTTTTTGTCTCTTTATTTATTTTTGGACTTTTATCTAATGACCCATCACGAAATCCTTATCGCAAAGATATTTGAAATAATTTATAAATTTGGACTATAAAAACTTTTTTGATTTTGCAGAACTTGTGTTTTACGATAAAAAAACTGTTATTAATAACAGTTTTTTTATAATAATGTAGAAATACTGGTATATATAAATGTATAGCATAAAACTTATGTTAATTTTGAATACTTTCTTTAACTATTTTCAACTATATATTTTTCTAGTTGGCTTCGCTTTTACTTTAACATCCGGTTTATTCTTTTTACTAAAATCGTTTGAATTACTCTAAAATTAACTAACTTAATTTTGTATCATATACCTTTAACAATATAATTAATATTATTTTACTTGTTGATTTTAACACGAAAAATTGTTAAAATCAAAGAACAATAAATTGCTTTGTGAGAAGAAGCGAGTATAGTTTAATGGTAAAACTTTAGCCTTCCAAGTTAATATTGGGAGTTCGATTCTCCCTACTCGCTTTTAAAAACAAAGAAGTATTTTTTAAAGTAGTCTATTAAACGCATTTTATTAATATAATATATTATATTAATAAAATTTGAAAACAAAGAATGAGTGAACAATATTAAATATTAATAAAAAAACTTTTAAAAAATTTATTATGTCTGGTGGATCGACAGGTGAAAGACCATTTTCTGATATTATTACAAGTATTCGTTATTGGGTAATACATAGCGTTACTATACCTTCACTTTTTATCTCGGGTTGGTTATTTGTTAGTACCGGATTAGCATACGATGTTTTTGGGACACCACGTCCAAATGAATATTTTACACAAGACCGTCAACAAGTTCCGCTTATAAACGATCGGTTTAGTGCCAAACAAGAACTAGAAGATTTAACTAAAGGATTATAAAATATTAAAAATGATAGAAGAATCGAAAAGTGCTGATCAGTCAGTACCTGTAGCATATCCAATCTTTACTTTTCGTTGGCTAGCGATTCATGGTTTAGCAGTTCCAACCGTTTTCTTTTTAGGAGGCATAACTGCAATGCAATTTATTCAAAGATAAAATACTTAATTAAATATATACATTAAATAAATTAAATGACGGGTCCAAATCCAAATAAACAAGCTGTTGAGCTGAATAGAACTGCCTTATATTGGGGACTATTATTAATTTTTGTCCTAGCTGTGTTATTTTCAAGTTATTTTTTCAACTAATAATAAAAAAATAAAAAAATTTACTTATGTTTAAAATTAGTAGTGCGGGTCGAGTACCTTTATGGGGTGTAACGTTAGTTGGTGGATTAGCTGTTGTTACAATGCTTAGTTTGTTTATATATGGTTCATATTCTGGTCTTGGATCATCTTTATAATTTGAGATATATTCTATATAATGTTAGTATCATAATTTTATTATTAAGAAAATAAATTTGTTATTCGGTTATTTTAAAATATGGCAATTTAACTGCTATTTTTCTGGTAATTATTATAAAAATAATTACCAGAAAAATAGCAGTTAGACATTTATAATTATAAAAATCTAATTATTACTGTTAAAAAATATAGAAATCAACTTTCATTCGTTTTTTCATTCCCTTCTTTGTATAATGATTCATTACTGTTGTTAGTATTAGAATTATCTTTATTACTTAATTTTCTAATAATTAAACGACAAATATACATAATAACTGCTAAAATACTCAATAATAAACGCTTTCCAAACCGGAGAATATACCAAATAATATCAAATATTACATTACTTTTGCCTTTTGTTCCTCTTCCAAACCATCCATACCAAATTTGAGCCGATCCTCTTTGTTCACCTTTTCTATCTTGCCAAGCAGTTAGACCACCACTATATTTACTTAATTTATCTCTTTTTCCAACATGCATTTCAACACTATCTGTTACAATTGGAATATAAACGTATTGTCCACATAAACTGTGGAGTAGCATAAATAGTGAAAACAATAATGATGATGCTATCATTGTAAGAGCAAATGCATCAATAAATTTAGTCTCAAATTCTAAATTATCGAGTTGTCGTTTTATGTCGATTAATAGATAAGATTTATTAGTGTATTGATATTTTTGATAGAATCTTTCAAGTCGAGCAATTCTAACTCCTAATTGATGTATGGTGTAATATTCCATTCGATTGAATAAATGAATCCATATCCTGTCTGGTCCACTACTAATTATAATGTAAGCTGTCCAATGCCATCTAAAATGGTATGGGCAATACTTCCTATTCATCCTCGCTATATATGTATAAGTCATTAATGAATGAGCATTTCTATAAAAGTCTCGTATAAAACGATCAATAGCTGGCAAAATTTTACGATAAAACAAATAATAGAAACATTCCGCTTTATCATATATTCCAAATGTCGTTGGGAGTTTTGACACAATCATCGATATAGGATCAATCCTATATCCATCAATAACTGTTGACCTTTCATATACATGTAATACAACAGCAGCAGGATTTGATAAACGAATCCTGTACGTATTTCGTTTCATTTCAGTTTTCATAATAAATGATAATTCTTTAGCATCTAACCCAAACTTATGAAAAAATTTAACATTGTATAACAATTGTGAATGATGAAAGACGAAAAGTAAAAATCTTTTATACCATAACCATGATGAAGCCATACATATTAATGTAATTATACATGCAGTTCGAATATTATATCGTATTGATAAAATAACAAATCGAATACACAATACTAAAGTTACCAACCGATCTAAATCCGCTGTACAAAATCCTGTGCGATACTGATGTAAAAAACCTTTTAATAATAATTGCAATGTAGAAATTTTGAATAAAGACACTGATTTCAACTCTAAATTTGCTAAATTACCTCCTTCTTTAATACATTGTTTAATATCTGCTTCATATTGTATAAGTGCTTCACCTTTGATACCAAACCAATTAAGAAAAGCATCTTGATTAATTACGATAGCGTGGTTTAAATTAACATGAATAAACATCAATGCTTGTTTAATTTTTTCAATAGTAATTAAAACGTGAGTTTTCATTATAGTATATATAATTGTGGTCAATATATCGTGACAGAAGCCTAGTAAACTTTCCACATGAAAACTAGTAATGTTTGAATAATCGAAATTAAGATTCATATCTAATATTTTTTTATAATTGGTTAAAAAAAAATGACCAATCCAATTTTAGATTGGATTGGTCTCACCCCCAAGGGAACTCGAATCCCTGCCTGCTCCGTGAAAGAGAGCTATCCTTAGCCTCTAGACGATAGGGGCTAAATTTCCCACCGTTAACTCAAAAAACGGGAGCGGGTAACGCGACTCGAACGCGCGACAACAACCTTGGCAAGGTTAAGCTCTACCACTGAGCTATACCCGCGTTAAGCTTCATTATCATTAATATCATTGAAATTAAACATTTTAATTTACTAATCATTTTAAAAAACTAAATTATAGTAATAAAAGATTGAGTATTTATAGTTTTTAAACCTCTCAAATTTTATTTTTAATTTAACGTGTTGTCGCTACAATAATTCCATCTAATCCAGCAATTGCAATAATTGTACTAATCCAAATTTGAGCTAATTTTTTAAACAAAAGTTTAGATTTTTGCCATCCAATTGGATCTGGTTTGGAAAAAGCAACAGTAACTACTAATGCTATTACAAATGATATAAAAATCAACCAAAGCACTAGTAAAGCTCGCATGAGTTTGTTATTGGTTTTTTAACAAACAAAATTAATATTAATGACTTAATTTTAAATTTTATAGAATTAAAGTTCGCCTCGATTTAAAATTATCAAAAATATAATTGCAGGTCCCAGAAGCAATATAAATGCTATGGCGAATAGTTGACCTAAAACTTGCCAATTTACCTTAAAAGGATTAAACATTGCAATTTAACTTCTAACGTTTTAAAGTATTTAAAATTAACTCACATTCTACTAATATATAATAATTAATATATAATAATTTGTTGAATGAAGAGATTCAAAATAAAAAATATATGTTTATAATTTATGAAGTCAGTTTCATCTTTTAGTCATTAATTAATGTGGGTTATTAACTCAATGGTAGAGTACTCGGCTTTTAACCGAATAGTTCTGGGTTCGAGTCCCAGGTAACCCAAGTAATAAAATTTTAGTTAATTAGTTAATAAATACTTGAAAACTGAAGTAAAAATTATTAATAAGAAAATGTATTTCTTATTAATAATTTTTGTTTTAATTAATCAATAGGAAGCATAGATAATACTGGTTCATTAGCTCGATTAATGCCTTTCTCAAAACCAGCAGCAGCGGCTCTTGCACGACCTGAATGCCACCAATGTGCAACTAAGAAAAAGAAGCCTAAAACAAAATGTGAACAACATAGCCATGATCTTGGCGAAACATAGTTTACTGAGTTTATTTCAGTAGCAACTCCACCTACTGAATTCAATGATCCTAATGGTGCATGAGTCATATATTCAGCAGCCCGTCTTTCTTGCCACGGTTGAATATCATTTTTAATTTTATTTATATCTAATCCATTAGGACCACGTAAAGGTTCCACCCAAGGTGCTCGTAAATCCCAGAAACGCATTGTTTCACCACCAAATATGATTTCACCACTTGGAGAACGCATTAAATATTTACCTAATCCTGTCGGACCTTGAGCTGAAGATACATTCGCTCCTAATCGTTGATCACGAACTAAAAATGTAAATGCTTGAGCTTGCGAAGCCTCAGGCCCCGTTGGTCCGTATAACTCACTTGGGTATGCTGTATTGTTATACCAAGAATATAGCGAAGCTGTAAAGCCCATTAATGAAATAGCTGCTAAACTATATGATAAATAAGCTTCACCCGACCAAACAAAAGCTCTTCGAACCCAACCAAATGGTCTAGAAAATATATGCCAAGCTCCACCAAAAATAGAAATAACACCAACCCATACATGACCACCTACAATATCATCCATGCTATTAACAGAAACTATCCATCCATCACCACCAAATGGTGAACGAAGTAAGTAACTAAAAATAATAAATGGATTTAAGGTTGGATATGATACATATCGTACATCACCTCCACCAGGTGCCCAAGTGTCATATACGCCACCAAAGTACATCGCTTTGGCTGCAAAACATAACGCTCCAACTCCTAATACACATATATGAATTCCTAAGATTGTGGTCATTTTATTTTTATCACGCCAATCATATCCAAAGAATGGAAATGATTCCTCTAGTGTGTCAGGACCTGCTAATGAATGATATAAACCGCCAAATCCTAAAACAGCTGAAGACAATATATGAACAACTCCTACAGAAAAATATGGTAACATTGTTGTGATTTCGCCACCTGGACCAATTCCAACACCTAAAGTCGCAACGTGTTGCATTAAAATAAATCCTTGTTCGTATAATGGTTTCTCAGGAACGAAATGTGAAACTTCAAACAAAAGCATTGCTCCAGCCCAAAAAACCATAAGCCCAGCATGGGCTACATGAGCTCCTAAAAGTTTTCCTGAAACATTTATTAAACGTGCGTTTCCACTCCACCAAGCAAATCCGGTACTTTCAATATTTCGACCGTCTGAATTTTCAGTAAAATCAAAGAGCGTTTCCACGTGGTAGTACCTCCTCTGGGAATACAAAGTTTTCATGTGGTTGGTCTTGAGCGGCCATCCAAGCACGAATACCTTCGTTTAATAAAATATTTTTCGTATAGAATGTCTCAAATTCTGGATCTTCTGCAGCTCGTAATTCTTGTGAAACAAAGTCATATGCTCGTAAGTTTAATGCTAAACCAACAATACCAATAGCACTTGTCCACAGTCCAGTTACAGGTACAAATAACATAAAGAAGTGCAACCAACGTTTGTTTGAAAATGCAACTCCAAAAATTTGTGACCAAAAACGATTTGCCGTAACCATAGAATACGTTTCTTCAGATTGAGTTGGTGTAAACGCTCTAAATGTATTGGCAGCGTCTCCATCTTCAAACAATGTATTTTCTACAGTTGCTCCATGAATAGCACATAATAATGCGCCACCTAAAATACCTGCGACTCCCATCATATGAAATGGGTTTAAAGTCCAATTATGAAAACCTTGTAAAAATAACAAAAATCTAAAAATTGCAGCGACTCCAAAACTTGGAGCAAAGAACCAACTTGCTTGGCCTAATGGGTATAACAAGAATACTGAAACAAATATTGAAATTGGTCCGGAAAATGCAATCGCGTTATATGGACGAATTCCAACTAATCGTGCAATTTCAAATTGTCGTAAACAAAAACCAATTAATCCAAAAGAACCGTGTAAAGCAATAAATGTCCATAAGCCTCCTACTTGACACCATCTAGTAAAGTCACCTTGTGCTTCCGGACCCCATAACAATAGTAATGAATGACCCATACTATTCGCAGGAGTTGATACTGCAGCAGTTAAAAAGTTACAACCTTCTAAATATGAGCTAGCTAATCCATGAGTATACCATGATGTTACAAATGTTGTTCCGGTCATCCAACCACCTAGAGCCAAATATGACGTTGGGAATAGTAGCAAACCAGACCACCCTATAAAAACAAATCGATCTTTCTTTAACCAATCATCAACAAGATCGAATAAATCTCGTTCTCGGTTTTCTCCAATAGAAATTGTCATAATTCTAAAATTGGCATGTTAAAAATTGTTAAAACAACGAAAAATTACAATCGAAGCGTTTTAACTCTTCACATCATTGCATCTGCTTATATTAACTCAGTATGTGAAAGTAACAAGCATTTCTTGAAAAAACTGGAAAGAATTCGTTAACGCGTTTTACGACAGTTAACTAACATATTAGAATAACTTTAATTATGGGCCGAGTTGGATTCGAACCAACGAAGTTTAACACAATGAATTTACAATCCACCCCTTTTAACCACTCAGGCATCGACCCAATTATTTCATTAACTATTCTTATCTTTATTTTTAATTAATAAAAACAGTGGGTAATGTAGGATTTGAACCTACGACTTTCAGCTTGTAAGGCAGATACTCTACCACTGAGTTAATTACCCTTATATTACTATTACATATCACATTCAAAAGTTAACATTTATTGTTAACTTCTGATTCTAAAAAGCTGATAAAGGGATTTGAACCCCCAACCGACGGATTACAAAACCATTGCTCTACCATTGAGCTATATCAGCTCATTAGATATTATTATTTCTTTTTACTTTTAACGGAAAAATCAGTTATTATTGAGTTAATTAAACAGAATTATTGATATTTTTGCCATTGTATAAAAGCTGTAACGAAAAGTCCAAAAGCTGAAATAATTATCATTCCTAATACAATTCCAGATAATAAATTTTCTACCATTTTATATAATATAATATAATATATTAAAGAAAATATTTAATGTTTACTATTGTACTATAGTACTATATTTTACCAAAAATTATAATAATACGATATGAAATTGTAATTTGATTTTTAATTAACAAAGTCAAGTCAGATTTCTAGTAGTTTACCCTTCTGTTAAAATTTAAAAATAAGATTATTGTTATTATCTAAACCCAACAATCGCTTGCCATAAAAAAGCTAACAATAAGAAAAATAGTGGAATTGATGGTAAGACATCAACTAATGGTGCAAAAATAGTATAACCTTCCGGTAAACGAGATAGTAAAAATGTTTCCATTGTATTCCTTTCCTAAAATATAATTATGATGATATAACGACATTGAGTTTTTCTACAATCAAATTTGTCATGTAATGAAAAATTTAAATTAGACTCTGTAGCTCAGAGGTTAGAGCAGGGGACTCATAAGCCCAAGGTCGTAGGTTCAAATCCAACCAGAGTCACCATTTTCGTCTATAAATTTACCTTATTGTTTAATAAAAATTAGGAGAAATGGCTGAGTGGTCTAAAGCAATAGATTGCTAATCTATCGTACAAATCATTGTACCCAGGGTTCGAATCCCTGTTTCTCTTAAGTTTTGTTTGTTTATACAATATTATTAAGTATTTTAATTAGTTGAGAAATCAATAATAATTTTTTATTATTGGGATTGTAGTTCAATTGGTTAGAGCACCGCCCTGTCACGGCGGAAGTTGCGAGTTCGAGTCTCGTCAGTCCCGATTTTTGAGGTTTTATTTTGTTAAAAGTTCAAGGTGAGTAAGCTTTCTATATTATAGTTGTAATATAGAAAGCTTACTCACCTTGAACTTTTAACAAAATAAAACCTAGTGACAAACCGAATAAAGTCATGAATAAACAAACTAGAGTTACAAACACTATCTCTTTATTGGCATACGGAAATATTGTTAATAGAAATTGCATAATTTTAGTCTTACAAACTTAAGATATTAAAATCCATTACGAGCCCAAACAACTAATGATAGTGAAAACGTAAACATAGTCATTAAGCCTACCCAACCTAAAATGATAACATTCATAAAGTTCTTTAAATTTGGGAATATATAATACGAAGTTAAAAGATAAAGTTCGTTATCGAATTTTAAGTGATTTTATAATTTTTGATATCGACAATTAATTTTAGAAAGTTTGAAATATAGGAAGTTCGTTATAATAAATTATTTGCCCAATCAAGATCAATTTTATCAATAACTAGTGACGAATTATATATTTGTAAGATTATTAACAAAAACACAAGAAATAAAGCCATCGCAATTGCCATAATAGGAGTTGTCCCCCATCCAGGAACGACTTTACCATAATCTGAATTAAAAGGTCTTAAAAAATCACCTAATCTTGTTCGTAATGCCATAAATTATTTATTTCAATAAATTAATTTTTATTATATATAATGAACTAATAAGTTATAAAAATAAATTAAAAAAAATGGAGCCAGCGTCAATTATTATTATTTTTGTTGCAAGCTTACTTTTAGGGATTATTATATATTCCCTTTATATTGCTTTTGGACCTGTTTCTCAAAATTTACGAGATCCTTTTGAAGAACATGATGAATAAAGAATATTAGTAATATACTTCAATCTTAAACTAAACAAGTTGTAAAAAATAAAATGTCACATTTTGTGACATTTTATTTTTTTACAACTTGTGGTGATTCACGAAAAAAGACAGCGAAAAAGATTACTACAAGCGTACCAATTAATAAAAATGTGTAAATTAAAGATTCCATTAGTTAAGCTTCTATTTAATTATTTAATTTAATATAATAGATCGTTTTTATTTAAACAGTATTTTGTTTTTTCGTACTTTTGTCACCTAACTTTTGAAACGCACCAAATTCTACTTGTTCAGTAACTTCAGCACCTATTCCTGTAAAGACATCACGAAATATTGTTCGTCCACCATGCCATAAATGCCCTAAAAAGAATAATAATGCAAAGTTTGCATGACCGAAAGTATACCAACCACGAGGACTACTTCGAAATACTCCATCTGATTCTAAACTTGTTCGATCAAATTCAAAAACCTCTCCTAATTGAGCTTTACGGGCAAATTTTTTAACCGTTGGAGCATCTTTAAATGTTTGTCCATTTAGTTTTCCACCATAAAAATCAACACTAACTCCGACCTGTTCAATGCTATATTTTGATTCCGCACGACGAAACGGTATATCAGCACGAACAATTCCATCTTTATCTGTTAAAATAACCGGAAAAGTTTCAAAAAAGGCAGGCATACGTCGCACCATTAATTCACGTCCATCTTTATCACGAAATATAGGATGACCTAACCATGCTTCGGCAATACCATCACCTTTGGTCATTGGACCAGAACGGAATAATCCACCTTTTGCTGGGTTATTACCTATATAATCGTAAAATGCTAATTTGTCTGGAATTCTTGACCACGCTTGACTTTCCGTTAGTCCATCATTTATTAAAGTTTCAACTTGACGTTCAATTTCTTGTTGAAAATAACCGCTATCCCATTGATATCTAGTTGGTCCAAATAATTCAATTGGCGTAGCAGCTGCTCCATACCACATAGTACCAGATGTTACAAAAGCTGCGAAGAACACTGCAGCTATACTGCTTGATAAAACTGTTTCAATATTTCCCATACGTAATGCTCGATATAACCTTTGTGGTGGTCTAACGATTAAATGAAATAAACTAGCTAAAGCTCCAAAAATTCCAGCCGCTATATGATGAGCTGCAATACCACCAGCATTAAATGGATTAAATCCATTTGCACCCCAATCAGGAGATACTGGTTGAATTTTACCTGTTAAACCATAAGCATCAGAAACCCATATTCCAGGTCCAAATAACCCTGCAACATGGAAAATACCAAATCCAAAACATAGAAGACTCGATAATGCCAAATGAATGCCGAAAATCTTAGGTAAATCTAATACTGATTCTCCCGTTCTTGGATCTCGAAATAAAAGTAAATCCCAATATACCCAATGCCAGACAGCAGCTAAAAAACACATTCCTGATAAAACTATATGTGCAATAGCCACACCTTCAAAACTCCAAATTCCAGGATTTGAAATACTTTCACCTGTAATACTCCATCCTCCCCATGAGTCTGTAATTCCTAAACGAGTCATAAATGGCATAACAAACATTCCTTGACGCCACATTGGATTTAAAATAGGATCAGATGGATCAAAGACTGCTAATTCATATAAAGTCATTGATCCAGCCCAACCCGCAACTAATGCTGTATGCATTAAATGTACGGCAATCAATCGACCAGGATCATTTAAAACTACTGTATGTACACGATACCAAGGTAATGCCATAAGATATATCTATATAGCATATAGTTATGACTTTCTCGCGATTTAATGACATTAAGCCATTCCTTTCATTATAACTTCCTGTAAAATACTAAAAAAACTTTGATATTATTAACTTTTTGATTATACTGTCAAACAGAAAATTTGAAAACTTTTTTTAAGTAGCATAGAATAGTACTTGACTTTTGTTGAACAATTTCTTTTAATTTTTTATACTCATTTTTTAAATATTAAGTTACTCAACAAAATTCGATATGACAAGAAAAGGACTAATTGAAAAAGAAAAAAAACGAATTTTATTAGTTAAAAAATATAAATCAAAACGTATTAAATTATTAAAATTGTATAAAAATAGTGACGTTACAAATTTGAAGTTTTTATATCACTTACAATTACAAAGATTAACCAGAAATAGTTCTAAAATTCGATTAAGAAATAGGTGTTTAATAACTGGTCGACCAAGAGGATTTTTTAGAAATTTCAGATTATCAAGACATGTCTTTCGAGAAATGACACATAAAGGATTGTTGCCGGGTCTTATAAAATCAAGTTGGTAACAAATTAAGCCTAATAATTTTATTACTTGACAAATATACGATTTTTTAATTTTATTAAAATCTTTAAAACAAATTTTGCTAGAATTTAATATTTAACCCTATACTTTTAAAATTATAATTAAAAATTTTTTTAACAAAATGATTACAGATTCTCAAATTTATTTTATCTTATTTGCTCTTTTTATAACTATTTTCTTAATAAATCGACTATTCGGGACACTTTATAATGATATGTAATAAAAATTTCTGTTTTAAGAAATTTTAATTAGCCTTTTTAATTAAAATCTAAAAATTTAATTAATTTTAACGTAAAATTGACTCTAAGTTTTGCTATAATCTAATATATATAATGACTTATTTTAACATTTTTATTTAAATATATGATATTACAGAATAAGATAAAAAAAACAATAAATTCTTTTCCGTTTACGGCAATTATTGGACAAGATGAAATGAAATTGGCATTAATTCTAAATGTTATTGATCCTAAAATTGGAGGAGTTATGATAATGGGGGATAGAGGAACTGGGAAATCTACAACAATTCGTGCAATTGCTGATTTATTACCACAAATTGAAATAATTAAAGATGATCCTTTTAACTCAAATCCAATAGATTTTAAAAAAGAAAATGAAAGTAATGAAAAATTAAAGATATCAACAGAATATATAAAAACTCCAATGATTGATTTACCATTGGGTGCAACTGAAGATCGAGTTTGTGGTACTATTGATATTGAGAAAGCATTAACCGAAGGAAAAAAAGCATTTGAACCCGGTTTATTAGCAAAAGCAAATCGTGGTTTACTATATGTAGATGAAGTTAATTTATTAGATGATCATCTAGTTGATATCCTATTGGATTCAGCAGCATCAGGATGGAATACAGTTGAAAGAGAGGGTATTTCGATTCGACATCCAGCTCGATTTGTTTTAATTGGATCTGGAAATCCGGAGGAAGGTGAATTACGGCCACAACTTTTAGATCGATTTGGTATGCATGCAGAAATTAAAACTGTCAAAGATCCAATATTGAGAGTTAAAGTTGTTAAAGATAGAATTTCATTTGATATGATTCCTGATGCATGGACTTTACTTTACGAAGAACAACAAAAAAAACTACAAAATAAAATCTTAGAAGCTAGAAAATTACTACCAACAGTTAAAATAAAAGAAGATTTACAAATAAAAATTTCAGAGGTTTGTAGTCGACTAGACGTCGACGGATTAAGAGGTGATATTGTGACTAATCGAGCAGCCATAGCACATGCCGCTTATCATGGAAAAACAAAGGTAACAATTAATGATATTCAAAATGTAATAACTTTATGTTTGCGACATAGATTGAGAAAAGATCCACTCGAATCTATAGACTCTGGATCTAAGGTCATTCAAATATTTCAAGAAGTTTTTGAATTTTTGGATTAAATTTTTTAATAAAATAGTGATGTTACAAAGATTTTGGTTTTTTGATAGCTTATTTTTGATATTTGTTATTTTTTTACGAATGCCACAAGAAACTGTTGGATTATCTAGTTTTGCAAATAAAAGTGACCTTCTTGGTTCACCTAATGAATCTCAAGTTATACTCAATTATATAACTTCTATTGCTGTCTTAATATATTATTTATTAGCTATAACATTTAATCTTAATCTAAGTTAGATTAAGATTAAATGTTATAGCTAATTTGATCACAATAAATAGAAATAATATAAAGATATTATAAATGTGGAGTAGAGCAGCCCGGTAGCTCGTTGGGCTCATAACCCGAAGGTCAGTGGTTCGAATCCGCTCTCCGCAACCATTAAAAATAAGAAAAATATTTATGACAAATATTTATCCAATTTTTGGTGGTAGTACTTCAGGTTGGCTAAGTTCCGCAGAAGTTGAAGAAAAATATGCCATTGTATGGCAAAGCCCTAATAGTTACAACTTTGAAATGCCTACAGCAGGATCCGCAGTTATGAAAGTTGGAACAAATATAGTTTACTTTGCAAGAAAAGAACAATGTTTAGCTTTAGGAATGCAATTACGAAAATTTAAGCTTATGAATTATAAAATATATCGAATTTTCCCTTCAAAAAAAGTTCAGTATATACATCCAAGAGATGGTGTTTTCCCAGAAAAAGTAAACCTTGGTCGAAAATCTGTAAATAGTGAACCAAGACGTATTGGACAAATTTAAATTCACTTTAACTTGAATACGTTTTAAGTTTTAAATGGTTCTAATTCTAGTTCAATCTAGAAAGAACCTGAACCTATCGTCTAATGGAAAAGACATAGTCCTTCTAAGTCTAAAATGTAGGTTCAATTCCTACTAGGTTCATAAAAAAACGTTTTATTGTATTTGCACTAAATTTGTATTAAATAAATACAAAAACAGTAAACGTGCTGTTTTTATATTTCTGGCGAGATGGCAGAGTTGGTCTATTGCGTCTGATTTGAAATCAGATGAGTTTTAAAAAACTCCGTGGGTTCGAATCCCACTCTCGCCTTATAAGCCTTATAAGAAACAATGAAATTAGTGTTGTTGTGTTAGTTGGAATTGGATTAACTTAATATAATATACATAATATATGAACAAAATTTATGATTGGTTTGAAGAGAGACTAGAAATTCAAGCAATTGCTGATGATATTTCTAGTAAATATGTACCACCACATGTTAACATTTTTTATTGTTTTGGTGGTATTGTTTTTACTTGTTTTTTAATACAAGTTGCTACTGGATTTGCTATGACATTCTATTATCGTCCTAGTGTTTTGGACGCTTTTTCTTCAGTTGAATACATTATGACTAGTGTTAATTTCGGATGGTTAATTCGTTCTATTCATCGATGGTCTGCTAGTATGATGGTTATGATGATGATTTTGCATATTTTCCGTGTATATTTAACTGGTGGGTTTAAAAAACCTCGCGAATTGACATGGGTAACTGGAGTAATCCTAGCCGTCGTTACAGTCTCATTTGGTGTTACGGGCTATTCTTTACCTTGGGATCAAGTAGGTTTTTGGGCTTGCAAAATAGTTACAGGTGTTCCCGCAGCTGTCCCAATAATTGGTCCACCATTAGTATTAATATTACGTGGAGGAGAAAGCGTGAGTCAAAATACTTTGACAAGATTTTATAGTGCTCATACTTTTGTTTTACCATTAGCAGCAGCTGTATTAATGCTAATTCACTTTTTAATGATTCGTAAACAAGGAATTTCTGGCCCATTATAAACATAAATTACATTTAAAATATATATATATATATGTCAGTAACTAAAAAACCTGATTTAACGGACCCTAAATTACGTGCCAAGTTAGCTAAAGGAATGGGACATAATTATTATGGGGAACCTGCTTGGCCTAATGATCTTTTATATGTATTTCCAGTTTGTATTTTAGGAACGTTTGCTTGTTGTATTGGATTAGCAGTAATGGCTCCAACACAAATTGGGGAACCGGCAGATCCGTTTAATACACCTTTAGAAATATTACCAGAATGGTACTTTTTCCCAACATTCAATTTATTACGTGTTTTACCAAATAAGTTATTAGGTGTTTTAACAATGGCTTCTGTTCCAATAGGTTTAATTACACTTCCATTTATTGAAAATGTAAATAAATTTCAAAATCCATTTCGCCGTCCAATTTCAAGTTTACTTTTTATCATTGGTTTTATAACAGCAATTTGGTTAGGGATTGGTGCATGTCTACCTATTGATAAGGCTGTTTCATTGGGATTTTGGTAAATAAAACCCTATCGAATTAAAAGTTTTATAGTTACAGTTATACTAACGAGACTTTTGCACCCACATTTTTAAGTTGATTGATCATATCTTCTGCTATATCTTTTGCTAACTTTTCTTTAATTGATTTTGGTGCTGAATCTACAAGCATTTTTGCTTCTCGTAAACCAAGTCCTGTTAAACTACGAACTACTTTAAGTATTGGAATTTTTTTGTCTGCTGGAACCTCTTCTAAAACTACAGAAAACTCACTTTGTTCGTCAACTTCTTCAGTTAAATTAGTACTATTTTTATCATCTCCTGCACCTTTACCGATTACACCTTCTGATGAAGAGTTAAAATTAATACTTGCATCTATGTTAAATGTTTCTTCTATTTGTTTTACTAAGTCTGAAGCCTCAAGTAATGTTAAAGTTTTTAAATTTTCAATTATAATTTCAGTCGCTTTCATTAAAATTAAAACAGGTTTTAATTATTATTATTACTAAATAAATTTTACTCTACGAAAAAATATCTAAATTTAGTTTTAGAGATGGACCCATTGTCGTACAAATAAATAAATTTTTAAATAATTTTCCTTTTATATCCTTAGGTCGATTTTGTTCTATGGAATTATATAAAGCGTAAAAGTTATCAATTAATTGTTTTTCTGTAAAATTTGCTTTTCCAAATAAAACGTGTATATTACCTGTTTTGTCAGTTCGATATTCAACTTTTCCGTTTTTAAAATCATGTATACTTTTTATTAGTTCTGTTGTAACAGTACCTGATTTTGGAGATGGCATTAATCCTTTTGGACCTAAAATTCGTCCTAATTTCGCAATCTTTGCCATCATATTAGGAGTTGTTATTAACAGGTCAAACTTTAATTGACCATTGCTTATTTTTTCAATCAAATCATCATTTCCGACAATATCTGCACCAGCGTTAATTGTTTCTTCAAAATTTTCGGTTGTTGTTAATACTGCAAGTTTTATTGTTTTTCCTATTCCATGTGGTAATGTAACAGTAGTTCGATATTGTTGATTTATAGCCTTTGGATTAATATTTAAATTAGCGTGTAATTCAACACTTTCGATAAAATTTGCTGTTGCTGTCATTTTAAGATCAGTAAATGCTTCAGATAAATTACTATAAACACGTTTTTTAAACTTTCTTAAGTTTTTCTTTCGACGAGAGAAAAATACTGTCATAAATTTTAAATTATTTCTAAAATATAAATTATAAATCAGTTATAGAAACACCCATACTTCGAGCAGTTCCGTAGACAATTTTTATTGCGTTTGTTAATTTTTTTGTATTTAAATCTGGTAATTTAGTAGCTGCAATTTCTTTTAATTGTGTTTTTGTAATCGAACCAACATTTATTCTATTTGGAACTGATGAACCACTTTTAATTTTGGCTGCACGAGCAATTAGAAATGAAGTAGGTGATGTTTTTAGTCGGAAGCTATAACTTCTATCTTCATGGACATTAATTTCAACAGGAATAATTGAGCCAGTTTGTTCAACAGTTTTAGCATTATATTCTTGACAGAATGATGCTATATTAAGACCAAATTGACCTAATGCGGGGCCTACTGGTGGAGAAGGTGTAGCCTTACCAGCCGGTAAAGCTAGTTTAATGATGCCAATAACTTTGTTCATTTATAGTTAAGTTAAATTTGAAATTTATATAATATTAAAAAGTAATAAGTTTAAAAAAGTTCTAAATTAATTACATGATAAACCTTTTTAATTTTAAAAGGAACCACATCCTGAAGGACTCGAACCTTCGACATCTAATTTTGGAGACTAGTGTTCTACCAACTGAACTAAGGATGCCATTATTATTTTTAATTCGAGATTATTTTTTACTAAATTAATAAATTCAAATTTTATGAAAAATTTCAAAACTCATAATAAAATTTTACAAAATAATTTTTATTTACCACATAGTTTTTTTATTGAAAAAACATTATTAACTTGTTTTTTAAAAAGTCCAAAAGCCTTAAATATTGCTGTACAGAAAATCAATATCGATTATTTTTATTTTAAAAATCATCAAGAGTTATTTAAAATTATGAGTTTTATGTCAGAAAATGATCAACCTATTGATATTGTAACACTTGTTACTTTTATTCAAGATAATGGGCTAATGAAAAAAATTGGTGGTATTCATGTATTAATTGAATTATTAAATCAACTTCCAAATTTAACATACGTAGATGAATATCTAAAACTATTAAAAGATAAATTTCTTCGGCGGTCTATTATTAAGTTAGCTTATAAGGTAATTAACTCAAGTTATATTACTAATATAGCTTTAGAAAACATTTTAAATGATTTTGAAAATGATATATTAAAATTAACAAGTAAATTTCAAGAAAATAAGATTTCCAATATTTCTGATATAACATATCAACTTCTTTTAAACATAAAAAAAAAATCACATACTCCTTCTCTTTCAGGACTAAAATCCGGGTTTTTTAATTTAGATTCATTAACACAAGGCTTTCAAAAATCTGATTTAATTATAATTGCAGGACGACCTTCGATAGGAAAAACAGCTTTTTGTTTAAGTGTTATTGTTAATATTCTTAAATATTCTAAATTACCAGTTTTATTTTTTAGTTTAGAAATGGTTAAAGAACAAATTATATATCGATTGTTATCGATGGAAGCAAATATTAGTCAATCTCGCTTGTATAATGGTCAACTTTATTATAAAGATTGGGTTAAACTAAATCGAATTGTTAAAATTTTTGCAAAGTTACCTCTCTTTATTGATGACAACTTTAATTTATCTATGACAAACATTCGAACAAAAATTAAGACTTTTTTCATAGAAAATAATAAACTCGGGTTAGTTGTTATAGATTATTTGCAGTTGATGCATAATGATAAATCGAAGAAAGATACAAGAGCACAAGAACTATCAGAAATAACAAGAGCGCTTAAAAATATCGCTCGTGAATTTAAAATACCTGTTATCGCACTTTCTCAATTAAGTCGAAATATTGAGGTCCGAGCTAATAAAAAACCAATTCTTTCTGATTTACGAGAAAGTGGTTCTATTGAACAAGATGCTGATTTAGTTTTATTTTTGTATAACAATAATAACGAGAAAAATATTACAACTACAACTACTTCTACAAATAAAATTATTATTGATTTAATGATTGCAAAACAAAGAAATGGGCCAATTGGAACAATACAATTATATTTTAATAAAACTAGAGTAAAATATCAAAATATTATTCGTTAATCTTTAAAATTAAAACTGCCTAGAACCAGATTCGAACTGGTGACACGAGGATCTTCAATCCTCTGCTCTACCAACTGAGCTATCCAGGCTTAAATAGAATCGCAATTTATTTTTTCATTAAAATTCATGATAATTATTAATTAATGATTTTTTTAATTTTTAAAATTTTAAATTTTTATAGTATAATTAAATTAATGGGAGAATTTAGAAATCCTAGGAATAAATTAACAAAAACAAAATAAAATTATGACACCATCGTTAATAAATTTCTTAACAAGTATTGTTCTTGGAGCTTTATTACTTTCTTTAATTGGACTTGTATTAATTGCTATAAGTAAAACGGATCGTATTATCCGCTACTAACATACATTTAAATTTTTAATTTAATTGATCAAAATGTTTATTGATCCAAATTTATTTGAATTTCAAAATGTGTTAGCTGCGGGAATATTAGTACCATGTACTTTGCTGCTTTATATAAAATTTTTTTATCCGACTTTGCAAAGAGAAACTGATATTCTTTTTATAGCAGGTGGTTTATTATATAGCTTTATAATGATATTACATGGTTGGCGACTAGATGCGATCTTATTATTAAGTCAGCTCATTATAGAAGGTATGGCTACAGTGTATATTCTTGAAACAATTCGTCTACGTGGAGTGAGTTTTTGTAGAGGGTATAATATCCAGAAAGCTAATAATTCATATGCGGAGTTAACATATGAAAATGAAGATTTAACAAAACAAAATAAATACTTAATAAGAAAAATTGAATCTTTGGATAATATGATTATTGAGCAAAAAAAAGAAATTAAGAAGTTAAAAAAAAGAATATTGGATTAAAATAAGATAATAAAACTCTATTTAACTATTAATTTGAATTATCTTGGGTAAAAAAATAATGATTAATTTAAATTTAACAATTAATATATGTTTAATAAACAGTTAAAATTTTTTTATTTTTTTTGTTTAAGTATTATTAGTTTCTGGACAACTAATTCAAATGCTTTAGATTTAGATGAAGCTACTCGAACTGTGGTTAAAGATTCAACCGGTCAAACTGTTGTTTTAAGTTCTGAACAGGTTAAACGTGGAAAACGATTATTTAATACTACTTGTGGTGCATGTCATGTTGGCGGAATTACAAAAACAAATCCTAATGTTGGTTTAGATCCGGAATCGTTAAGTCTTGCAACTCCAAGACGTGATAATGTTGAATCATTGATAGACTTTTTAAATAATCCAACAACATATGATGGGTTAACTTCGATTGCTGAAACTCATCCTAGTGTGAAAAGTGCTGACATATATCCTCGTATGCGGTCATTGACAGATGAGGATTTATATTCAATTGCTGGACATATAATGTTACAACCCAAAATTATAAGTGAGAAGTGGGGAGGTGGTAAAACATACTATTAAAATTGGGTTTTTTATTCGAAATTTTTTACTATATTAAGACTTATTGTTAATTAATAAGTCTTACTTTATTTAAGCATGTAACTCAGTGGATAGAGTATCAGGATCCGGATCTGAGAGACAAGGGTTCAAATCCCTTCATGCTTAAATTTTTAATTAATTTATAATTTAATATAATGTATAAAGCATTCGTGGCCGAGTGGTTGAAGGCACCGGACTCATAATCCGTTTTCCAATGGAACAACACTGGTTCGAACCCAGTCGAATGCAGTGCTTTTATCATATTTTTGTCTTTTTAGTAAACTTTAATTATATAATTTCATAAAACCCAATTTTATAACAGTTTTAAAATAATGAAAGAATTGATTTCACAACAAAGTCTTTTTGATCTAGAAAACTTGTTTTTGAAAAAAGATCTTCCATCCTTAAAGATTGGCGATAATTTACGAATTGGAGTCGAAATTACAGAGGGAAATAAAAAAAGAGTTCAATTTTATGAAGGTATTCTTATTTCTAAAAACAATGCTCGAATTAATTTTACAATCACTGTTCGAAAAATTTTTCAAGGAGTTGGTATAGAGAGAGTCTTTTTATTGCATTCACCAAAGATAAAATCAATTACTATATTAAACTCTGTGAATATTCGACGTTCTAAATTATATTATCTTCGAAATACGATTAAAGAAATTTTTAAACGTAAATCAAAATTTTAAATTTAAATTAATAATTTATGTTAAAACATGAAAATAATTATGAAACTATATTTTAAGTACTAGGGTTTTAAATTAATTTTTCATTTTATATTTTTGTAATCTTTGTAGTATTGCTGAATTTATTCAGATTTTGATTAAAATTAGTTATAATTAAAAATTAAGTTCGGTAATTTGAACTTTTTCAAATTGTTTCTTTTTTAAAATGAGCAAAATTTGCGTTAATAATACACACAAACAAAAAGCTAAGTAACCAAATATTCGTATCGGATTCTGTAACACTATCTCAGTTTCTTCTTGTCCAAATCCACCATTGTTTGGATCCAGATTTAAAGGTTGATCTAAGCTTACTATCTCTCCTTTTTTTACTATTAAATCTAAACCGGTTGGAATACTTTGTGTGATTTTACTTCCATTTTCATCTTGAATTATAATACTATTCGTTTTTTTGTCAGTATTAATTATATCAATAATCTGACCAGTTTGGTTTGCTCCGAATACATTCATATTACTTTTTTCTCCAGTTGGGTATACTTGTCCACGCCCTCTATTACCACCTGCATAAATTGGATAAGTTAAATATTTAAGATTCGAACTCTTCTCCGGGTCAGGGGCCATAACTGGGAAACTTATTGTTTGATGATTTTTACCAGAAATAGGACCAACTACTAAAATATTATCTAATTCTGTACTATAGGGAGATATAAAAACACCTTTATTTTTAAGTTTAATTTTTGATGGTATTTGATCTTTAGCTGCCAATTTAAATCCTTTAGGTAAAATAACAATTCCACCTACATTTAATTCTGTTTTTTTTCCGTTCGCATTAATTTGTTGTTGGCTTGTATCATATTTTGCATTAAGTATGATTTCAAAAATAGAATTCGGTAAAACTGCTTGAGGAGTTTCTAATTCAATTGGCTTTTGATTTAAATGACAATTAGCACAAGCTAATTTTCCATTGGCTGCACGAGGATTAGAATAATTTTGTTGAGCAAAAACTGGATAAGCAATACTCTTTGTGTTTTTAAAAAAGAATAAATTTATAATAAAAATTAAAACTAATAAAATAGTCTTAGATAATTTATAAATAAACATTTTTATTAACTAAGGACGTTTTTAGAAATTATTTTAAGTTATTGTATAATTCTTCATTAACCGTAAGATAATTAACCCCATAAAATACAACATAATTATAGCTAAAGAGAGTAACAACTGAGTAATCGGATCAGTAGAAGGTGTTAATATAGCACCAATTACTGTTGCTAAAACGACGATTACTCGCCAAGCTTTTGCCATTTGTGTTACTGAAAGAATATTTAGTAATCCGATAATAATTTGAATTATTGGAATTTGGAAAGCAAACCCAGTACTATAAAAAAGAACTAAAATAAATTCGAAGTATTGATCAAATGACCATAGAGGTTCGATTACTTCCTCACTATAACTTAAAAAAAAGTTTAGTGCAGCGGGTATAAGAATATAATAAGAAAACAATAATCCACTACTAAATAGTATTATTGAACTAGTTAATAATGGCAATAAAAGATTTGTTTCTTTTTTAGTTAGACCTGGTAACAAAAAAAATATAAATTGACCTATTCCAAACGGAATAGTGAAAAGAAAACCAGTATAAAAAGAAATCTTTATAGTTGAAAATAAATATTCGCCCGGTGAAAGTTGAAAAAATTTTAAGTTATCAATTGGTGGTTCAAGTATTTTAACAATACTTTTGATTTCAAAAAATGAGAAACTAATAAAAAAAAGAGCAATTAGTAGAAAAAAAAGACAACGTTGTCTTAACTCTTCTATATGCTCAGAAAATGGCAATTCAAATTCTGTATTATGGGACTTAGAAAATCTAAAGTTTGAGTTCATTTTCATATATTAAATTAAAAAGAATTTTTAAATTGCAGTTATAAATTTCAAAAAAACGAATTATCAAAAAAAATATAAATAATTTTGACTTAGTTTAAGTTTATGAGATGTAATATTCACATGCTTTTAAACGAGCATTTATTTTTTTCAATTGATTTTTGAGAGTAGAAATTTCATTGACATTTTTTGTTGTAAGTAACTCTGTTTCCAATTCTTTTAACTCTTTTTTTATTAATATCTTAAGTTGATTTATTTGTGCTTTTTGTTCGACAATGTTTATTTTTTTTTCTACTTTTTGAACACCTTGTGCTTGTTCCAATGCCTCTTGCTCAAGTTGTGCTAATATTTCTTTTTTAAATGCTTCTTCAGTTTCATATATATGTTTATTTTCATACTGTTTTATTGGATCTTTAAAATCAATATGTTCAATTATTGGTGCACAGATATTAATTTTATTTTTTTCTATTTCTGCTATTCCATCAAAATGAATTAAAAATGTGTGATACGAGCTTGCTTTTTTTATTCGTAATAGACCAACTTTTATTATTGTTATTAGAGTTGCATGATTAGGATATATTCCAATTTCGCCTGATTCAGTTTCCATAAAAACTTCATCTGCTTCTAAAATTTTACCTGCTACATTTCGTGATGTAATAACATCAATATTAATGCTCATAATTTTTTTTAAGCTTTTTCTTCTTTAGTTGGATTTGCAAGTTCATTTAATGCCTTTATTTTAACATCTTCAACGTCTCCAACAAGATAAAATGCTTCTTCAGGCAAATCATCCAGTTCTCCATTAAACAGCATATCAATTGCTTTGATGGAATTTTCTAAACTCACATAACGACCTGACCGACCAGTAAAAGCTTCTGCAACAAAAAATGGTTGTGATAAAAATCGCTCTAATTTTCGCGCTCGACTGACAATTAACCGATCTTCCAAAGATAATTCTTCCATTCCTAGAACTGTAATAATATCTTGTAGTTCATTATATTGTTTTATAGTTTCAACAATTCGATTTGCTAATTTATAATGTAATTCTCCAACAACAGTAGGCTGTAATATATTTGAAGTTGATTTTAATGGATCAACAGCTGGATAAATGCCTTTTGCAGCTAAACTTCTTTCAAGTACTGTTGTTGCATCTAAATGAGTAAATGTAGTCGCTGGAGCTGGATCAGTTAAATCGTCCGCTGGGACATAAATTGCTTGAATTGAGGTAATTGAACCTTTCTTACTAGAAGTAATTCGTTCTTGTAAAGCTCCCATTTCAGTAGCTAATGTTGGTTGGTAACCAACTGCTGAAGGCATTCGACCTAATAATGCTGAAACTTCTGACCCAGCTTGTGTAAAACGAAATATATTATCCACAAATAATAAAACATCTTTTTTTTCCTGGTCACGAAAGTACTCAGCCATTGTCAATGCAGTTAAACCTACTCTCATACGAGCTCCTGGCGGTTCATTCATCTGTCCATAGACTAAAGCTACTTTTGAAAATTCTGGAAAGAATTCTAATATAACTCCCGAGTTTTTCATTTCTTCATATAAATCATTTCCTTCACGTGTTCGTTCTCCAACCCCTGCAAAAACTGAAACTCCCCCATGTTCTTTTGCAATATTGTTAATTAACTCCATAATTAATACTGTTTTTCCAACTCCGGCTCCTCCAAATAAACCAATTTTTCCACCTAATCGATATGGTGTTAATAAATCAATGACTTTAATCCCCGTAGAAAAAAGAATTGGTTGAGTTGTTAAATCAGTAAATAAAGGTGGGTCAGAATGTATCGATGCTTTCCCAGAGTATTGAAGTTTTCCTAAATTATCAATGGTTTCACCAATAACATTGAATATACGACCTAAAGTAGAAGTTCCAACAGGCACTTGTATTGAGTTACGTGAGTTAACTACAAAAGAGCCACGTTTAATTCCATCAGTTGAGCTCATAGCAATGCCACGAATACAACCATCTCCTAATAACTGTTGTACTTCGATAACGACACTTTTTTGAGACTTTTGATAAGGAACAATTTCTAAAGCAGTATTGATAATAGGTACAGCATGAACTGGAAATTTAATATCTACTACTGGACCAATAACTTTCGTAACACATCCAAAGACCATGTATTTTTTTATGCTACATGATACAGAAGAATCATATTTTACTTCATACTTTTTTCACATTTATTTATGATTATTAATCAGAATATAAAATCGATTAAAATAAGCTAATTTTGAATACTCTTTCTTATCTTAAATCAAAAAGTTGCATGTATAAATTATTAAAAATAAGGAACTTTTGTTCCAAATAGTTCTATCATTTTGTCACGTCGAAAATTTATTGATAACCATTTATTGGCTTGTGGATAATCTCCACTATTAATGTCAACTGCAATGTAATAAAACTTTGCAGCATTATAGTATAACTGTTTTGAATTCATTGAAGGAAAAATTTCAGACTTGGATTCAGCTTTATAATGTAATTCTTTGTTTTCAACTTTTTGCCCTTCAATATGCCATAATTTACCTATTTCGTATGCAATGTCAGATGAATTTATATTTAAATACAATGTATGAATATAAAATCTTATACTGTCTTTTGGATTTTTTTGTTGATTCCAAAGTTTACTTATCATCGACAAGTATAATATTTGTTCGGTTGGTGACTCACTAATACATAATGCTCGAATAAAATATTGTAATGCAATATTTTTAATTTTCTTTTGGTTTAAGTCAAGAAAAGTAATATATTTTGAAAAATTTAAACCTTTAGAATATAAAAAATAAGCGAGTTTTTCTTTTTTGCTAATAAAAGGTAATATACGAATATATGAATCAAATAAGCGTTGAAAAATTGATAAAAAGATTTGTTTTTTCAGAGCTATTAAAGGAATATACATATTAATTTATAACTTATAATTATAAAGTTATTGTATATTAGATTAAACTGTAAAATTATTAAAAATTCAAAAGTAGTGTAACTTTATTTTTGTTCTTTCACAAGAAAGTTTATTTTAGATTATTGTGTGATATTGTTAAGAACTTTTCCTATTTGAAAAATTTTTAATTTCTCTTTTTTTTCTACTTATATAAGCTCCTTTTTGTTGATGATTGTTATTCGATTGTTTTTCTTCATTTTCGGCTGAATCTTTTTCTTTTGTTTTAGAAAACAAATTAGAAGGTGTATAAGGTAAATAACCTAATACACGGCTTTGTTTAATAGCTCTTTTTATTTTATTTTGATATTTAGATTTTATTTTATTAACCCGACGGGGTAAAATTTTTCCTTGTTTTGTCATACAAGACCTTAGTAGATATAATTTTAAACAGTTAATATTTAAACGTTTATGAAACAATATTGTTTGTTTAAATGACCGCAGTTTTATTGCTCGTATCGTATTGGTTTTTTTTGTGCGAATTAGACGAATACCAGACATTCGTTTTCTTCTTTTTCTTAAAATAACTCTTTTTTCTACTTTTTTGTTATAAAGTTGATACTCTCGTGAGTTTTCTTTAATTGTGAATTTTTGAACATCATTAGCAAATTTAAACAAAGAAGTGTAAGTATTATTATTAGTCTCTAATTTATCAAGTTTAATCATTAAAATTTAGCGAATTTCTTTATGAATTGTTGGTCGATTACAATTTGGACAATATTTTTTTACTTCAAGTCGTTTTGGATTATTTAAACGATTTTTTGTGGTATGATAACGTGACACTCCTAATGACTTTTTAGATGGATCAGATTTATTAGTTCTACATTCTAAACATTCTAAAGTAATTGTTATTCGTATTAACTTATTTTTAGCCATAAGCTTCAGATTTTCATTTCTGGTACAAATTTAGTATATTTAAACCTTAACAACCATTGAAGTTTGATAAAAAAATGAAAATAACACTTGACAAACAATTCTAATTTTACTAATATGTTAAATTATGTTTTTTGTTAAAAATATATTATGGCTAATAAAAAATCTTCTATTAAAAGAATAAAGTTAAATAAGCGTGATAGAAAAAGAAATCAATACTATATTAGTTCAGTCTATTCATTAATAAAAAAGTTCAATAAAGAAATAGAAAATTATAAAAATCTGAATAATTTTGATCTTTTGAAAAAAAGAGATTTAGAAAAAAGACTAAATTTTTTAAATAAAGCGTTAGATAAATATTTATTAAAAAGTATATATCAAAAAAATAAGATTAAAAAGAGAAAAATTCTTCTGTCAAAAAAGAAGAATTCTTTTTTCTTATAATACTAGATTAGATTGGATGTAATGTATTATATTAAATAAAAGTAATTAATAACTAGGAGGTGAATAAAATGAAAATGAATTATATTACTAATTTCCCAGATTTTTTACAAATTCAACGTACTAGTTTTTGTTGGTTTATCAGTAAAGGAATTTTAGAGGTATTTAACAACTTTAATGATGTTATATGTATTACTACTAAAAGTGAATATATATTGTTTACAAATGAATATAAAGTTTTGTTACCTTCTCGAAGTTTACATTCTATTAAGTTAAATGCAAGTAGTTATATGGTTCAAATTAGTATACCACTTCAAGTTCGAGATAAAGTAAATAATGTCATCTATTCTTTCTCAACATATAATTTATTTAAATTGCCCTTAATGACAAACAGTTGCACATTTTATCTGTCAGGATGTGAACGAGTTGTTATAAATCAAATTGTTCGATCTCCAGGAGTTTATTTTAAAAAAGTTAAAAGTTTACGTAAACCAACTCCTTATAAACAAACATTCTCGACTGAAATAGATCAGTTAAAATCTTTTATTCCATCAGGTGATGCCTTTTTATTTAACCAAGAACTATCTGTTCCTTATAAAACAGAATTTAGTGATTTGCAATTGTCTGCAACTGATTTGTTAGGTTTAACTTTAAGACCTATAAAAAAACTATTAGACAAAGAATTATCTTATTCTCCTATTTTGTTGGCAGGTTATGAAAAAACAAAAATGAGAAATAGAAAAATGAATGAACTTATGCAGGAATTAATGATAGAACAAAAACGATTTAAAGAAGATGAAAAAAAGACTGAAGAAGAATGTAATAAAGAAAGAACAAACGCCTATAATTTTCTCATTAATAAAGAAAATTTAAAAGCTCGTAAGAAATATGTAAGACTTTACCGACAGTTTATTGAACTAGAAAAAATGAGGATTTATAACGATAAAAACAATCCTAAAATCCGATGGAAACATCCTTCAATAACTAATTATTCTTTAAAACATCGATTATCTATTAACTCAGATTATGCTTTTGACTTCAACTTTTTTTCACTTTTTGAAATTTACAAACGTTTTGTTTTGTTGACAAACAAGAGTATAAAGAAGACATTTTTAAGACTTTTCATAAAACATATTATATTTCAAGTTCCTCGATTAAGACAATCACGTAACTTTATTAAATTATTATCTTGTTTTAATTGGTTAATAAAAACTATAATTAAATACAAAATTTTAATAAAAAACAAGTTACAACATATTACTATTAAAAATAAAATTATAAAGGTAAAAGTTTATGAAAAACAAATTCAACAATATTTAATTTTTTTATATATTGAATTACATAAAGGAATTCTATTTACAAATTCAAGTAATTCAATATTAAATTTAAAAAAGAATTTAAAGTACTTAACACAAGATTTAAAAAAATCACATTTTAAAAAAGTACAAAATTATATAAAAAATACAACACTTTTAAGACCAACAATACGTTTTTTAACAGACGTAAAACCACAAATTATTCATTATTTTTCAACATCATCGTACCCTTATGATTACCAAAAGAAACATGAAAAAATTTTTCAATTTAAGAATTTATATAATTTTCCTTCTAAAACTCGAAAATATGGACACAGATACATAAAAACAGAAAATAGTTTTTCTAATTTTACTGAATATTATCAAATTAATCCATTTTGTGAAACAAAATATAAAAATAAAAACTATTATTCTGCAACTTTAATTCCTTCATTGGGTTCATGGATTAGATTTCGATTTCAAAAAACCTCAACTATTCCTGAATATCGATATCCTACGAAAGACATTACAGAAGATTTAACAATTCAACTTGAAAAGTATAAACAAAAACCAATACTTTTATTTTTTAAAGAAATGGGTTTAACACATCTGGAAATTTATTCAAATTTAAAAAATAATGACTTTTTTTACTCGACAAAACCGTTTATAAATTACTCTAGTTCTTCAAAAACAATCTTGCCCTGTTTTGATATTAACTCAAATAAAGTTAATATAACGTCTGACTTTTCTCATATTTTTAATCCAACTAAATATAATTTAAGTAGAGTCGGGCGTTTACAAATAAATAGCCGATTAAATCTTACTATAAGTCCAAGAATTCATGCTATTACATATAATGATATTTTTGCAATTATTGATGAGTTAATTGGTTTAACAGTAGCGAAGTTTACATTAAATAAAGATAATGTTGATCATTATAAAAATAAGAAGGTTCGTCCAATAGGAGAATTATTAATTCGATTAATGAAAATTGGTTATCAAAGAGTATTGAAAACACGAGCAAAAGAAGACAAAGAGGCAGAAAAAATTGGTGATGATCATGACATTGAACCGGTCAAGAAAAATTTACATTTTACTTTGATTGGTAAATGCATACGTGAATTTTTTTCAACAAGTCAATTATCTCAATACCTCGATCAAACAAATCCATTATCTTCTTTAACACACCGTAGAAGGGTAAGTTGTTTAGGACCGGATGGCTTAGATCGGGCACAAGTAAGTTTTTCAGTTCGGGAGATTCATCCTAGTCAATATGGTCGTGTGTGCCCAATTGAAACCTCAGAAGGACAAAATGTTGGTTTAACAGCTTCACTAGCAACATGTGCACGAGTTAATAAATCTGGATATTTAGAAACTCCATATTGGCGTGTTGTAAATGGTAAAGTTTTCAAAACCGCAAATCCAATTTATTTAACAGCAGATATGGAAGACTTTTATAAAATTGCACCTGCAGATATTATTACAACATCTGATAATTATCTAATTAAAAATAAAATTCCAGTAAAATTTCGTCAAGATTTTACTGATGCATGCCCTTCTGAAGTTGACTTTATTTCAGTAACACCAATTCAAATGATTTCGTTAGGAACTTCCTTAATTCCATTCATTGAACATAATGATGCAAATCGAGCTTTAATGGGCTCTAATATGCAAAGACAAGCCATTCCATTACTTTTTCCACAAAAACCGATTGTAGGAACAGGATTAGAACGACAAATTGCAATCGATAGTGGAATGGTACAAACTGCCCAAAAAGACGGAATTGTTAAATCTGTTACTGGCAGACGAATTATCATTCAAGATAATAAAGGTCAGAAACAACATTATCGTTTAGAAAAATATATGAGAACGAATCAACAAACTTGTTTTAATCAACGTCCAATTGTTTGGGAAGGTGAAAAAATTAAATCAGGACAACCATTAACCGATGGTCCTGGAGTTGCAGATAATGAATTAGCTTTAGGTCAGAATGTTATTGTTAGTTATATGCCATGGCAAGGATATAATTTTGAAGATGCAATTTTAGTAAATGAACGGTTAATATATGAAAATATTTTTAGTTCGATTCATATTGCTCGATATAAAGTTTTTTGTGAATATGATTCTGAAAAAGAAGAAAAAATAACTAAAGCTGTTCCGTATGTTCACAATTCTGAGCTTAAAAATTTAGAAATAAATGGAGTTATTAAAATTGGAACGTTTGTTAAACCCGATGATATTTTAGTTGGAAAAGTTGTTTTAAAAACTGAGTTAGATTATGCTCCAGAAAATTTGTTAATTGAAGCAATTTTTTTTCCTCCAAAAAAAAAAAAAAGAAAAAGAAACAAGAATCAAAGTGCTATTGATATAAAAGATAACTCGTTTCGAGTTCCGAAACGTATTTTTGGAAGAGTAATAAGTACTCATATTTCTCATGATCAATTGAATGACACATTCGTTAGTCGAAAAGTTCAAGTTTATGTTGCACAATTAAAACGAATTAAAGTAGGTGATAAAATGTCAGGACGTCATGGAAATAAAGGTGTTATTTCTCGAATTCTTCCAAAACAAGATATGCCATTTCTACCAGATGGGACGCCTGTAGATATACTTTTAAATCCATTAGGAGTACCATCTAGAATGAATGTTGGTCAACTTTATGAATGTTTGTTGGGATTAGCAGGAGATAAATTAAACTGTCGTTTTAAAGTATTTCCATTTGATGAAATGCATTATTGCGAAGCTTCTCGAATTCTGATAAATAAAAAACTACGGAAAGCATCAGTTATAAATAACGAAAGTTGGTTATTTCATCCTTATACTCCTGGTAAAATGGTTTTAATTGATGGACGAACAGGTAAGGAATTTGAGAATCCAGTTACGGTAGGAACTGCATATATGTTAAAATTAATACATATGGTAGATGATAAAATACACGCTCGAGCAAATGGACCGTATTCAATAACCACACAACAACCTTTACGTGGAAAAGCCTCTCATGGTGGACAGCGTTTTGGAGAAATGGAAGTTTGGGCATTAGAAGGTTTTGGTGCCGCCATTACTTTAAGAGAGTTATTAACACTAAAATCAGATGATATGGAAGGTCGACATGATTTGATAACGTCAATTGTAGAGAAACAGCCGTTTCCAGATTATGGAGTCCCTGAATCATTTAAAGTTGCTTTACAAGAATTAAGATCATTAGGTATTGATATGATGGCTTATGAAATTCGCCCATTTCATGAAAATGAAAATGAATACGGAAGTGAAGAGTTAGATTTAATTGAAAATGAACTATCCTTTTGTAAAGACTTTGCTATAACTCTAAAATTAGAAGACGAAGAAATGTTGAAGGAAGAATTAGATTTGGTAGAATTAGAAACAAAAGAAAATAAAAAGAAAGAGATTAAAAAAAATACGAAAACAAAAGTAGAAGAAAAAGAAATAGAAGAAAAAAAGAAATCAAAGAAAAACGAAGACCTTAAAATAGATGAACTAAAGAATAAATTAGAAAAATGAGTCGAGAAAGAATAGATTATGTTAAAATTAAATTAGCTTCTCCAGAACAGATTCTAAGTTGGTCACGTAGAAAACTTCCAAATGGAATATTCATCGGTGAAGTTACAACAGCGGATACTCTTAATTATAAAACACTTAGACCAGAACCATATGGACTATTTTGTGAAAAAATTTTTGGACCTATTATTCCGTATAAATGTTCTTGTCGAAAATATGATCATGAACATTATGCAGGATTCGTTTGTGAAGTTTGTCATGTTGAAATTTCAGGGCAAAATTTAAGGCGTTATCGAATGGGATATTTAAAACTAGTACACCCAGTAGTTCATATTTGGTATATGTGTAGTCGTCCTAATTATATATCTATATTATTAGAAATTGAAGATTTTGAAAAAACTTTTAATACCACTTATAATATATTATCTAAAGGCTGTAATTCTTGTACAAGATTAGTTAAAAATCCAGCCATTTTAACACATATGTGGGATGAACGAATAAAACGAATAAAATTAGCATCCTTAATTTATTTTGTTGGAAATGATCAATTGGCATTTTATGGTCTTCACTGGGATCTGCAAAAATATAGACAAGCACGTAATAAAGGATTAACAATGTATGGATTAAAACCAGGCAAAAAGCCGCCTCGTGGATCACATGTTCCAGATTATTTAATTGATTTAACGCCATACAATTTACTTGGTGCATCTTTGTTAAAAAAAGAACTAAATCTTATTAATGTTTCCGTTGAAATTATTAGAATTAGGACATTTATAATTATGTGCAATAAAATGATGAACAAAGAAAATCTTGAATATCATAAGTTCCAATGGTTTAGAAAATGGGAAAAAAGACGAGTAAACAAAATACTACTGAATTGTATCAAACGTCTTCGAATTTTAGAAAACTTACATGGAACAGGAACAAATCCAGCATGGATAATTTTAACTTATTTGCCTGTAATTCCTCCTCATTTACGACCAATACTTCATTTAGAATCCGGTCGATATGCTGTCGCTGATTTAAATGAGTTATATCGAAGAGTTATGGTTCGAAATACAAGAGTAGATGATTTATCAAAATTTGATGCCCCTGCCCTTGTTGTACAAAATGAAAAGAGAATGTTACAGGAAGCAGTTGATGCATTATTTGATAATGGAAGACGAGGTATTTTTGATGTCGGTCCAAACGAATTGCCACTTCGTTCGTTATCACATATTCTTAAAGGAAAGTATGGACGTTTTCGATTAAATTTATTAGGAAAACGGGTAGATTATTCTGGGCGATCAGTTATTGTTGTTGGACCAAATTTAAAAATAAATCAATGTGGGCTACCTTATGAAATGGCTAAGGAACTTTTTTTACCGTTTATTACTGAAAAATTAATTAGTCTAGGATTAGCACAAAATAATCCACATGCTCGTGCAATAGTTTATACTGAAAAATTTAAAAAGATAATTTATCCGATGGTTAAGGAAATAGTGCAAACACACCCTGTTTTTTTAAATCGAGCTCCAACTTTACACAAATTTGGAGTTCAAGCGTTCGAAGCAGTATTGACGCATGATAATGCGATTAAATTACACCCATTAGTTTGTACAGGATTTAATGCAGATTTTGATGGGGATCAAATGGCAATTCATATTCCTATGTCTTTAGATGCACAAGCTGAATGTTATTTATTAATGTTATCTCCAGCGAACTTTTTATCCCCAGCAAATAGTAAGCCAATGATTATCCCTACGCAAGACATGGTATTAGGTTGTTATTATTTAACAGTTCCAAATATAGCACATTTATTAGGTTCAGGTCATTATTTTTCTGATTTAAAAGATGTATTATTAGCTTATAGTCAAGATAAATTAGAAATTCATAGTAATATTTGGGTTCGATATCCCATTGAAAATCTTTCTATTAAATCATTAAATTTATTAAATACTCATCAACTTAAAGATAAAAGTGTTATAGAATATTATGATAAAATACAAATTCGAAAAGCAAAAAATGGAACCCCACTTGTTCAATATATACAAACGACAACGGGTCGAGTAATTTTGAATTATACGATGCAGAAAATTTTAAAACTTTTTTAACTGAAAAATTTATATGAAAAAATATCAATATCAAAATGAATTAATTGACAAAAAAAAATTGCGACAGTTATTAGAATGGGCTTTTAAAAATTATGATCTTGTACAGGCTTCAGCATTTGCAGATGAGTTAAAATCACTTGGGTTTGAATATGCTGGTAAATCTGGAATTTCGATTAGTATAGAAGATTTGCGAATACCATTTGAGAAACGTTTCATAATGCATTCCGCTAACAAAACTATAGATAATTTAGAAAAGGATTGCAAAAGTGGAAAGATGACAGAAGTTGAAAAATTTCACCATACAATTGAAATTTGGAGTTATACTAGTGATTGTTTAAAAGAACAAGTTATAAATTTTTTCAAAAATTATGATCCACTTAATTCCGTTTATATTATGGCATTTTCTGGAGCTCGAGGAAATATTACTCAAGTTAAACAGTTAGTTGGAATGCGAGGATTAATGACAAATCCTAGGGGTGAAATTTTAAACGTTCCAATTAAACAAAATTTTCATGAAGGACTTACCGTAACAGATTACTTAATATCAGGATTTGGTGCAAGAAAAGGAATTATCGATACTGCATTAAAAACAGCAAATGCAGGTTATTTAACTCGACGTTTAATAGATGTTGCACAAGATATTATTATTCGTGAAAAGGATTGCTTTACTAATTTTTCGTTTCGAGTATCACCTATTAAGAACCCTAAATTGACAAATAAAATAGTTGGTCGAATTTTAAATAAACCAATTTACGATAAAACAAATAATCAAATCCTAGCACCAGCAAATACGCAAATCACACCACAACTATTGGAAATAGTTTATAGAAAAAAAGTAGATGAAATATTTTTCCGATCTCCTTTAACCTGTCGACTTTTTCGCAGTATTTGTCAACAATGTTATGGATGGGATTTATCTACTGAAAATTTAGTTGATATTGGTACTGCTATAGGTATTTTAGCTGGTCAATCTATTGGAGAACCAGGAACACAATTGACAATGCGAACATTTCATACTGGTGGTATTGGGTCTTTAACTTTTGTTAATAAGCAAAAAACTTTTCGCAGTTCATTAAGTGGTTTTGTACAAATTTCACCTTCTTTTTCTGGTATACCAGTTCGAACAAGATATGGGAATAATGCTTTTTTTATTAATAAACCTGATAAAATACTTTTATTAACAGGGACAAATTTAAAAAAAATAATTGAGTTACCTGTATTTCCACAAACATTAATTTATCTTCAACATAATCAATATTTAGAAAAAAATCAAATAATAGGTGAATACTTAGAAGAGAAAAAAGAAAAAAAACAAGAACTTAAACCAATATTAACTGATTATTCAGGGGAAGTCTTTATTCCAACTGCAAATGTTACACATGAACTTAAAACTTATAATAATTTAATGTGGTTTTTATCTGGACAAGTTTATAAAGCTCCAACTGATTGTTTTTTAAACCTTCAACCAGATTATAAACTTTTACCTAATAGTTGTATTTTCCGCTCAAAAATTATAAATGATTTTTCTGGTTATATAACAAATTTAAATATTTATTCAGAATATAATAACAAAAAAATTAACTTTATCAGTAAAATTTCTTGTTTTTTTGGTAAAGGTTTTTATAAATTAACATATCCATTAAGAAAATTTACCCATCTTTTAAAAATAAAAACAAAAAATTACTTAATTCCAATATCAAATATAAATTCAAAATTTTTGCTAAGAGTAGAAAAATCCAAAAAGTTTGCAACCTTAATAACAAATGCATATAGATTAGAAATAAGCGGAATTATTTTTCATAATTATTTGTCAAAATCATCAAAACTTTATAAGAATTATCCAAAGAGAATTGATTTTAAAAAACCAATAATTTCAAAACTTTTTTCTTTTTGTCCCCACTTGTTAAATTATTGGTTTTTTAAATACTTTGAATCTATACGTCATTTCTTAATCCTTCAAAAGACCTTCAGACCTAAAAATTTACTCGAATTAATAAAATTTCAAGATATATTTAGTGATAAAAATATATTCGATTATTTTGTTGGAATTCATACAATACCGATTACTATCAGAACTGCAATTATTTTACCTCATAAAAGTCTTAATGAACAATTTCGACATGACGACGTAGAAATTGCTTTATATTTTAACAGAGTATTATTTGCAACTGGTAGAAAACGGAGATCTGGTTATGTACATCAAGAACGTACAATTGATAATCGACGATATACTCACTTTAAACCCGGTGTATTATACGAAACTGATATTAGTGAAGTTTATCAATTACATCAAAAAGTATTTTTCCCTGGTGAAATTATTAGCTCTAAATTTTTATTACGTGAACCATCATATTGTGATATGCTTGGGCTTGATAGAGTTAGTCAACATTATGATTTTAATTTATTAATAAGACCATTTGAAATTTATGAGTTTTATTGTACAAAAATGACGCCAGTTAATATAAAAAAATTTCAATTTTCAAGACAAAAATTTGAGTTTGAAGAAATTGCAAGTCGTAAATTTTTTAGTCGATCACCTGCTTGCTTACCAAGAGGTTCCGCACCTCGATCTGTGAATCTTATGGCTATAGATTTACAGTTTAATCAAGCATCTCCAATTCAATCAAACGATATTTTAGAAGTTTGTAAAACAAATAATTCTGTAACAACTTTTAAAATTCATAAAACTCTTGAGATTGGTAAAAACTTAAACCCTAAACTGAAAAACAAAAACTTGTTAACATGTTTATTAGTTCAAGATCAACAATTTATTGATCAATATATGACGCTCGGCTATTTCGAATCTTTATCAACAAAATCATTTGATATAATTAAATTTAAAGTTGCTACAGAAGATATAAAACATATTATTGTTATAACAACTAGTGATTGTTTAAAAGTAACTTATAACTCTTTAACTCAATTTAATATGAATAGTATTTTCACAGATTCAAAGTTTTTTGAGCGAAGGGGAAGAATACTATTAAAAAATAACAACATTTTATTAATTCAAAAAGGTCGACCGTATTTTTTTCCTAATTATAAATATCCAAGTCAGTACAAACAAGATCCAGTAGAATATATAACTCCATTTTCGTTTAATGAAACAGGAAGAATAAGAAAAAAATCTTTTAATATTAATTTAATGTATGATGACCTTGCATTAACTTCAAGTTTAATGAAAGGTGGATTTGTACCAAGACACCCAGAGTTACAAAACCGTCAGAATAAACAGGACAAAGCACAAAAAAAAATAGTGAATAATGAAAATTTACATTTCTATTTCCCAAATTCTGAAGGAAAATTGATTCCACCAAACAACAATAGAATATACAAAAAAAGTAAGTTTTTACCAAATAGAAAAAGGGTTGGATCTGGTAGTCATATTCATATACGATTAAGAAAGTTATTTATAAAAAATCAAGGACATTTATACTCCTGCTTATTACCACGTTTTTATAAATGGTTTAAAATTAATTCTAAAGAAAGAAAAAATGGTAAAAATAAAAATCAGTTATATTTATCAAGTGTTTATGAAGCAAATAAATTGCTACAAAAGATAAAAAATGAACATTTTCCACCTCATGCTGTCAAAATGCCATCCGAAGATGTTAACATATTTCCAGATATAAATAGAATTTATAGAACTTTATTAGTTGAAAATATTGATTTAAAAGTTGGTAAAAAAAAAGATCGTGGAGAGTTTATGATGATTAAATTTTTAGAATTTCCATATCAACAAGCAAGTCGAGCTGTTGGAATTAGACGAATTTCTGAAAACTTTGATAAATCAGAAATAAATCCAATTTATTATAAAGGTAATCAATTTATAGAAAAACATGAAGCTTTAGGAATATTAAAAATTGAAAAAGAATTTTCAGAAGATATAGTTACTGGATTACCCAAAATTGTAGGTTATTTAGAAGCGCGAAGACAAAAAGAACAATATAAAGATGATCCAATAATTCGAAGAAAACACGTAGTTGTTAGAAAACCAACTCTTGACCATTCTTTTAAATTTTATCCACTTGGCGCAGCGGCTCCTTTAAATGATACCCTTAATCCGCATTCGTTATTGCGCGCTTATTTTACTTACTATGGAAAAGGAAGATTAGTTTATTGTGAACAAAAAAAGATAACTCTTAATCTTAAGTTTGGTACTATTTATGATAATTGTTATAGAAGTTTTAAATATATTCAGTTATTTATTTTAAATTCAGTCCAGGCTATTTATCGAAAACAAGGAGTGAACATTCATAATAAACACTTAGAACTTATTATTCAACAAATGACAACAAAAGCCGTTGTTTGCCATAGTGGAGATGGTCCTGTTTTAAATAGTGAAATTGCTGAAGTATACCATATGAAACAAATAAATGAAACTTTACAAAACCAAAATGGTTCCCCATCATATTATTTTCCATATTTGATGGGAATTACAAAATCCGCATTAAGTAACCCAAGTTTTTTATCAACGGCAAGTTTTCAAGAAACAGTAAGAATGTTAACAAATGCTGCTATTGAAGGGCGTATAGATTGGTTACGTGGTTTAAAAGAGAATGTTATAACTGGACGTTTTATACCAAGTGGTACTGGGCAATGTGCATATGACAACTGTTTTAAAAAACCTGATTTCTTTGAAGGTATAGATTTAAGTCTTTTAAAAATATAAGCTATACTTTTTATTTTTTCATATAATTGTTTAATTTTCTAGTACCTAATCTTTTGAATTTTTACTAAAGTTTTTACCAATTTTATTATGATAAAAATAAAATTACCATTACTTATTGAAGCAAACCTTCATCTTGGACATTCCAAATCAAAATGGAATCCAAAAATGGCACCTTATATTTATACGAAATCAAAAGGAAATTTCTATATTATCGATTTAATACAATCCATAGCTTTGTTACGTCGAGCGTTAAATAAAGTCTATAGATTAGCTAAAATAAAAGAATCTATATTTCTGTTTGTAGGTACAAAACCTCAAGCAAGTTCATTAGTCAAATATGCGGCCAAAGTGTGTGATTCATATTATGTTAATCATCATTGGTCAGGTGGTATGTTAACAAATTGGAATACACTTAAAACTAGATTAGATTATTTTGAACAATTAGAAGAACAAGAAAGAGAAAATCAATTCGATAGTTTACCTAAAAAGGAGGCTAGTTCACGTAGAAAAAAACTCTTAAAATTTAGAAAAAGTTTAATTGGTATGAAAAAAATGCCAAAATTACCTGCAGCTGTTATTATTATTGATCAAAACAAAGAGATAGAAGCAGTTCGAGAATGTCAAAAACTAAAAATTCCCATCATTTCAATTTTAGATACTAATTGTGACCCCGACTTAATAAATTATCCTATTCCTGGAAACGATGATTCTATGAGTTCTATTGGGCTGATTTTAGATTATTTAAGTACAACTATTAGAATTGCTAGGTTACGTAATTAATAAGTATATTTTCAATAAATTATTAAAATTAATTTTAATAATTTATTGAAAATATTTCTTTTGATTTTAAGTTGATTTTGTAGAATATATTGGGTTCAATAATTTTAATGCTTCTGCATATTTAACAAATATTTTTACTCGTGTTGCTAATACAAAAGTCATAATTATTTCAGTATAAATATTAAATTTTCCATATGAACTTAACGTTTGAATACGATCTTCCACTTCATTCATGATATATCCATATGACGATTCACTTGTCGATTGCCATTTAAAAAGCATTTTCCACATAACATCATTTATTGAGATTGCCAAATATTGACAGAAATATTTAACATATTTTATAGGAAATAGATCTAAAAATCCTCCAACTCCAGCTAGTACACATAAAACCTGTGTCCATATTGGTATAGGAGAAGTTGGTGGTTGTTTCAATATTTCTTTTAATCGACTTCCACGTCGTAATGTTAGTTGTGATTCGGGATCAACATCCGTCCCAAATTTTGAAAATTTTTCTAAATCTTCATATTGTGAAAGATATAATTTTAATTCCCCAGCAACTGCTTTCATTGTAGATAATTGAGCAGCTGACCCTACACGAGAAACTGAAATACCAACAACTACAGCTGGACGAATTCCCTTATTAAATGCATCTTTGTCCAAAAATATTTGTCCATCAGTAATTGAAATAACATTAGTTGGGATATAAGCTGAAACATCACTACCTTGTGTTTCAATAATTGGAAAAGCTGTCATACTACCACCATTAAAAAATCCACCTAATTTTGCTGAACGTTCTAATAAACGTGAATGTAAATAAAATACATCACCTGGATATGCCTCACGACCAGGAGGACGACGTAATAATAACGACATCTCGCGATAAGCGGAAGCTTGCTTACTTAAATCATCATAAATGATTAATGTTGCATTACCATTATACATAAAATACTCTGCTAAAGCAACTCCAGCATATGGAGCAATGTATTGCAATGCTGCAGGATCACTCGCATTTGCTGCAACTACAATAGTATAATCTGATGCTCCTTCTTCGTTTATAACATTGACGACTTCAGCTAATGTAGAAGATTTTTGGCCAATCGCAACGTATACACAAATAACTTCTTCAGTTTTTTGATTAATTATTGCATCTAGTGCAATTGTCGTTTTTCCTGTTTGTCGATCACCAATAATTAACTCTCGTTGACCTCTACCAACTGGAATTAGAGCGTCAATTGAGATAATACCAGTTTGTAACGGTTCATGAACCGAACGACGATTTAAGATACCAGGAGCTGGAGATTCTAATAACCGACTATCTGTTGGAATAATTTCTCCTTTTCCATCAATTGGTTTACCAAGTGAATTTACAACACGCCCTAAAAAATTTTCTCCAACAGGTACCTGTGAAATTAACCCAGTTCCTTGAACAGTACTACCTTCAATAACTTGAGCATTACTATTTAATAAAACGACACCGACATTGTCATTATCCAAATTCAAAGCAATTCCTTTTGAATTATCTTCAAATGTTACTAATTCACTACTCATAACATGATTTAAACCAAACACTCGAGCAACCCCATCACCAACTTGAATAACTGTTCCAATTTCAGTTGATCGGACTTTACCTAGATCAGCGATAAAATCTTTAAGACGATCTCGTAAAACATTTGTAACTTCATGTGGACTGATATCAATCATTCCATACAAATGAAATATTCAAATGCTTTGTAAGTCAAACATGTTTATTTATTTATTTGAATCTAAAGAATTAACTAATAGTACTTTAAATTAAATTAAATTAATCATTTTTTTCTAAATATAAATTATAGAGAACGTAAACCCAAAAATCCTGCCAATATCATTATCTTATTTTTGAAACTCATATTGAAAACTTTTGTTCGGGTTAATACTAATAATCCTATCATTAAAATTGGATTAGTTTGAATATAAGAAAAAACTTTTTTGCTTCCAAAAGAAAGATTTCGTAAAAGTTTATTTTTGAAAAATTTAGTTGGTCGATCTGCAACTGTACAATCAATTGGATCTAATTGTACACGAATAAGAACAATATTTAAAAATTGATGTAATATTGCAAGCAATAAATTACTAGCGTTTAACTGTATAATAAATTCTAAAAAGTACAAACTTTTGGGATCAAGAATTTTTTTAAACGCATGATATATCTTTTTAATTTTATCTATCTTACTTATAGTTGGATCTGTTAAAAAATCAAGAATCCAAGGATTTTTTCTGAACAACCAATCAAGAAATAAAATATCCTGTGTAATTAGATGAACGATACCTGCTTTGTAAGCTTGTATATATATTGCTGTTGCATATTTGCAGGCTTTATCAGTGTTACTAGATACTCGTGTAGCGAAATTTTTTAATTTTTTCATTTTTAATCTTTTATTCTCTTTATTTAATCGTTTGTTTAAACTTATTAATATTTCTATAAACTTTCTTATTGAAACTATTTATTTAACAAAATGTTCATTTATTTATTATATTATAGCAATGTTTAATTTATTTTTGTAATTTTGTTAAATTTAAATTAGAACTTTTCTCTTTCTCTTTTGTTATTTAATAATTATTTTGAATTAACAAAAATACATTTTGATTTTGAAAGTGAAATTTTAATAACCTCTGTTAACACACTTATTTTCTTTTTCTTCTTTGAACATATTTTGTAACTTTTATACTTTTTTTTTCGTATACATTAATATGTTTCCGCTTTAATTTATCTAAATGAGATTTATTGAATTGTTTATTTAAATCTAGTGCTGATTGACTACTTTTATTTAGAACAGTTGTTTGATCTCTTTGCATTAATTCCCATTCTTTATATGTAAGTGGAAGATTATTTTTGTCGGTAAGTTTAGGTAGAGTTTGACCCTGACTGGGGCCAAATCCTGCCTTCTGACAAAATAATTTAATTGCTCTGAACATAATCTCCCTCCTTTTTTATTTTACGAAATGTATCAGCGATATTAAAGTTCAATTCAAATAATTTCCGACTACTACTTATATCAGATTTTAAAGAATCTATCATCTTTTCTAATGTCAATTTAATTAATTGATGGCGTGTATTAAAAAGATTTTCTTTTACTGCTTCTTTTAATCTTAATTTAGTTATTTTATAATTGAACTTAATAGCAGTAAGATTTAAATATAAATTATTAATAATATCTTGTTCCAATTTCTTGTTAATTTCTATATATAGTTGAACAAAAATGAATTGATATCCATGATTCATATTAATAATATAAGTTTTCAGTTTTTTTAAAACAGTTAAAATATTATTTTTAATCATTGTCAGTTCATCTAGAATTTGGTCCTTATTTTTATTTATAGTTGAATATAAGATGGTAACATATCCGTATACTAAAATTCCAATTAATAATAAAATATTAATTAATCCAGTTTCTAAAATATTCAAATTTAAAGGAATAATATTGTTCATTCTCAGTTAGTAATTTTAAAGTTATTAATAGATGAAGTAAACGATTTGTCGAATCCAAAAGTTTCAAGTACTACGGCTATCAATTTGCTAGTTTCATTTAATTTTGAAAAAAGCTTAATTCGTTGTAAGTTACAACATAAAACAAGAAGTGAATAATCAGAGACATCAATATCCTCCTTATAAATTAAGCTTGAAAAAGTAAAATAAAATTTATAAATATAATTTGCCGCAAAAAACAGAGAGTTCGATTGTTTATTTAATGATTTTATTTCTTTTAAAGCTATTGAATTTAAGATTTCACTTAATATTAACAGAATTTGAAATCCATTTGTGTGTGTTAATATATAAGATTTACGATTAAAATTAATTAGTTCAATTGTACTATATAAGAAACTATCTAAAACCATCATTAATATAGCAAACTGAATCATCATTAATGGTAAAGTAGCATTTATATCAAAGAGTCCTCCAGGACCTTCAACAAACTCAAGCATATAATAAAATATAAAAGTAAAAAAAATTTTAATTAATTATTAAACGGATTAGCAAATAATAATGCTAATGCAATTACTAAACCATAAATTGTTAAAGCTTCCATGAAGGCTAAACTGATTAATAAAGTACCGCGAATTTTACTTTCTACTTCTGGTTGACGAGCAATTCCATCAACAGCTTGACCTGCAGCATTTCCTTGTCCAATACCTGGCCCAATTGAACCTAATCCAATTGCTAATCCGGCTGAGATAACAGATGCAGCAGCAATTATCGAATCCATAAATCTAAAAATTTTATAATTATTTATTTTTATTCCAGTCTAACACTAACATTTAAAGGTTTTTAATTCTATTCTTATTCTAATGCCTCAGAGATGTAAGCAGCGGATAACGTTGAAAATATAAGTGCCTGAACAGAACCTGCAAATAATCCTAAACACATTATTGGTAATGGAATTATAAGCGGAACAAGAGATGTTAAAACTGAAATAGTCAATTCATCTGCTAAAACATTTCCAAACAAACGAAAGCTCAATGATAGTGGTTTTGTAAAATCCTCTAATATATTGATTGGAAGAAGTAGTGGAATTGGTTCAATATAACGTTTAAAATATCCAAAACCTTTTTTATTGAAACCTGCATAAAAATAACTAATTGAGGTTAGTAGTGCCAATGCAACAGTTGTATTAATGTCATTAGTTGGAGCAGCTAACTCACCTTCTGGTAATATAAAAAGTTTCCAAGGAATAAGTGCCCCAGCCCAATTACAACCTAATATAAAAAAAAATAATGTACTTATATAAGTTGTCCAAGTTTTATAAAAACTTTCTCCAATCTGTTCTCTTGCAATAAGTTGTGAATAACTAACAGCCAGTTCGATTGTACTTTGAAAATCATCAGGAATTAGTTTTTTATTACTATTAAGTTTTAAGCATATTAACAACAATAAAAAAATAACAAACCAACTAACAAGTAAAACTTGTCCATGAATTAAATATCCGCTAACTTTCCAATAAAAATGTGTCCCAACTTCAGACTTTGTTAACAAAAAAGAGAGGTAGGTGTTGTTCGAAAGCATAAAATTCAATAATTTCTAACCTTATCCAATAATTCTTATATTAGAAATATAAAGTAGCCTTATATATCATATTTAAAGTGTAACGGTTAAAGTGTTATTATATATTATATTATACTATATTATTCAACATTTTTATTTTTCTAACCATTTATATCCTTTTTGTTCAAGAGTTTTAGCTAATGAAAAAGGACCAGTTTTAATAATTTTACCATTTTGCATTACATGAACATATGTTGGATTTATATATTCTAATAATCTTTGATAATGGGTTATTAATATAATTGCTTTTTGTTCATTCATAAAGTTATTTATTCCAGTTGAAATTATTTTTAATGCATCAATGTCAAGCCCCGAGTCTATTTCATCTAAAATAGATAATTCTGAATCAAGTAAAATCATTTGTAAAATTTCATTTCGTTTTTTTTCTCCACCAGAGAATCCTTCATTTACGTTTCGAGTTAAAAAATTTATTGACATATTAATTAAACTAGCTTTGTTTTTTACAATTTCTAGGAATTCAATTGGGTTTACATCATTTTGTTTATAAAACTGACGTTTTGAATTATATGCTAAACGTAAAAAGTCTAAATTACTCACACCAGGAATTTCAATAGGATATTGAAATGATAAAAAAATACCAAGATGAGATCTTTCCTCAGGGGTTAAATTTAAAAGACTAAAATTTTTGTAAAAAATATTTCCATCCACGATTTTATATACTGGATGCCCAGCAATCACTTTTGATAATGTACTTTTTCCCGATCCATTAGGTCCCATAATAGCATGAATTTCACCTGGATTAACTGTCAAGTTTAAATCATTTAAGACAATATTATTATTAACAGAAACTTTTAATTTATTTACTTTTAATAAATGTTGTTTAAAAGCCATTAGCCAACTGATCCTTCCAACTTTAAATTCAATAGTTTGTCGGCTTCTGCTAGGAATTCTAAAGGTAACATTCTAAATACTTCTTGACAAAAACCATTGATCATTATTTCAATTGCTTTTTCTAAACAAATACCACGTTGTAAAAAATAAAAAATTTGTTCTTCACCAATTTGTGAAGTAATAGCTTCATGTTCAATCTTAATTAGCGAATTTTGAATTATTAAGGAAGGGAATGTATTCGCATTTGAAGAATTTCCAATTAATAATGAATCACATTGTGAATAACTTCTTGTATTAAATGCTTTTTTACTTATATTTGTTAATCCACGATAACTATTTTTTGATTTTCCGGCTGAAATACCTTTTGCAATTATTCGACTTTTACTTTTTTTACCAATATGGTACATTTTTGTTCCAGTATCAGATTGTTGATAATAATCTGTTAATGCGATAGAATAGAATTCACCTTGCGTATAATTTGCTAGTAATACACAACTTGGGTATTTCCAAGTAATAGAAGAACCAGTCTCAACTTGTGTCCAAGAAATTTGTGATCTTTCACCTAAACATAATCCTCGTTTTGTGACAAAATTATAAATTCCTCCAATACCAAATTTGTTTCCACTGTACCAATTTTGAATTGTAGAATATTTAATAATAGCATTTTCTAATGTTATTAATTCAACAATTGCCGCATGAAGCTGGTTTACATCATATTGTGGTGCAGTACAACCTTCTAAATAATTTACAGAACTATTTTTATTTGCAATGATTAATGTCCGTTCAAATTGGCCAGATTTTTTATCATTTATACGAAAATATGTTGATATATCCAATGGACATTTTACGTTTTCAGGAATAAAACAAAAAGATCCATCTGTAAAAATACAAGAATTTAATGCTGAGAAATAATTATCTCCAATTGGTACAATTGTCCCTAAAAACTTTTGAACTATTTTAGAAAAACTAGAAATTGCTTCAGAGATTGAACAAAAAATTATTCCATATTTCTTTAATTCCTGTTGAAAAGTAGTTATTACCGAAATACTATCAAAAACAACATCAACGGCTAAGTTATTAACTCTTTTTTGTTCACTTAATGGAACACCAAGTTTTTTAAATGTTAATAATAATTCTGGATTTATTTCGTTAATATTACGAACTTTTTCTTGAATTTTTGGTGCTGAATAATAAACAATATCTTGATAGTCAATTTCAGGAAATTTTAAATTTGCCCAGACCGGTTCTTTCATTTTTTTCCATTGTTGATAAGCTTCTAATCTAAATTCTAACAAATAAAATGGTTCTTTTTTTTTATTTGAAAGTAATAAAATCGTTTCTGTATTAATTCCTTTGTCAATAACTTCATGTTCAATTTTAGTTGAAAAACCATATTGATAATCTTTATTTAATAAACTAGTAATATTTTTATTCAAATTTTTTTTTGATTTATTAATCATAAAACAAATATTATAAAATTAAAATTAATTATTTTTATTATTGATAAACTCTTAAAATTAATGTATTTAAAAAAATATTCCTTTTATATTCTTTTTCGATTCAACTAATTAACTTTCGTTAAAACTTAATTTTTTATAGTAAAATATAATGTAGTGAATCAAATTCAAAAAAATAAATGTTACGTATTCCAAAAAAATATAAATATAGTGATCCTTTTACGGGTGATTTACAAACAGTTCTTACTACATCTTGGTTAACAAAAACTATCTTAAAAAATTTACCTATATATCGACCAAACCTAACTCCGTTTGCACGAGGATTAGAAATTGGATTAGCACATGGTTATTTCTTAATTGGTCCATTTGTTAAGTTAGGACCGTTACGTAATTTAGAAATTGGTTTGTTTTCAGGTTTTTTATCAACGATTGGTTTAAACTTAATTATGATAAGTTTTTTAACATACTATGGTTTGAGTACATTTTCTAAATTTAGAACTAAAAAATTTAAATAAAAGAATTAATATTAATATAAGTATACTTATTACTTATATTAATTTGTTGTATTATACAAAGAATATTAAAAATCTAAACTTTGTTAGATGTTATATGTCAAAATAAATAGACGAGAAAAATGTACTTTAAAAAGCACTTAAATTTAGTCAGAAATATGTAAAAAAGATTAGGGTTATACTTAGCTTAGTAAATATTAATTTATATTAGTATTAGTATTCGATTGTTTGTAGATATTTAAAAAAATAATTCCATAAAAGATGTAAATTAAAATGCTTTATTTTTTAAATTAATAGTTGTTAGATAGGATTAAAAATGAAAAAAGCTTAAGGGTTGAAGTTTATGGAAATAACAAACAAACAAAATGATATGTCTTCTTTTTTACAAACTTTAAATGGATGGAATAATTTTAAAAGTGGATTTTTTATAGGTGCATGTGGGAGTGCTGGATTTGCTTATATTTGTTTATCAAGTATTCCAGTATTTTTAAAAAACTAACAAATTTTTATTAAAATTTAAACGTCTAGTATAAAGATTTAATTTGTTGATAAATTTAAAAATGTCAAAAGATAAAATTAATTTGCAGAAAGAATATATAAAAACTCAAATTTCCAAAATTATAAATTCATTAAATGAAGAATTAATTGGGTTGACACCAGTAAAAGTAAGAATTCGTGAGATTGCAGCTTTATTGCTTATTGATAAACTTAGGCAATATTTTGGATTAACTTCTACCAATCCAGGTCTCCATATGTCTTTTACAGGTAACCCAGGTACTGGAAAAACAACTGTTGGATTAAGAATGGCAGATATTCTTTTTCAATTAAAATATATAAAAAAAGGGCATTTATTAACTGTTACACGTGATGATCTAGTTGGACAGTATATTGGTCATACTGCACCAAAAACGAAGGAGGTTTTGAAAAAAGCAATGGGCGGAGTTCTATTTATTGATGAAGCTTATTATCTTTATAAACCAGACAATGAAAGAGATTATGGGTCAGAAGCTATTGAAATATTATTGCAAGTTATGGAAAATCAACGAGATGATTTAGTTGTTATTTTAGCTGGTTATAAAGAACCGATGGATAAATTTTATGAATCGAATCCTGGCTTATCATCTCGAGTTGCTAATCATATAGATTTTCCAGATTTTAGTGTTCCAGAGTTAATAAAAATAGCAAAAATTATTTTGTCTGAACAACAATATCGGTTTACCAATGAGGCAGAAAATGCATTTATTGAATATTTAACTAAACGTAGAGAAAAACCTTTATTTGCAAATGCAAGAAGTGTAAAAAATGCTCTTGATAGAGCTCGAATGAAACAAGCAAATAGAATTTTTGATAATTATAATCGTACTTTAACTAAAAAAGATTTAGTTGAAATTGAAGCATCTGATATTTTGCAAAGTACAATTTTTGTTTAACTATATTATAATAAACTCTTTATGAAAACAACAAATTATTTATAAAATTATCAAATATATTATATATAATAATTTACCTATTAAAAATAATTATGAATAATGATAAAAATTTTACTAATATAGAAACTAAAAGTGAAGTAAAAAAAGAAATAGAAGAGAAAATTATTTCTGAGAATGAAAGTCTTAAGGATTCCAGTTTTGAAAAGTTTGTGAATACAGCTTCTCAACATTTTTCAAAATATCTTGATCCAAATTATTTACCCAATATGCGTGGAAGTAAGGTTTTTATTCTTCGAAAACATTCGTTTTGGCACAAAAAAATAGGAGTAGTTAGTTCAGTTACATTAGATAGTGAATTATTGTATAAAATTTCGGTTAAATTTGATTCGGTAAATTATTCTGGCTCAAATACAAGTACATTTGCTCCTTATGAATTAGTCATTTTACCCGTTAATAAAGTAGATCAACTTTATGAACTAATCACATCATGATTTAGTATTTTTTTTGCTATATTTGTGTTATTTATATTATCAAAACGGAAATTTACATTTTTGTTCATTACCCACCAAAAATGGTGGGTTCGAAATAATTTCTATAAACGTCAATTTCTTCTGAATCCAGAGTTTTTCGAATATTTCGACTGTCTTATTTTAATAAAAACTAAAAGATCAAACTGAAAAAACTAAGTGAACAAGAGTATAGTATAAGTATAGTAACTAAAAATCAAATATAAGTTCAAAATACAAAAGCATTTATTAAATTCATAAAAGCTGTTATATTATTATTATATAATATCTATTTTATTGAAAATTTCTGTAATTACATTTGGTTCTAATATAAGTATATGTGATAAAATTTTTTTATTAATTTTTATTTTCGATAATTTTAATTTGTTTAATAAACCCGCATATGATAAACCATAGATATTAGCAATAGCTTTTAGTCTACTAATCCAAATTTTTTTAAAGAATTTTTTTTTTTTTTTTCGTCTAATATAGACTGACTTTAAACCTTTTAAGACAGCCTGTTTGGCTGTTCGAAATAACTTTGATTGAGATCCTTCTGATCCAGAGGCTTGTACTAACATTCTCTTTACTCTTTTTCTTCTTACATTACTTCTTTTAGTTCGCCCCATTGTTTTTTAAATTAACAACTATTAGTTTAATTGTATATATATATATAGAAGTAAATAATTTTTTATTTTTCTTTGGTCTGATATAATTGATTAGATTAAAAAGTTATATTAAGAATATGAGATCATAAATTTATAGGTTTTTATCTTACAAATTCGTTTTGATAATCTTCTTTTTCTACTTTTCGATTTCTTAACAAGAAGATGAGTTTTACCAGCATGTTTTCTTAAAAATAATCTTGTCCCAGTAATTTTATATCTTTTTATAATAGATTTCCTTGTCTTTAATTTTAGCATAAAAACTTAAAAAAAATTAAATTATACTTTCTAAGTTTTTATCAATAAACAAAGTATAAGATGAGTAATTTATCAATTGATAAATTGAAATTTATTTATGAGTTCAAAAGTATAATCCTAGCATATCAGGAAAGAATCGATTTATCTCTATTATAAATCCAGCAGTAAAAGTCATCCAAAGAGTTAAAAGTACTGGTGCGGTCGATAAATATTTTTGTAAACTTTTCATAAATTGTTTTTTTAAAGATTACTTTTCTATACTACAAACTAGCGCGGAGATACACTAATCATCGAATCAGGTATAACTAGTTTATTTTGTATAAGTTCTCGAAAAGCAAGAATTGGCCACAAATAACCCGTACTCATAATTTTTAAAGCTAAAGGTACATCAATAATTATTTGAAGTTCAAATGAATCTTTATATTCTCTAATAGTTTGTAAATATTTCCGACCTACCCAACCAATCCATCCAGTTATATAAATAAATCCAAAGCCTGGTAATATAAATTCTGCAGCATGACTCCAACGTCCATCAGCAATTAAATGTGGTAATCCATCATTACCACATAATAAGTTAGAACGGCTATATTTATCAAATCGAGCTTTTAATTGTGCAAGTTGTTGTTTTAATAATAAAGAAGATGAAGAATTTTCTTTGTATTTATTTATTCGTTGTTCTAATTTTTTGGTACTTGTTTTAAGACGTTTTTGAAAAGCTGTAGATTCACTACATTTTGTCAACCCACCAATTTCTGAATTAGCATTAACATTCTGAATTGGTAGTAGAATATTAACTAAGAGAAAAGTTAAAATAAAAATTTGAGCCATAATCGTAAAAAATATATTTTGAATAAATTGTAATTTCGTAATATTCTTTAACATTTTATAAAACATTTTGAGGTGTCTAAAAATTATAATTATTCATTAGATTTTTTAGTAATTTGTTAATAAACTAGAACAAAATTTTAATGCATTTAGTTATGTTATCCAAATTTACCACTTGTTGAGGCAAGAACAAATGCAGCATATGTTAAAATATAACCAACCGCGAAATGTACTAATCCTACTAATCGTGCTTGGACAATAGAAAGAGCAATTGGTTTGTCTTTCCATCTAAATATATTTGCTATGGGAGTTCTTTCATGTGCCCAAACAAGTGTTTCTATCAACTCTTGCCAATAACCTCTCCAAGAAATTAAAAACATAAATCCTGTAGCCCAAACTAAATGACCAAATAAGAACATCCATGCCCATACAGATAAATTATTCATGCCAAATGGGTTATAACCATTAATTAATGGAGATGAATTTAACCATAAATAATCTCGTAACCACCCCATTAAATAATTTGAATTTTCATCAAATTGATTTATATTGTTACCCCAAATTGTCATATGTTTCCAATGCCAGTAAAATGTCACCCAACCAATTGTGTTTAACATCCAAAAGAAAGCTAAATAAAAAGCATCCCAAGCAGATATATCACATGTACCACCCCGTCCTGGACCATCACATGGAAAACTATATCCAAAATCTTTTTTGTCAGGCATTAGTTTTGAACCTCGTGCATCTAATGAACCTTTAACTAAAATTAATGTTGTCACGTGTAATCCTAAAGCAATTGCATGATGAACTAAAAAATCACCTGGACCAATTTTTAAAAATAAGTCAGTTTTATTACTATTGATAGCTTCTAACCAATTTGGAAGCCATAAATTGTTACTTGCAATTGAGGCTGGATTTGTTGAAGAAGATAGTAAAACATTAAAATTATAAATAATCTTACCTGATGCTGATTGAATATATTCAGCAAATATTGGTTCAAACAAAATTTGTTTTTCTGGTTGTCCGAATGCCACTACCGTATCATTATGTATATATAGTCCTAAAGTGTGAAAACCTAAAAACAAAGATGCCCAACTCAAGTGTGAAATTATTGCCTCCTTATGTTCCAATACTCGTCCTAATACATTATCTTTATTAACATCATGATCATAATCACGAATAAAAAATATTGCTCCATGTGCAAATGCACCTAACATTAAAAACCCAGCAATATATTGATGATGGGTATATAAAGCAGCTTCAGTTGTAAAGTCTTTAGATAAAAATGCATAAGGTGTTAAAGCATACATATGTTGCGCCGTTAAAGATGTAGCAACACCCAAGCAAGCTAATGCAAGACCTAATTGTAAGTGTAAAGAAGACAATATTAAATTGTCTAAACCGCGGTGTCCAATTCCTAAGTATCCATTAGGTGGACAATGTTGATACAAGATTTCTTCGATTTTATGACCAATATCAAAGTTTGTTTTATACATGTGTCCAGCAATAATAAAAACAACTGCAATAGCTAATTGATGATGTGCGATATCACTTAAAAATAAAGATTGAGTTTGAGAATGAAAACCGCCTAAAAATGTTAATATAGCTGTTCCTGCTTGTTCCATTGTACCATAAATATGTGAACTTGTATCAGGATTCTCTGCATATACTGACCAATTTCCCGTAAAAAATGGCTTTAATCCTTGAGGATGCGGCGGTGTTATTAAGAAATTCGTCCAATCCACTTTAATACCTCTTGATATTGGTAAAGCAACATGAATAAGATGACCCGTCCATGCTAATGAACTAATACCTAACAAACCTGCTAAATGATGATTTAATCTTGATTCATTAAAATACTTAAACCATGTTGGTCGAGGCTGAAATTTAGTTTGCAAATGTAGCCATCCAGCAAATAATAAAATTGATGCAAATATTAATAATCCAAAACTAGCATTATATAATTCTTGATTAGTTCGAAATCCAATTGTATACCACCAATGATAAAGGCCTGAAAATGCTATATTGACAGGATAAGTACTTTTTTTACTAAAAGCTTTTAATGCTAACGCACCGAAATGTGGATCCCAAATAGAATGAGCGATTGGTTTTGTTTTTAATGGATTTGCTACCCAATTTTCGAAATTTCCTTGTGTTGCTATATGAAATAGATTTCCAGCAGTCCATACGAAAATAATTGCTAGATGACCAAAATGTGAGGCAAAAATTTTATTATATAAGTTATTTTCAGTCATTCCATCATGTGATTCAAGATCGTGTGCAGTCGCAAGACCGTACCAAATTCGTCGTGTTGCTGGATCTTGAGCTAACGCTTGACTAAATTTAGGAAATTTAATTGCCATGGTTTTAAGAAGTTAAAATCCTTATTTATAAAATTAATTTAATTATTCAAAATAAAAAAATAAAAAAACTTGAAGTTTATTTTAGTTTATTGAAATTGCACGAGCTAAAAAGAATGACCAAGTTGTGCCAATTCCACCTAATAAATAGTGTGCCAGTCCAACAGCGCGACCTTGTGTAATGCTTAACGCTCGGGGTTGAATTGTAGGTGCAAAGTTTAATTTTTCATGTGCCCAAACAATAGATTCTATTAACTCTTGCCAATAACCTCTTCCACTAAATAAAAACATTAAACTAAAAGCCCAGATAAAGTGTGCACCTAAAAATATTAATCCATAAGCTGATGAAGCAGATCCATAAGATTGGATAACTTGAGAAGCTTGTGACCATAAAAAATCACGTAACCAACCATTTATTGTTATGGCACTTTGTGCAAAATTTCCACCTGTTATATGCGAAATAGTTCCATTTTCTGTTATTGTGCCCCAAATATCAGACTGCATTTTCCAACTAAAATGAAAAATTACAACAGAAATTGAATTATACATCCAAAATAAACCTAGAAAAACATGATCCCAACTCGAACTTTGACAAGTACCTCCACGTCCTGGACCATCACATGGAAATCTAAATCCTAATTCAAATTTGTCAGGAATTAATTTAGAATTTCGAGCAAACAAAACACCTTTTAATAAAATTAAGACCGTTACATGAATTGTAAAAGCGTGAATGTGATGAACCATAAAATCAGCTGTTCCTAATTTAATAGGCATCATTGCAATTTTATTACCTAATTTTATGATATCTCCTCCAAATGCATAACTTGTTACCGCTAATACATTAGGTGCTGTTGATCCTGGAGCTAATAAATGAATATTTTGTATCCACTGTGCAAAAATAGGTTGTAATTGAATAGCTTTATCTGAAAACATATCTTGTGAACGACCTAATGCGCGCATGGTATCATTATGAATGTAAAATCCAAACGCATGTGTTCCTAAAAAAATACAAATCCAATTTAAATGAGAAATAATTGAGTCACGATGTCGTAGAACACGATCAAGTAAATTGTTATAATGTAAAGTAACATCATAATCACGAACTAGAAAAATTGCCCCATGTGCTGCTCCCCCAACAATACAAAATCCCCCAATCCACATATGATGAGTAAATAATGATAATTGAGTAGCATAATCAGATGCTAAATATGGATATGGTGGCATTGAATACATGTGATGTGAAATTATAATACTTAATGATCCTATCATTGCTAAATTAATCGCTAATTGCGCATGCCATGAGTTAATTAATGTTTCATAAATATTTATATGTCCATTTCCAGTAAATGGACCAGAATGAGCTTCTAATATTTCTTTTATTTTATGACCAATTCGAAAATTTGTACGGTACATATGACCAGCAATGATGAAAAGAACTGCGATCGCTAAATGATGATGAGCAATATCTGTTAACCATAATCCACCAGTAATAGGATTTAATCCACCTTTAAAGGTTAAAAAATCCGAGTAATTATTCCAACGAAAACCAAAAAATGATCTCAAACCTGTACTAAAACTTGGGTAAAGTTGACTTAACAAATCACGGTTAATTAAAAACTCATGTGGTAATGGAATTTCTTGAGTTGTTACACCTGCATCTAAAAGTTTATTTATTGGTAATGCTATATGAATTTGATGACCTGCCCAAGATAAAGATCCTAAACCTAGTAAGCCCGCCAAATGATGGTTTAGCATAGATTCAGCATTTTGAAACCAAATTTGTTTAGGACTAACTTTGTGATAATGGAACCATCCAGCGAATGCCATAATTCCACACATAACTAAACCACCAATTGCTGTCCAATAAAGTTCGACTTCACTTGTAATACCTTCTGCACGCCAAATTTGAAACCATCCAGATGTTGTTTGTAATCCAATAAAATCACCTTCAAGGTCACCATTTAAAATTTCTTGTCCAACAATTGGCCATACAACTTGTGAACTTTGTTTAATAAGAAGTGGATTATTAAGCCAAGCGGAATAATTTGAAAAGTATGCTCCGTGAAAATACATTCCACTAATCCAAAAAAATATAATCGCTAGTTGTCCAAAATGTGCACTGAAGATTTTTCTAGAGACTAATTCTTCATTTCCTAATTGTGTATCAAAATCATGTGCATCAGCATGTAAGTTCCAAATCCAAGTCGTAGTTTTTGGTCCTTTTCCCAGTGTCTTTGAAAAATGTCCAGGTTGACTCCACTTTTCAAAACTTGTTTCAGTAATATCTTTTTCAACTGAAACTTCGACATTCCTCAAATATTTCCGTTTTGGTTTGTTTTCCATTAAATTTTTAAATACTGATTGTTCAATTTTTTGAATACCAAAAAGTTAAAGTATTTTTTAAAAGATATAATAATCAGCTTTAGCTTTTTAATAAAATTATTCTTAAAATAGTTATATAAAATTATTTAACTATAATCGCCCTTTCATTTATACATTATAGATTTTTTTTCACTATATTAATTTCTTTTTGTTTTTTATTTGATAACTATATATATTCTAATTAACAATAACTTTATTAACTTATTTGTTTTAACAAATAGAAGAATAGGGACTATAATAATATACGTGGTTGTTATATTAATTATAATAAGAAAGAAGCTCTTTTTTGAAATTTTATATTATATTGTGTCAAATTATAAATCATATTATTTACTTCTAATTAAACTGTTGGATTTATTCCCTTATACAAATAAAACTATTTACTAAAAATAAAAATAAAACAAATGAGTTCTGATAATAAAGAAAAAGAAAGTGTTGAGCAAAGAACAAGAATTAAAAGCAAACGTTATGAATCTGGCGTAATCCCTTATGCAAAAATGGGATACTGGAATTTTAAGTATGAAGTTAAAGATACTGATGTACTTGCATTATTTCGTATTACACCACAAAAAGGAGTGGATCCAATTGAAGCTGCAGCTGCAGTAGCTGGTGAATCATCTACTGCAACGTGGACAGTAGTTTGGACAGATTTATTAACAGCATGTGATCGTTATCGTGCTAAAGCTTACCGTGTAGATACTGTTCCATCAACATCAGACCAATATTTCGCTTTTATTGCTTATGAATGTGATTTATTTGAAGAAGGTTCACTAGCAAATTTAACAGCTTCAATTATTGGTAACGTTTTTGGATTTAAAGCAGTTTCAGCATTACGTTTAGAGGATATGCGCATTCCACATTCATATTTAAAAACATTCCAAGGACCAGCAACTGGTATTATTGTTGAACGTGAAAGGTTAAATAAATATGGAACTCCATTATTAGGAGCTACAGTAAAACCAAAGTTAGGTCTTTCAGGTAAAAACTATGGACGCGTGGTATATGAAGGACTAAAAGGTGGGTTAGACTTTTTAAAAGATGATGAAAATATTAATTCACAACCCTTTATGCGTTGGCGAGAACGTTTCTTATATTGTATGGAAGGAATTAACCGTGCAGTTACAGCAACGGGCGAAATTAAAGGATCATATTTAAATATTACAGCTGCTACTATGGAAGAAATCTATAAACGTGGTGACTATGCAAAAGCATTAGGCTCAGTAATTGTTATGATTGATTTAGTTATTGGATATACAGCAATACAATCTGCAGCTATTTGGGCTCGCGAAAATGATATGCTTCTTCATTTACATAGAGCTGGAAATTCAACATATGCTCGTCAAAAAAATCACGGTATTAATTTCCGAGTAATTTGTAAATGGATGCGTATGTCTGGAGTTGATCATATTCATGCTGGAACAGTTGTTGGAAAACTAGAAGGTGATCCACTAATGATTAAAGGATTTTATGATACTTTAAGATTAACTGAATTAGAATCTAACTTACCATGTGGTCTTTTCTTTGATATGCCATGGGCAAGTTTACGTAAATGTATGCCGGTTGCTTCAGGTGGTATACATTGTGGTCAAATGCATCAATTAGTTCATTATTTAGGTGATGATGTTATTTTACAATTTGGGGGTGGTACGATTGGACATCCTGATGGGATCCAAGCTGGAGCCACAGCAAATCGTGTAGCATTAGAAGCTATGATTTTAGCAAGAAACGAAGGTGCAAATTATTTTAGTCAACAAGTAGGGCCTGTTATTTTACGTGATGCGTCAGAAAAATGTTCATCTTTAAGAACTGCTTTAGAATTATGGAAAAATATCAGTTTCAATTACACATCAACGGATACATCTGATTATTCACAAACACCAACAAAAAATGTATAAAAAATCAATTTTTTATTAAAAATAAAGGAGGATTAGGTTAGTGGTACGATTATCACAAGGTTGTTTTTCATTTTTACCAGATTTAACAGATACACAAATTGAAAAACAAGTTCACTATGCTATGCGTAAAGGTTGGGCTATTAATATTGAATGGACAGATGATCCACATCCAAGAAACAGTTATTGGGAATTATGGGGTTTACCATTATTTGATATAACAGATACTGCTTCTGTTATGTATGAATTAGCAAATGCACGAGAAGAATGTGCCGATGGTTATATACGTATTAATGCTTTTGATGCTAGTTATGGAGTAGAAAGTTGTTCAATGTCATTTCTTGCAAATCGTCCAAATTACGAACCTGGATTTTACTTAGATCGTCAAGAAGGACCTGGTCGACAAATGTTTTATACAATTCGAGGGTATGCACTTCAAGGTTATGCACCTGGTGATCGATATGATAATAAAACTGATCCAATTAAAGATTAATTGTAGTTTTAAAAATTATAAACTGTTTTTTATTATTAATTTATATATAAATTAATAATAAAAAACAAAGTTAATGCCTTTTTTTTTTCTATAATTTATTACTTACCATATATAATTTGCTTAAATAAGTTGTATAAAATTTAAACAAATGTCTCAAATAAATATTCACGTTGGTTCAATATTAGAAATTAATAAAATTGGATACAACCATAAAATTGAAAAATTAGAAGAGTTTTGTAAAGATTTCTCACCAAGAGGTGAAATTCAAAAGTTAGAAAATATTAATAAAGAAAAAAGTATGTTTCACAATCAGTTTTCTGAAGAAGATATAACTACTAAAAACGGGGTTATTTTTCCACAAGAATCATATCCTAATTCTTTGTATTACATTACATTTTATGAACAACCTCATCGAACTCGATTGCATGATGGAATTGAAGGAAAACATCCAAATACTCAATATATTCATGATTGTTTTCAATTGTGTTATCCAAAACCAATCAAAAATTTAGGCGTACTTGCTAATGTTTTTAAAAAGAACAATAATTTTACATTAAAAACGAATGAATTAAATAATGCAATTCTTCAGGATAAAACTATTAACAAACTATCTTACATTCGAAAAACAAAACTTTTAAAAGAAGCATTATTAAAAGGAAAATCTTCTTTTCCTTTTAACGCACGTAATAATTATTTTGGTAGAGAAAGATTGTTAAAACGTGATTTTCAAGGTTTAAAAGAAAATCATTATGATTTACTTTACAAAGGTTTTGATAGAATGAATAGTCAATTGTTAAAATCAAATAGATATTACTTTTATATAATTATGAGTGGAGAAAGTGATAGTACTACTAAACAATTTTATAATGCGCTAAAAGGTAATCAACATATTTTAGAATATACTATTCATAAAGATCTTATCCATCATGTTCAAAAATCTATATATACTAAAAATTTTGATTATAGTATATACGGTTATCCGAGAAAAGAACCAAAATTACTTGAAGAAATTTATAATTATCCAATAAATCCAAGGCTTAAATGGGGATATGATGCGATGACAGAAGGCGATATAAATTTTTTCTTAAATCCTTATTGGCAAACAAGAGCAGTAGGTCGGGGACTTTTAGAATTGTATGATCCTAAAACAAAAATGAAGCAAGATTATCCACTCTCATCTTATCAAGTAAGTGAACATAGACGTCTTGAAAGAAGAGCTTTTGGTAGCTCATTTAGACATGAATTACCAGAATACACTTATAAACCGTGGCAATATTACGATCCACATATTGAAATGAAATTTGAACAATATGTCTATCCATTTACTGAATTTTATAGTGGAACAATTGATAACCCTGATTTAGATGATTGGCATTTTAAATTTGATCCGAAGCCACGTCATTTATTTGACCGATCGTTTTTTAAGAATAAAAAAACTAATGTTGAAAATAATATAATATTCAGACGAAAAATTAGACTAAAAAACACTATTAAAAAAATTCCCTATACTTCAGTGTTAATTAAAGAAGCCATGAATTATTTTATGAAAACTCAATATGATGGAGAAGGATTGGTTAATATCCGGTTTGATGACCATGTTCATGATGATTTAGGTTTAAGCGAAGCAAAATACTATCGAGCATTACACACAATTGAATGTATTTGTAATATAAGAATACGTCATATAGCAAAAGAGTACCATAAAAACTACTGGCATATTCTCCCAAATATTCCACCATTTAAGAAACATTTTGCTCCTAATAGATTCCGACAAATATTAGAAACAATAAGAACTGAACTGGAAGAAAAGTATAATAAATCAAGTGACTATGACAAAATTTTTAGGACATATTGTCGTTATACTTTTCCGAAAATTTCAAAAAGTCGTTTGAAAACTTTATATAAAAATTGTATAATACAAAAAAATAAGAACAAGAAATTCTTTACTAAATTAAAATGGCAACATTTTACAAAAATTAAAGAAAGTAATATTGGTAGTCAAAATCAGGACAATTTATGGCACAAAGATTTTAAAGCTTTATATTATTCAAAGTTATATAAAGTGTTTCCGATACGAGAACGGCAGCCTTGGAAAGAAAAAAAAAGAGGTGTAATAGAATCTGTACGGGCAAGATTTTTGTTACTAACCAATACTTATCCTTACTTAAAGAAAAAATGTAAAAAATTATTACAGTTAAATTCTTTCCTCCAATTACAAAAAACTTCAGAAAAATCTAAAAGTTTTACAGAAATATTAAACTTATATCAAAATGATTTAAAATTATATGAGTGTTTTTATAAAAAAATTGAAGAATTACAATCATTAATACCAGAACGTAATTATAATAGAGAAACTTTAAAATTTACAAAAACTAAACTATCTAATAATTATAAAAATTCTCTGTATTTTATATTTGATAATAAAAACAATAAACTTCAACCATTTCATTTTTCGAATAAAAATAAAAAATTTAACACTACTTTAAATCTGATTGAAAAAATTTGGAAAAGATATTATTCAATAAAACTATTTAATAAAGATTTAGAAATTAAGAAAGATATAACACTTTCATTATGGGGACGTAAAATATCTAATCGTGAATTATTTATTACCGATGAAGTAATGAAAAAAATTGATGGTTTTATAATCCGATTACTTCAACTCAAGAAAAATCGATGGGGTGATGATATTGAATTTTTGGGAGGAGATATTATTTAATACTAGAAAATTTTTTTTAATTATTTAAAAAAAATTTTCTAGTACTCAAACTTAACAACCAAAAAAATTATGTCAATAAATTCAAAAAATAACTTGATATTTTTATAATTTTACTAGTATAATAACTTGAATCTAAGTACTGGTGATTTATAAATGAAGAATGAAATGCTAATATCTGATGAGAAATAGTATTTACTAGTGAGTTCAGAGTTGTCAAATTTTCATGTTTCTTTAATTCTTCAATAATTTCGTCTGGTAAAAGTGTAAGATTTAGTTTTCCATATGATAATTGCATATATTTTAGAATTTCTGGTTTGTGATAATACCAATATTTACGAAGTTCATTTGGGATTGTTTTATGATACCATAAAACTGGTAGATGTTGAAAGTGTAATACAGGTGTAATCTTTCCATCAATCCGAGCAAATCCTGGTTGCCCTTCACTGGGTAAATAAGGCATTGTAAATACATAATGACACACATTATCAGCAGCTCTACCAATTAAAGATAATATTATCATTGGACCTGTATTAAAACCCAAAATTGTTGGAAATAAACCAAGTGAAATATCTTCTGTCCAATCTACTAAAGCAGGTATCATTTTAAGGATTCCAACATATGGATTTATCACTGGTATCATGCTTAAATAGTATCTAAAAGTTACAAGATGAAAATATGCTAACATAACATAAAATATAGATTCTTTTATTTCATCTAACTGATCAACATTAGTTAAAATATTATGTTTTAATTGAAGATATTCTGAGAGTTGATTTGGTAAAAAATGAATATTTCGGTAATTAGGAATTACGAATCCATATGGTCCATAATCTTTTAAATTATCCATAGAAATTCTAGGGATAAAATTTGTTGCAGGGAAATCGCCGAAAATCATCTCAGGAATTGTCTTTGGATGCTGAATCATTTTAGGTGGAATTACATGAACCGGTAAGTGATCAGCGAGTCTCGTTTTCTGCCAAAACCAATCTTTTCGTGGTGGATAATAAGGCATTCCTGGATTTTCTGGATAACCAAAAATACTAGCGAAATCTTCAATACGTATTCTGAAAAAATAAACGAGATTTTGAACAACCTGTTCATGATTAATCTTAAAAAGGGCCATTTTGTAGTACCTCCAATTTTATTATTTTATCTAAAAACTAACAAAGGATTAAATTGTTTTTGAAGTCCAGTTTTATTATTACGTTGATAAATCGAATAAGTCAAAAGTCAGATTCTTTTCAAGAGAACTGAATCTTTTACTATAAAATTTCCTATTATCTCAATTTATTAAATTGAGATAATAGGAATCGGGATAGAAGGATTCGAACCTGCGACAACCTACTCCCAAAGCAGGGGCTCTACCAAGCTGAGCTATATCCCGATGATATTTATTACATTACAAATCATTTTTAAATATTTAATTTAAAATAATAAATATTACAAAATAAATCCAAATTTATAAGAATAAATTTGATAGAAATTTAAATAAAAAGTTAAGATTTGATGATGTTTAATAAAAATATTTATTTATTTTCTTTATTCTTGTCAAATTAACCCATAATAATTATACTAAAGTTTCGTATCTTAATGATACTGTAAAACAAACGTAAAAAATTATGGAAATTTTAAGAGAGTTTGATCCTGGCTCAGGATGAACGCTGGCGGTATGCCTTATACATGCAAGTCGTACGAGAACTAAGTAATTTAAGTTCTAGTGGCGAACGGGTGAGTAATACATAAGAATTTGCCTTTAGGAAAAGGATAACAGTTGGAAACGACTGCTAATACTTTATAAACTCAAATAGAAAAAAGAGTTAAAAACTATTCTAAGTTGAAATTTTTTAAATTTAGACTGTGCCTAAAGAAAAGCTTATGGCTGATTAGCTTGTTGGTAAGGTAATAGCTTACCAAGGCGAAGATCAGTATCTGGTTTGAGAGGATGATCAGACACACTGGAACTGAGACACGGTCCAGACTCCTACGGGAGGCAGCAGTAGGGAATTTTCCGCAATGGGCGAAAGCCTGACGGAGCGATACCGCGTGAGGGATATGGAGACCGTTTCCGCAGCCTCCGAAGGCCTACGGGTTGTAAACCTCTTTTCTCATGGAAGAAAAATGACAGTAAATGAAGAATAAGCATCGGCTAACTCCGTGCCAGCAGCCGCGGTAAGACGGAGGATGCAAGTGTTATCCGGAATCACTGGGCGTAAAGCGTCTGTAGGTGGTTTATATAAGTCAATTGTTAAAGGTTAATGCTCAACATTAAAACTGCAGTTGAAACTATTAAACTTGAGCATGTTAGAGGTAACGGGAATTTCCTGTGAAGCGGTGAAATGCGTTGATATTGGAAAGAACACCGATGGCGAAGGCACGTTACTGGGTCATAGCTGACATTGAGAGACGAAAGCTAAGGTAGCAAATGGGATTAGATACCCCAGTAGTCTTAGCTGTAAACGATGGATACTAAATGTTGAAGAAATCCTTCAGTATTGTAGTTAACGCGTTAAGTATCCCGCCTGGGAAGTACGCTCGCAAGAGTAAAACTCAAAGGAATTGACGGGGGCCTGCACAAGCGGTGGAGCATGTGGTTTAATTCGATGCAACGCGAAGAACCTTACCAGAGTTAGACATATTTTCTATCCTTCTAATATTAATAAAAGAAGGACTCTTTAAATATATTAAATTAAATTTTTATCATTCTACGTAAAAAATAAATGTATTATAATATAATTCATCAGTCACACAGGTGGTGCATGGCTGTCGTCAGCTCGTGTCGTGAGATGTTGGGTTAAGTCCCGCAACGAGCGAAACCCTTATTATTAGTTGCCTATACGGATATCTGAGAAAACTGCCGATTAGAAGTCGGAGGAAGGGGGGGATGAGGTCAAGTCGGCATGCTTCTTACGTTCTGGGCTACACACGTGCTACAATGGGTGAGACAAAAAGTTGCAATATTGTAAAATGGAGCTAATCTGTAAAACTCATTCAAAGTTCGGATTGTAGACTGCAACTCGTCTACATAAAGTTGGAATCGCTAGTAATCGCTGGTCAGCTACACAGCGGTGAATACGTTCCCTGGCCTTGTACACACCGCCCGTCACACCATGGAAATTAGTTATGCTCAAAGTCATTCCTTTAACCATTTATGTTTATTAGTTTAAAGTAAATTGGATCAAGAATGCCAAAGGTAGGGCTAGTGACCGGGGTGAAGTCGTAACAAGGTAAGCGTACTGGAAGGTGCGGTTGGATTACCTCCATATTTATTATACAGATTTTTTAATCTGTGAATTTTTATTCCAATCAAAAGACTAAATAGAATTTTTAGTTAGTATTAAAGTGAAATCTTAAAAAATATTAAATGAACAGTTATTTAAATATATAAAGCGTAATATATAATGTAATTTAGCATACGTAGTAATAAATTTATATAAAATAATTAACTTAACAATGTTATTTATGGGTTTTAAAGTTAAGTTTGGCTGCGCAAATATTATATAAGTAATTTAGAAGTTAATAAAGCATACATTTATACTCGGGCTATTAGCTCAGTTGGTAAAGAGCGTACCCCTGATAAGGGTAAGGTCTCTGGTTCAAATCCGGAATGGCCCAGCGGGGGTATAGCTCAGTTGGTAGAGTATCGCTTTTGCACGGCGATTGTCAGCGGTTCAAATCCGCTTACCTCCATAAAAAATACATAATAATTAATAACAAGTTTTTTTTGTTTTAAATTCAAGAAATTTAAAGTTTATGGGGAATACCTTGGTATTCAAAAGCGATGAAGGACGTGGTTACCTGCGAAAATCTTCGAGTAATTGGGAACAAATTTTAATTCGAAGGTCTCCGAATGAGGAAACTCTAAAACTGCTTATTGATTTGATAAATAAGAAAGAGTAAACCTAGAAAACTGAAACATCTTAGTATCTAGAGGAATAGAAAGTAATAACGATTCTCTTAGTAGCGGCGAGCGAAAAGAGAAAAGCTAAAACTTAGAAGAAAAAATATTTTATTTTGTAATTAAGCGAGACAATAAAAATCATAATTTAAAGTTTTATAAACTCAAATAATAATTTTTAAACTAAAGTAATACTATAATAAGTGTTGAGGGAAAAGTATATTACAATTAAATGTTATTAATTAGATGAATTAGTTGGAATGCTAAACCAGAGAAAGTGAAAGTCTTGTAATTAAAAATTTATACAATTAAACTTAAATCCCAAGTAACATGGAGCACGTGAAATTCCGTGTGAATCAGCGAGGTCCACCTCGTAAAGCTAAATATTATTGAATGACCGATAGTGAAATAGTACCGTGAGGGAAAGGTGAAAAGAACCCCGAAAGGGAAGTGAAAAGAACATGAAACCATAAACTTACAATCAGTAGAAGGACGACTTTAACGTTTGACTACGTGCCTGTTGAAGAATGAGCCGACGACTTATAAATAATGGCAAGGGTTAATGTACAGAATACTGGAGCCATAGTGAAAGCGAGCTTGAACAGGGCATTAGTCATTATTTATAGACCCGAACCCGGATGATCTAACCATGATCAGGCTGAATCTCAGATTACACTGAGTGGAGGGCCGAACCGACTAATGTTGAAAAATTAGCGGATGAATTGTGGTTAGTGGTGAAATGCTAATCGAATTCGGAGCTAGCTGGTTCTCCCCGAAATGCGTTTTGGCGCAGCAATAAATGTTTCTATTTAGGGGTAAAGCACTGTTACGTATGAGGGCTGGTAACACTGTACTGAATCGTTGCAAACTAAGAATACTAAATGTGAATAAAATTTATTAGTAAGACTGTGGGGGATAAGCTTCATTGTCAAAAGGGTAATAGCCCAGAACATCAGTTAAGGTCCCTAAATAATTACTAAGTGATAAAGGAGGTGGGAGTACCTATACAATCAGAAGGTTTGCTTAGAAGCAGCAATCCTTTAAAGAGTGCGTAATAGCTCACTGATTTAGTAAACCTGCGCCGAAAATGTACGGGACTAAGTGATTTACCGAAACTATGTGATATGGTATGATATGTAAATTATAATAAATTTTAACCAAATAGAAAAGATAAAACAAATTAAGAATTTTTATAATATAATAAAGGATAATTTAAATATCGGTAGGGGAGCGTTCTGTTTAGGTTGAAGTATTAACGTAAGTGGGTATGGACAAAACAGAAGTGAGAATGTCGGCTTGAGTAACGAAAATATAAGTGAAAATCTTATACCCCGAAAATCCAAGGTTTCCTTCATAAAGCTCGTCTGAGAAGGGTTAGTCAGGACCTAAGATGAGGTTGAAAAGCGTAGTCAATGGTGAACAGGTTAATATTCCAGTACCATTATTTAGAGATATCGAGGGACGAAAAAGGCTAAGCTGACTGATATATTGGTAATTTCAGTTAAAATTATTTAGGTAATGAGAAATGGAGAAAACATTTTGAACTAAAAATATAATATTAAATTAAAGAATATTAATAATTCAGTATATGTCATATTTCCAAGAAAAGCTCGCACTATCTAAAAATAGAATAAATAATGCCTGTACCATAAACCGACACAGGTGGATAAGTAGAGTATACTAAGGGGCGCGAGAGAACTCTCTCTAAGGAACTCGGCAAATTAACTCTGTAACTTCGGAAGAAAGAGTGCCTTATTTAATAAGGTTGCAACATCAAGACCCAAGCAACTGTTTATCAAAAACACAGGTCTCCGCTAAGTTGTAAAACGATGTATGGGGGCTGACGCCTGCCCAGTGCCAGAAGGTTAAAGAAGTTGATGAAAGTTAATGACTGAAGCCCTGGTGAACGGCGGCCGTAACTATAACGGTCCTAAGGTAGCGAAATTCCTTGTCGGGTAAGTTCCGACCCGCACGAAAGGCGTAATGATTTGGGTACTGTCTCAGAGAGAGACTCGGTGAAATAGACTTGTCTGTGAAGATGCAGACTACCTGCATCTGGACAGAAAGACCCTATGAAGCTTTACTGTAACTTGATATTGGTATTTAACGTTATTTGTGCAGAATAAGTGGGAGGCTATAAAATTATTGATATTTAAAGCCATTAGTGAGATACCACTCCTATAAGGTTAAATTTCTAACTTTTATCCTTAACTGATTAAAAGAAAAGTTTTAAGTGGGCAGTTTGACTGGGGCGGTCACCTCCTAAATAGTAACGGAGGTGCACAATGGTTTTCTCTGAACGGGTAGAAATCGTATCTAGAGTGTAAAGGCAAAAGAAAGCTTGACTGTGAGACTTACAAGTCGAGCAGGGACGAAAGTCGGTCTTAGTGATCTGACGGTGCTGAGTGGAAAGGCCGTCACTCAACGGATAAAAGTTACTCTAGGGATAACAGGCTGATCTCCCCCAAGAGTTCACATCGACGGGGAGGTTTGGCACCTCGATGTCGGCTCATCGCATCCTGGGGCGGTAGTACGTCCCAAGGGTTGGGCTGTTCGCCCATTAAAGCGGTACGCGAGCTGGGTTCAGAACGTCGTGAGACAGTTCGGTCCGTATCCGATGTGGGCGTTAGAATATTGAGAGGAACTTTTTCTAGTACGAGAGGACCGAAAAGGATGTACCAATGGTGTACCAGTTATTGTACCAACAGTAAACGCTGGGTAGCTAAGTATGTAATAGATAACCACTGAAAGCATCTAAGTGGGAAGCTAACCTCAAGATTAGTATTCTCATCACATAAATAATGTGAATAAGGTCACGGTAAGACTAACCGTTAGATAGGCATTAAGTGTAAATATAGTAATATATGAGCTGAGATGTACTAACAGACCGAAGACTTGAATTTTAATTTTTTTATTTATTTAAAATCTACAATTGAGTTTATTAAAACTAATTGTTAGAGACTTTATATTCTTAAAGAATTAAGCTTTGATAGTTAAAGTGTTATGGAACCACTCTGAACCATCTCGAACTCAGCTGTGAAACATGATAAACCGATAAAAATACTTAGAGATAGCTCTCTTGGGAAAATAGTTCATTGTCAAAGTTAAAGTTAAGTTATCATTGTTTATATTTGAGTGTTAAAAAAATAAAAAAAAAATAAGAAATCTTTATATGGATATTCGTATATTAATAATTCTTTCTCCATTATTAACAGCGTTAGCATGGGCTCTTTTTAATATAGCTCGTTTAGCAATTCAGCAATTGAAACGACAAATTAGAGGCAATAATTTTATTGAGAAAAAATAAAAGTAAAAAATAAATAAGTAATAGAACTTAACTATTTTAAAATTAAACATTTATGTCTCATATTGTTAAGATTTATGATACATGTATTGGTTGTACTCAGTGTGTACGTGCATGTCCAACTGATGTTTTAGAAATGGTTCCATGGATTGGTTGTAAAGCAGGACAATTGGCCTCTGCGCCACGTATTGAAGATTGTGTTGGATGTAAAAGATGTGAAACTGCTTGTCCTACAGACTTTTTAAGTGTTCGAGTTTATTTAGGTGCAGAAACAACAAGAAGTTTAGGATTAGCTTATTAATTTTTAATTCGTAAAAAATCATTTAATATATAAAAAAAGTTATTAAAAAGCATTAACAATAAGTTTTGAAAAATTATTTTGAAATCATACTTAAATACTATTCGATCGAATAAAAATTTTACACGTTAATGGCAGTTCCAAAAACTCGAGTTTCTAAATCAAAGAAAAGAAAACGAAAATCAAATTGGAAACGAAAAATGAAGTTTGAAGCGAAAAAATCTTACTCATTAACAAAAGTATTACTGAAACAAAAAAGTAATAGTTTTATTTATAATATTTATAATATAACGACTGATTAATTAAATTCAGCAATTATAAATTTAATGTCGAAAAAACGGATGTGGCGAAATTGGTAAACGCGCTAGGTTTAGGCCCTAGTAACTTTTGTTTTGAGAGTTCAAATCTCTCCATCCGTATTACAACCTTTTTTTAAAAACGATCTATGTATACTTTTTCATATACCTTTGATCAATTGAGAATATTTAAAGTAGTCAGTTATACGAAAAATTTCAATAAAGCTGCTAAAATCCTTTATATTTCCCAACCGACATTAGTAAAAAATATAAAGCTTCTAGAAAGCAGTATCCAGCTAAAGTTATTTCATCAAACAAATAACAAAATTTCATTGACCAAAAATGGAAAACATTTTTTAAAATACGTGCGACGAATTTTACTTTTATGTGAAGAAAGCAAAAAGATAATTCGACAAATTAAAAAGAAAAATATAAATAAAAGAAAAATTAAAATTGGTATAAGTTCATTAATTTGGCTTTATTTATTTCCAGATTCATTTCCGAACTTTGATATAACAAAAAATCACATTTATCCATTAATTTACTTAAGTAAATCTTCACTACTGATAAAAAAAATCAGAAACCAAAATCTTGAAATCGGCATTTTCAATCCACACCCCGCTTTAAAAGTAGAAAAAAATTTAAAAGTAGAAAAATTTTTAAAAAATGAATTTAATTTAATAGTTCCAGTTTTTTACAACAGAAAATTAAAATTAATAAATCAGAATGATCTTTATTCTTTAAATTTTATCGAATTAGAATCTAATTTAAAATTCAAAAAATTTTTAAAATTAATTTTTCATATAAACAATATTAACTTAAAATTATTTAAAGTTATCTTTACAGTTAACAATGTTAGAAGTTTAAAAACAGCTGTAAAAATTGGATTAGGAATTACAATTTTACCCTATATCAGTATCAATGAAGAAAGACAATTCAGAATTCTACGAATTAAAAATATGAAAATAACAAGATCTTTAGCAATTTTAACTCACACAACACCCCAAAAATCAAAACCATTTCTTTTATTTCATAAATATTTTAATAGATAGTTTCACATTTAGATCTAAAAAAGAGAAAATATATAAACTATTGAAATTCAAATTGATGAAAATTAGTTCTAAACTATGTTGAAAGCAGTGATTGAACAAGGTGGAAAACAACATTATGTCCAATTTGGCAAATGTTATGATATAAGTAGAATTCCAATAAGAGAGGGAACTAAGGTTCAATTTTACCGTATTCTTTTATTAATAATAAATGATAAAGTTTGGATCGGTCAACCATATTTAAAAGATATAGTCGTTGAAGCTATTATTATAAAGCATTTTAAGGGAAAGAAAAAATTAGTTTATAAAATGAATTCGAAAAAGAAAACTAGAAAAAAAAGAGGTTATAAACAACTTTTAACCCGTATTTTTATTAATGGTTTACGCTTTGTAGTTAATTCCGAAAAAAGTCGAGAAAGTTATTCATAAAAGAACCAAAACATGGCACATAAAAAGGGAGCCGGAAGTACAAAAAATGGTCGAGCTGGGGTGGAAGGATTTGAACCTACGAATGATGGAGTCAAAGTCCATAGCCTTACCACTTGGCGACACCCCAAATTTTATTAATACTATAAAAAAATAAATTTACTGGGCAAGAAGGGACTTGAACCCCCGACAACGTAGTTCGTAGCCACGTGCTCTAATCCACTGAGCTACAAGCCCATAAAAATTAACTATTCATTATTATAATAATTATAATAATAAACAACTTAAATCTAAAAAAGTTTAAAGCAAAAAAAATTAGTAAAAATAGGATTTCTCCTTTAACTGTTGATTATTAAATTTTTTACAACTAATTATACAAAAAAATATAACAATGAATAGAATTTCTAAACAAACAAATAAAAAAATTTTATTTAAAAATATTGCACGCTCTGCATTGAAAAGAGGAATGGATAGTGTTGTAGAAGCAGTATCTATTACACTTGGCCCAAAAGGTAGAAATGTAGTAATAGAAAAAAAGAATGGATTCCCACAAATCGTAAATGATGGCGTTACTATTGCTAAAGCAATAAGATTAAATGATCCAATTGAAAACATTGGAATTTCATTAATTCAACAAGCAGCTGCAAAAACAAATGAAGTAGCAGGTGATGGAACAACAACTGCAACCGTATTAGCATATGCAATTGTAAAAGAAGGCTTACAAAGTATTGCCGCAGGTGTTAATCCTCTTAGAATTAAATTAGGAATTGAAAAAGCAATTCAATATTTAGTATCACAATTAAATGAATTTTCTGATTCAGTTGAAGAACTAGATTTGTTGAAACAAATCGCAACAGTTTCAATAGGTAATGATTCTTTACTTGGCAATTTAATTGCTATTGCAGTAACAAAAATTGGAAAGGATGGTATTCTTTTGTTAGAAGAAGGAAAAAATCAAGCAGTCGAATTAGAAATCTCTGAAGGAATGAAACTTGAGACAGGTTTTCTTTCTCCTTATTTCGTTACAAATCCAGAAAAAATGGAAGTATATTACGAAGATCCATTTATTTTATTAACTGACAAAAAGATTAGTATAATTCAGAGAGATTTATTACCGATACTTGAACAAATAACAAAAACAAAACGTCCACTTTTAATTATTGCTGATAATATTGAAAAAGAAGTTCTTTCGACATTAATTTTAAATAAACTAAAAAATATTATAAATGTGGTAGTTGTTCGAGCTCCCGGTTTTACTGAAACTAAAAAACAACTATTAGAAGACATTGCTATTTTTACCAATGGCACAGTTATTACTGATGAAGCTGGATTAAGTTTAGAACATACTACAATTGGTTTACTGGGCCAAGCTCGTAAAATTATTGTCAATAAAAAAAGTACCACTATAATTTCTTACAGTTCAACAGTTGAAAATATAAAAATGCGTTGTGAACAGTTAAGAAAAGAAATTATATTAGCTGATGCACCTTATAAAAAAGAAAAATTACAAGATCGAATTGCAAAATTATCTGGTGGAACAGCAATAATTCGAATTGGTGCTGTCACAGAAACAGAATTAAAAGATAAAAAACTACGGGTGGAAGATGCTGTAAATGCTTCAAAAGCTGCTATTGAAGAAGGTGTTATACCAGGAGGTGGAAGCACATTAGTTCATTTATCAAATAATTTAAAAATCTGGGCAAAAAATAATCTCAAAGAAGATGAGGTAATAGGTGCCAATATTATTTCTCGTGCTATATTAGCTCCATTACAAAGAATTTCTGAAAATGCTGGAACAAACGGTCCAGTAATTATTGATGAAGTTCAACAACAGAAATTTGAGATAGGATATAATGCTGCGCTTAATAAATTTCAAAATCTATATAAACAAGGAATAATTGATCCAACAAAAGTAACGAGATCTGCATTACAGAATGCTGCTTCTATTGCTAGTATGATTTTAACAACTGAATGCTTAATTGTAGAAGAAAAAAATCTAAAAACTAGTAAAGAACATTATAAAACACAATCATAAATTGACCATTTTTTATTTTATATTAAAGATTATTGTCTTAGATCGGTCAATTTGGTTGTATTTATAAAAACTTGGTTGATAACCTAATGTATCCATTTCACTAATAATTGATTCTTCTAAATAAATAATGTTAAGTTTCTGAAGAAAACTAAAATATAATTTTTTAAAAAAATTTGACGAAAATATGATGTTATTGTTTTCTTCATTAATAAGATTATATGATTCACCATTCCAATATAACAAATATGAAAATGTATCAAAAACTTGAAAGCTAGTCTTATCATATGTTTCAGTTCCTAAATGAAGTAGTTTCATAGTTTCTAATGCTTTCAATAAATAACGTAAATTTTGAAATCGACTATATAATGTTGTTATATGTGACATTTGAAGAGAATAATTGGTCAAACTTAATCAATTAGTGCTTTTTTTTTCTAAATAAAATTACTAAAAAAAAGTTTTTTAGAAAATTTCTAGCTATAAATTAAAACTATTAGATTAGTTCATATTGTTTTATATAACTTTGTAATAAGCTTGCAGCAATTTTCGTAGGTTTAACACCTTTTTTTAACCAATTATGAATTTTTTTTATATTAAGACAACACTTTTTATTTGATGGATTATAATAACCAACTTCATCAATTGAATAGCCATTTCGTTTAGAATTGTTTTTCATAATTACTAAGCGAAAAGTTGGTGAGTGTTTTCGCCCAATTCTTTTTAGTCGCAATTTTAACATATTTTAGCGAAATTTTATGTGTAAATTTTTTATGGTAATATATATAATATATAGAAAAGATTTTATAAATAGATTATCGGCGTGAATAATACTCAATAACTAATAATTCATTTAATTTTAATTTAATATCACTTCTTTTACAATAATTTCTAACTGTTGCCTGATACTTATATTTTTCGACTTTTAAATATGAAGGAAATCTCTTTTTTTCTATCAACGGAAATTTTTCAGGGTTTTTCGCATAAATTCTTAAAAACCGAGCTTTATTTTTTATCTTTATGACATCTTTTATTCTACATTGAAAACTTGGTATATTTACAGCCTTTGAATTTACTAAAATATAGCCATGACTAATTAATTGACGAACTTGATTTAAGCTTCTTCCAAACCCTAATGCAAAACATATACTATCTAGTCGCATTTCTAGTAGTTGCAATAACATAAGACTTGTCATTCCTTTATATGATTTAGCATATTTCACATAATTAAATAATTGTGTGTCACTAATTCCATAATTATAGCGAAGTTTTTGTTTTTCTCTAAGTCTTCGTCCATACTCAGTTTGATTTCGAGAGTTTGTAACAACTTTTAAAGGTTTTCCATGCTGACCAGGAGTATCTTTTTTTTTAGAATTTTTCCTTACCCATGCTGGTAAATTCCCTAATCGTCGGGTTACGCGAGATTTTGAACCAGTATAACGAGACATAAAAACTTTATCTTAAAAAAAAATAAGTTTAATTTTTACAAAATAATTCAATCTCAATCAGTTAGCATCTAAGGTGAATGATCGGACTTGAACCGACGAATGGTGGAACCACAACCCACTGCCTTAACCACTTGGCTACATCCACCAAATAATTATAATTATTTTCTAATATCGAATAATATTAAATTTCTAATAATGACAAAATTTTTATATATTTATCTAAACGGACAGAAATATTTATTATCAAATAAAATAAATATTTCTCAATTAATTAATTATTTTAAAAATGAAAATATATTTTTTCTTATTGAATATAATAATATAATTTATAATGAGAAAAGCTTAAATTTATTTACCCTAAATTGTGATGATAAAATTGAGTTTATAACAATAGTTGGAGGAGGTTAAGTATATTAATTAAATATTGAAGTTGTTAATAATTATCCTTTAAAACTAACATTGTAAACTTTTATAAGTTGATTTTTTAAATTATTTACAATATTGTCAACATTATTATTCTGTAACGTTTGAGTATTAGATTGAAAAATTAATCTAATACATATGCTTTGTTTATTTGTTGACATCGAAATGTTTTCATACTCGTCTAATAATATTATTTTTTTTAAAAATTTGGTTCCATTAGTTACTAACAAATTTTTAAGATCCAAAAATCGAACATTGTGATTTATTTCGAAAGATAAATTTTTATTTATAATTGGATAAAATATATAATCTTTATATTTAACTAATTTCTGTTTTTCAATTTCTATTTTAATTTTATTAAAGTTAAATTCAAATATAAATAATGGTTTTAAAATTTTTAATTTTTTTGCTAAAATTGGATGAATTTGTCCAAAAGTACCCAAATGATTTCTGTCATATGAATAAATGTTGACAATTCGATAAGGATGAAATATTTTTTCATACTTCAAGCAAACTGAAGTATTCCAAGTAGTTTTTATATTTAATTGATTAAAGATTTGTTCTATTTTTCCCTTTGCTTCAAACCAACTTAAAAATTTTGAGTGATTAGACCAAATTGTTCTATTTTTTATCCCACCAAAAATGCCACTATTATATTCAAACTCTTGAAAATTTGCAAAACTTGACATGTGAAAAATATGTCCAAATTCAAAACCTTGAAGCATAGAATTATTGTATCTCAAATTATTTTTAACAGTTTTCAGCAAGTTTGGAATTAATGAAACTCGTAAATTTGAATACTCAAACGTTAATGGATTTCTAAGCCGTATAATATGGTGAAATGGAAATTGATAAGAATTATTTTTGTTTTCTAACGAATAATGAATTAATTCCGTAAATCCAAAATTTATATAAGATAAAACAACCTTTTTTTTTATTTCAAAGCTTTTATCTTTTTTTCCAATTTTTTCAATTGTTGGAACACGAGTTAAAAATTTGTTGTAACTATAAAGTCGAGCAATTTCTTCAATAACATCAATAGGATAAAAAATATCATTCTTTCGAAATGATGGAATAGATATGTTCCAAGTTAAATTTAATCTATTATAAGTGAAAGGCAACTTTAACTGAGTCAAATAGTTTGAAATAAGAATAGGATCAATATTTTTTTTAATATTTTTATAAGCTCGTTTTATAGGTCCTAAGATATGAATAATATAATTATAATTAAGTGTTATTTGATCATTAGAGTTTATTAAAATATCCGAAATAGTATGAAGTTTACATTTCAGGTCTGGGTTAAAAACTTTAAGTAATTTTATTAATTTATAAAATGATGAGATTAATTTATCGTTTTCAATTTTTTTTTGATATTTTATTGAGCGATCCGTTTTTAACTTAGATAAACGTGATTGTTGATAAATAAATGTTGGAGAAAAGACTGATCCTTCTAATAAAATAGATTTAGTTTTTGATGTACAACAAAATTTTTCATTATTAAGAGTCCCAATAATACTTATAGGTAAACAATTTATATTTCCTTTTACAAAGGGAACTTGTAGTTTATACAAAAAAGTGTCATTATTTATAACTATTTTGTTGTTTTTTATTTTTTCAAATCTTATCTGAAAATTTGAGCTATTAAGATATGAATAAATTTTTTCTAAGTCATAAAATTCAAATGGATATCCTGTTTCCAAAAATATATAATGTTTGTAATCTAACAAATTGTTTTTTGGAATATAGCCAGAACTTAATAGTTTTTGTTTTAACCAATTTGGTGTATCATGTTTAATCAAGTCCTCTAACATAACTATAAAAAATGCAGAACAATCATATTCTTTTGAGGAACTTATAATCCATTTTTTAAATTTATTTTCCCACTTAAAACTTTGTTTTAAATAATTTGATTTTTTATAAGGTTTATTCAATAAATTTGAGAACTCTTTAGACATACCATTAATAGATAAAGTGTCTGCTCTATTTGCTGTTGAAAAAATGTCCAAAATAATAATCTTTTTGCTCAAATTATATTTTCGTATAATATTTTCAACTTCAAATCCACCAATTGTTAATTTATTAATTAAGTATTCTAAATTTAAAAATTTTATATCTATTGATTCATTTATCCATTCTAAAGCTATTAACATACTAAAATTTTTACAATTTATTAGAGGGATCAAAAAATGATAATCCATTTTCACTTGCATAATTTTCTATAAATCTCATAAATCGATCCCATGCTTCTGGATTTTCCATAATATAAACTGATTGAAGAATTCTTGGTTTACCATTTACGTATACGACATATACATTTTTAGTTTCTAATATACCTTCATTATCAATTAAATACATTCCTGTAACTTCTCCTTCGTTTGACATTTCATTACTTAATATAGTTGGATTTTGAAACTGAAATGTAGCAGTACCTGTACTTCCATCACGTGAGCGTGTTAATCGAACGTCTGGTACAATTTTCTCATCTATTCCTTTAATGAATTGAATTTTTGTTTTCATATTTAATATTTTATAATTTTTAAATAATTATTTTAATAATTATTTAAAAATTATAATTAATTTTTTTTATCAGTTTTATTTACTATTATTGCTTTTCGTTTGTTTGTTATTTTTATCTATTTTCTCTTCCTCATCTTTTTGCATTTTTAATGCCATTTTATTTTTTAACACTTCCATTTTCTCCTTTGCAATTCTCTTATCACTTTCATGTATTATAGTTCTTTTTCTACGATTAAATCTATTTTCACGTTGATACTTTCTTTTTTCTAATTTTCTTCTACGAGTCGGAATTTCTTTTTTTGATTTCTTTTCAATTCCTTCGAACGTTTTTAAATTAACTTCTCCTCTTTGCATTTTTTCAATAACATAACTTGGATTATATTCTCCAAGATACATACCATTTAATACTAAACGATGTCTTAAAGCACGGGATCTTTCACAAAACGAACGGTCCCATATATCATGAAGATATTTTAGTTCTTTATCTGTAAAATCTCCGGGTTCTGCTACATCAAGAAATTTTCTACGTGTTTTCTCTTTTAAAGCAGCTAAACCAGCAATTTCTTTTTGTATCCCACCTAAGTTATTATGAAATTTATCAGGAAGATTAAAAGGACGTGAAACAGGTGCATTAGGATGCATTGCAATCGTATATGGATATTGACTACCATCAGTCATTGGATCTTCTTTATCTTTTTTTAGTTTTTCATATGTTCCTTCAATATTTAAAAGAATATATAGATCATTTATAAATGTTCTGTCATCCAGTTCACTATCATACCATAAAATAGCGTCTTCAGCGATAGTTTGATTTTTATTTTCTTTAAATGTAGACTCGATCATTTGTGAAATTGAAGGATATCCTTCTTCCGTTAAGTTATATGATCCTAAAAAAGACGTTCGTTTTCCTACTTCTTCATCTATAAGTCTATAGTATTGATACATTTTTTTTGTACGACGACCAGATTTATGTCGATAAAAAATATCTATCTGTTTCAATTCTTCTAATTGTCTATCAAATGCTATATGTTTAAATTTTAATTCTTCTTTTCTATGTTTTAGAGTTTTCCGTTTTAATGTAAATACCGCATTTCCTTTAACACCATATTTCGCATACATCTCTGAAATTCTGTCTTCAACAAATTTTGTGACTGCTCGACGTAATGGTCGAGCTCCATAAACAGGATCATAACCTTCTTCAGCCAATAAGGCAAGTGCAGCTAATTCATACATAAAAACAACTCCATCTTTACTTAATCGTGTTTCTATTTTATCAAGCATAATTATAGCAATATCCCATAAATCTCGTCTTGTTAAATGTTGAAAGATAATTTGCCCATCAAGACGATTTAAAAATTCTGGACGGAAAAACTCTCTAAGTTCTTTCTGGACAGCTTGTTTCATTTCTAATGCCTGTGCTTGACTCAAATCGTCTTTATCAGGTCTAGGCCAATAAACTGATCTCGATGCTTTTGTAGTTAGACGTAATTGTTCACCTATACCGGGTAAATGTTTAACATTAGAAAGTGATTGTATTGTACGGGAACCTAAATTTGTTGTTAATACAATTAATGTGTTAGTAAAGTCAACTTGTAAACCTTTAGAATCGGTTAAATGTCCATCATCTAAAACTTGTAACATAAGATTAAACAAATCGGGATGTGCTTTTTCAATTTCATCTAATAATACTACTGAATAAGGATCTTTTCTAACAGAATCAGTTAATTGGCCACCTTCAACATAACCAACATATCCAGGCGGTGAGCCAATTAATTTTGCAATGGTATGTTTTTCTGAAAATTCAGACATATCAATGCGTATAATTTTATTTTCAGTTCCAAATAAAAATTCAGTTATCGCTTTTGTTAATTCAGTTTTTCCTACTCCGGTCGGACCAGCAAAGATGAAACTTGCAATTGGGCGTTTTCTATCACGCATTCCTGAACGAGAACGTTTAATAGCCTGAGATACAGCAATTATTGCTTCATCTTGACCAATAAGCCGTTTCCTTAATGTTGATTCCATTTGATCTAAATTTGCTTCTTCATGATTTGCAAATGCACTTACTGGAAGTTTTGCCCATTTTGCTACAACTACATGAACATCTTCTGGAAAAATTTGCGGTATTGATTTTATTGTATCAAGTTTAGATGGTTCCTTTTTAAAACTTTTGATTCTTTCTTTTTTTTCTTTTCTTTGTGTTTTTATCATTTCTTGATTTTTACGATAACGACGTTGTTGTAATTTCTTCTCCTTTCTTCTTAAATCTGCTTTAAGTTTGTTCATCCCAAATGATGTATTTAATCTCCTTATTAAACGGGAAATACTACCTTCTTTTTCATATTCAAGAGCTAATCTGTTTCCTCTTGTCATTGTTACTATTGGACGCCCTCTTTTTTCTAATCTTTTTTGTTTTGCTTTTTGTTTTTCATATCTTTTTATGGCTTTTTTTCTCTTTTTCTCTAATTCCTTTTCTATTTTTTCATCTTTTTTTCTTCTTTCCTTCATTTCTTCATCTATTAGTTTTTCCCTTTTTTCATGTATATCTTTTATCCATTCTGCATCGCTTTTTTTCTTTTTCTTTGTATTAAGACCAAAAATAAATCTAAGCGTACTTGTTAATCCACGTATTAGAAGGGTAGCAATATTTAATTTACGTCTTTTTTGACCCTTTTTCTTTTTCTTATTATCTTGATCCTCTTCTTCAAGTTGAATCTTTTTATTTTTTCTATCTTCTATTTCACGAGCAATTCGTATTGTTCTATTTATTAATTTCCCTACATGACTTTGACCAGGAAATACAAAGTCATTTCTACTCATATTGTCTTCTACTGTATGAACAAATCTGTCATATTTTATTATGCCTCTTGCTAATTTATTTTCTTCTTTTTCTTCTTCAGTTTCTTCATGTTCTCCTTCTTCTATTCTTTTTGCATACTTTTCCCATTCATCAAATATACTTTGACTTTCTCCTATAATTTCTTCGTTATTGTTTTCATTATACTGACTAGCATATCCCTCGTCTCCATATCCATGTCTGTAAAAATCAGTCATCATTTCTTCATATTTACGTTCTCTTTCTTCATCTTCATATTTACGTTCAACATCTAATTCTGGATTCATTTCATATTTGTTTTCTCTTTCTTTCTTTTTCTTTTCTTTTTTCTCTATTACTTCATAATATTGATCATAATTATGAAACCAATCCATTTTATCTTCTTCTTTTCTAGTATCCAAACTTGGGTCAATATTACCATATTTATCATAGATTCCTGATGAATTCATATTACCATATTGATCATAACAATATCTAAACTTATTTTCATCACCTTTAGGATGGGGATTTGATCGAAACCGTCCTTCTTCGTCAAATTGTCCAACAACATCATAGTCTCCAAATACATCAAAACAATATTTTTTATTTTCTAGTCTTTCTATATCTTTCTTTTTTAATTTTTTAATGGCTTCTTTATCTTCCGATACGGTTGGAACTGGATCTGGTCTTTCTACTATTTTCAAATATAACTTTAATTCGGCTTCTTGTTTTTGCAGTTGATGAGCTTCTATATATTTAGCACTTTCTGCCGCAGCCTTTCGTTCATCCGATATTTCTTTAATTTTAGACTTAACATCACGTACATGAGATGGTATTTGATCAAAATTCAAGCGTGTTCGTGCACCAAGTTCATCCATAATCATAACTGCTTTATCTGGTAAATAAAGATCTTTAATAAAAGCATCACTTAAATTGACTATAGTTTGAAGAGTCATTCTTGGGTAATGAACATCATGATATTCTTCATATTTCTGTTTTATTCCTGATAATACTTCCAACGTTTCTTCCGGTGTTGGCTCTTCAACTTCAATACATCGAAATCGTCTAATTAATCCAGTGTCTGGTTCAAGACAACGTTCAAATTCTTCCGTTATTGTAATTGCAATACATTGTAATTCTCCATGTGATAAAGCTGGTTTTATTACTGTTCCTGCATCAATACCAGTTTCATCGTCTGGTGCTCCCATTAATAAATGAAGATCATCTAATAATAATGTTATATGTGGGTCCTCAAATGATTCTTCAATAATTCCTTTTATTCGTTCTTCAAATTCACCTCGATATTTTGTTCCAGCTAAAAGGGTTCCAAAATCTATTAAATAAATTTGCATAAATAAAAGAAATTCAGGAACTAGTGAACGTGTTATATTCCAAATTAATCCATGTATAATTGAACTCTTACCAACTCCTGGTTCACCAATTAAAAGTGGATTATTTTTCTTTCGACATGCTAATGCATATATGACTTCTCCGATTTCTTCTTCTCTTCCTATAACTGGATCTACTTTACCTTTCATTACTTCAAGAGTAAGATTTATTCCAAAAAAGAAAAGATTAGGTAATCCAAATCTTGGTTCTGTATATCGATCAGGATCTTTATAAAATTCTTCCATTTCATATGTTGGATTATAAAATTCTTCGCGTCTATAGGTTTTACTTTTATTGAATTCGTCAAATTTACTAGGATCGTATTCGGTAAACCGTAATTTCGGGTTTTCAATATAAGTGTAAAGACTCATTCGAAGTTTATAAAAATCAGCTTTAAGAGCTGTTAAAATTGAAAATGAGGTAGCATCAGTTTGATTTATTATAGCTAAAAGAAGATGCTCTTTTGAAATAAAGTGATGTCCCATTAGTTCCGCCTCATATCTAGCTACATCTAATATTCTCTTAGCTCGAGGAGTAAATAAAACTTTTTTATCCAATATCTCAACAGCAGTTGCATTAGCCCGCGCTTCAATATATTCATCATAATTTTCAAACTCATTATCTTCTCCCACACGCTTTGCCATATATTCCATAACTTTACTTTCTGTAATATTTTGTTCTTTCAATAATTTGGTTACTACACCAAATGGTTGTCTAACTAAGCTCAAAAGAATATGTTCACTTGCAATCCAATCAGATTCAAAAAATTTAGCTGCTTCTTGCGAACCATACATAACTTCAATTGCAAATTCAGAAAATTTATTAAACATAGACGGTTATATATATTTAGTAAAAAACGTAAAAAATAATACAAATAAATATATATATAAAAGTCAAGTAATATTTTTTTATTAAAAATAAAACGATTTTACAGAAAAACCCTAAAATTATTCAAAAATAAGCTAATATAGTTTAAAAATTTGGAATTAAGAAGCATCATTAGTATTAAAACCCAAGATATTTATTATAATGTTAATATAAAATAACTATAATTTGAAGTGAACTATTTGTTAATTGGGCGGTATCGTTAAGTGGTAAGACAATAGATTGCAAATCTTTTATCCTCAGTTCGACTCTGAGTGCCGCCTTACTTTTATTAATCTTTAAACTTTAACTGCAAAAAAATAGGGAATGTGGTGGAATTGGTAGACACGACGGACTTAAAATCCGTTACCTATAAATCGGTGTGAGGGTTCAAGTCCCTCTGTTCCCATTGTTTGATGTAATCTGTTGTTTTGTTTTAGTTTTGAGTAAAGTTGTATATGGTATATAAGACTATAAATTATTTATGAAAGATTGGTAAATTGAAAGTAATGAATATAAACTAAATGATTAGAAAGATTAAAATATGGTATACAAACTTTTCGGGATTAAAATTGGAATGACTCAAATTTTTGATAAATCGGGAAATGCAGTCCCAGTTACACTGTTACGCCTCGAACCAGCAGTTATAACACAAATAAAACCAAGTTTCAAAGGTGGTCCTACTTATGTGCAAGTTGGATATGGAAATCTTGCAAGTGAATTTTTAAGAAATTCAACAACTGGCCATATGGCAAAATATCAACTTTCGCCAAAAAAGTATTTTGCTGAATTTATTATTGAAAGGGAGGATCCTCGAATACATATAGGAGGATTAATAAAACCAGATTGGCTTAAAGATGAAGAATACGTTACAATAAGTGGTATAAGTAGTGGTAAAGGATTCACTGGTTTACAAAAGCGTCATAAATTTACGCGTGGACCTATGACTCATGGTTCTAAAAACCATCGTGCTTCTGGGTCTATTGGTATGAGTGCAACGCCAGGACGTGTTTTACCTAATAAAAAAATGGCTGGACAATTAGGTAATAAAGTTGTTACACAAGAACGATTAAAAATTGTTTTTTTAAACCTGAAAAATAATACTTTAGTTATAAAAGGTTCAACTCCAGGTAAACGAGGAACTTTAATAACAGTTAGTCCTACAAAATAATTTAATGAATATTAACAAAGATAAAACTAAAAATGTTTCTTAAAAAGTTTACACAATATTGGAATTTAAATCTTCTATCAAATAAATTATTTATAGTCAATTCTCCTATTTACTTATCTATATTAAAAAAATCAGCAATGTATTTAGTTCATAAAGATATTTTACGACAATTTAATCAAAAATTTTATAAAATGAATTCAACAAAAACAAGAAGTGAAGTACGAGGAGGAGGTATTAAACCAAGACAACAAAAAGGTACTGGAAAAGCTCGAGCAGGATCTAACCGTTCACCACTATGGAAAGGTGGAGGAGTTATTTTTGGCCCAAAATTTCGGAAAATATCATACAAACTTAACAAAAAAGAACGAAAATTGGCAATTTATACATTGTTTTATAATATGCGTTTTAACATATTTGTAGTAAAAAATTTGGAAGATTTTTTAATAAATTCAAAAACTCGGAATTTTCTAAGTATTTTTCAAAATTTTCAAATTAATTTACAAACAAAATTGTTAATTATTGTCAAAGATAAGACAGAATTTTTAAAAAATGCGACTAGGAATATGAATAATATTGAGTTAATTTCGGCATCACATTTGAACACATTAAGTTTATTAAAGTCTAAACATATTATATTAACGACTTCAGCAATTCAAGAAATTAACAATTACTTTTTATGAATAATATTTTTAAATTATATTCTAATTTTAATAGAATAATTAAATATCCTATTATTACAGAAAAATATACTGAATTATTGGAAAAAAATAAATATAATTTTGTTGTTAATCGTACTTCTCATAAAAAAGAGATTCTCATTTCAATGGAATCCTTATTTCCTATAAAAATTCAAAAAGTCAACAGTTATAATTTTCCAAAAAAAAAAACAAGATTTGAAAAATATAGAAATTGGAAAGTTAAAACTAAACGTAGTATTTTAACATTATCATCTGGCGACATTATTAATTTATTTACTGAAAATTAACGAATTATATGAATATCCGTTTTTATAAATCTTATACTCCAAGTACAAGAAATAAAATAACATTAAAATTTTCAAAACTAAACAATTTGAAACCTTGTAAAAATCTTATAAAAAATGTACAATATAAAAAAGGACGTAATAATAATGGCCGAATTACCGTACGACATAGAGGTGGAGGACACAAAAGATTATATCGAATAATCGATTTTAAACGTAATAAAAAAAATATTCAAGGTATTGTTAAATCAGTTGAATATGACCCAAATCGTAATTCTAAAATCGCTTTAATACACTATAAAGATGGAAAAAAACAATATATATTACATCCTAAAAATTTGGCTTTAGGAGATAACATTTTGTCGAGTAATACAAATGAAATCAAAATTGGAAATAATATCCCATTAGAAGAAATTCCACTTGGAACATCGATTCACAATATTGAATTAATACCAAGTAAAGGTGGACAGATTGCTCGAGCTGCTGGAACATCCGCAAAAATCTTGTCAAAACAAAATAATTATGTAATTTTACGTCTACCATCAAAAGAAATTCGATTATTTCGTAAAGAGTGCACTGCAACTATTGGAGAAATTAGTAATAGTAATTTTTTTCTAATCCAAAGTGGAAAAGCAGGTCGAACAAGATGGTTAAATAAACGTCCTTCTGTCCGAGGATCTGTAATGAATGCTTGTGATCACCCTCATGGAGGTGGTGAGGGAAGAGCACCTATTGGTCGAAAACATCCCGTAACACCATGGGGAAAACCTACTCTTGGAACCAAGACGAGAAAAAACAAAAAAATGAGTAACCTTTTAATATTAAGAAGACGAAGTATTGGGTAATTAATCTAATCATAATTCATGGTAAAAGTGTCAAAATCAGTCCCATTTATTGCTTCACACTTATTAATAAAACTTGACATACTAAAAGATAGTAGATATAAAAATTCAAATAAAATTAATGATAAGAAAGTATTAAAGACATGGTCTAAATCATCTACAGTTTTACCAAATATGATAGAGTTAACAATTTCAGTATATAACGGTAAACAACATATTCCAATTTTTATTTCTAATCAATTAATTGGCCATAAACTAGGAGAGTTTATTGTTACACGTAAATTTAAATCACACTTTAAATCGGATAAAAAAGCTAAAAGATAAAAATGGTTCTTAATACTGCTAGTTATATGTTATTATATCATCGTAACTTTTATGCCAAAAATTTCCAGTCGAAAATAATTCCAAAAGCTGGAGATTTACAAAAATTAAATTATATTAAATTAATATATGGTGATGGTTTATATAATCCAAATGAAGAAATTTCCTATTATTATGAGATTGACACTCTTTTATCTATTTATACTTCTTCTTCAACATTCTCACAACCGCAAAAATCATGGAGGCTAAAATGTAAGAATTATATTAATGATCATTTTATGCAGAAAGTATATTTACCTATTAGAAGAAAAGAGTTAAAAATAAAAAAAGGGCAAAAAAAAAGACATAGATTTGAAGAAATGGAAGCACCAAAGCTTAGAAAATGTAGAGAGCTTGAAGTTGGTTCAAGTTATGTACCTCAACGAACAAAAATACCAATTTATGCATACCAAATATTTAAAAAATTACAAGAAAATGAGTACTTATATGAATTTGATTTACCATCAAAATTAAATAACAATGTAAATAAGTCCGAATATTCTGACCAGTTAAAGAATCAGAAAAATCGTCTAGAATTTTTAAATCGAATATATATTGCTCATCGTTATTTTTTGGAATTTTTCCCAGATTTAAAAGCGATTGAAATAATGGATCGATTTAAACAATATGTTAAAACAGAGAAACTAGAATATAAATCTCTATATATACTTGATTTTCATAAAAAATATAAACGAATAAAGAAAGATGTTTTCTTTCAGTTTTTACCACGTGGATTAAGAGTAATCTATTACACATTATTAGGTCGACTTGGGAATAAACAAAAAGAATATGCAAAACAAGGTATAGAAAATCAATCTAATTTATCTCGAGCTCGACAATTTCCTGTACACCCATTTAAATGTATGTGTTTTGTAATGAGAAGTGTAGCTCTTAGTCAAATTACACCAAAAAAGTTTGCACCAAAGATTACTAAAAATGTAATAGATATTAAATTAAAACAATTACGACCTTATCCACATATTTCTAATATTCCAATCTCACATAAGAAATTTTGTATCAAGTATCGAAATTTGTTATCTAACTCTACTAAAGCTGTATTATCTACTCTTCAATACAAGCCAATATTATATGTAATTGAAGATTTAAAGTCATTTCTATCTTCTAATTTTTTCGAACGTTATCTTTTTCTATCAAGTCTTTATTCAATAATAAAATGGCTCGAAGTAAATAAACAAGTTCATTATTTTAACATTTGGATTTACGATATTTCTATTTTTGAGAATGAAAATATTCAACAAAACTTATATGCTCAAAATTTAAAAAACGAAACAGTAATCGAATTTATATTGTCTTATCAAACACAGTAAACTATTTAAACATTAATAAATTTACTTCTTATAAAATATATTAAATATTAATCTGTTAAAAATGTTAAGTAAACAAATAATTTGTGGATCTGCTAAATATATTCCCGCTTCTTCACATAAATTAAGACGTATTGCAAATCAAATTCGAGGTTCATCATATAAAGACGCGTTATTATTGTTAGAATTTTTACCTTATACTATAACAGAACCTGTTTGGAATTTATTATATTCTACCGCAGCTGATGCAAAAAAAGTATATGGAATAGATAAAAAAACATTGTATATTTCTCATATTATTGTTGATGAAGGGCCCAAATTAAAACGAATCCGTGCTCGTGCTAAAGGTCGCGGTGCAAATATAAAAAAACCAATGTCACATATTACAATATCTTTGAAATCATTTAAATAAAATTTAAACTATAATTATGGGACAAAAAATTCATCCGTTAGGATTTCGATTAAATATAACAAAACCTTATCAATCAATATGGTATGCATGTTTTATCAATTATGCTGTTTTTTTAAGAGAAGATATTAAGATTAGAAAATACTTAGAAACAATAGGAAAAAACACTAAGGATACAGAGATTTATAAAATAAAAATTATCCGTAGTAATATAAACCAATACCGAAACAATAATAAAGCAAAAAAGATAAATGAAAAAAAGAAAATAGAAGAAAGAAAGACAAATAATAAAAATTCTTTTAAAAAAATTAACAATAAAGATAAAATAAAAAAAACTAAAAAAATTAAGTTCGGAACTTCGAAAAAGATTAAAGTACAGATTTTTGTAGCAAAAAGTAAACCCTTTGAAAAAGATAATCAATGTTTGTATAATAAAATTGTACATATGCTTAAAACATATTTATCAAAACACCAAAAGTTAATTGTTGAGATTTTACCTTATTCCGGTTCTGATAAGTATGTTGACATATCTGCAATGGGTGACAAAATTATTAAAGACTTAGAAAAAAGATTGCCATTTCGGAGAACTATGTATAAAGCTCTTAACTTTGCACCTGAAAATAATGGTATAAAAATACAAATATCAGGTCGATTAAATGGTATTGATATGGCTCGACATGAATGGAAAAGAAAGGGTCGGGTTCCACTACAAACTTTAAATGCAGAAATCGATTATATACTAAAAGAAGCACATACAATTTATGGTATATTTGGAGTTAAAATTTGGATTTTTAGAGGAAGAGGAAAAGAAAAAAAGATTTAACCTTTTGATTTAATTTAAAATGTCTTAGAATTATACATTATGTTAAGTCCAAAGAGAACAAAATATAAAAAATATCATAGAGGACATATGCGTGGAAAAATGACAAAAGGGAATAATATTTTTTTTGGTTCTTTTGCTCTTCAATCATTAGAAGCCGCATGGATCACATCACGTCAAATTGAATCAGCAAGACGCACAATTTCCCGTTATACAAAGCGAGGCGCAAAATTATGGATAAGAGTTTTTCCCGATAAAACTGTAACAAATCGTGCAGCTGAATCACGTATGGGTTCAGGGAAAGGATCTGTAGCTTATTGGGTTGCTGTAGCAAAACCGGGAACCATTTTATTCGAAATTAGTTCAATACCAAAAGAAGTTGCTTATAAAGCTCTAAATTTAGCTTCTTATAAACTTCCAGTCAAAACTAAATTTCTAATAAGGTGAGATTAAATTGTCTAATTTTCCTAACAAAAAACAAAAAAAATAAATTCTTATGTATTGTCAGGTAATTATAAATTTTAACTAAAAGTTTGCATTTTAATATGGAAAAGATCAAATTTTCTGATTTGAAATTTCTTTCTAATAAAGAAATTGAAGAAAGAATATTGAACCTTGAAACTAGTATTTTTTCTCTACAAGTAAAAAAAACTACTAAACAGACAATAAAGTTTCATCAATTTAAACATTTTAAACGTAATTTAGCAATATTAAAATCTTTTTTAATTCTTAGGTTACAAACATTATAATTTAATAAATAAAGATATATATATATATATTAATGACAACAGAAGAAAAAATTGGTATTGTAGTAAGTAAAAAAATGCATAAAACAGTTATTGTAAAAGTAGAAAGTAGATATCCACATCCATTATATTCAAAAGTAATAATTAAAACTAAAAAATATTATGTTCATGATGAGTTTAATACTTCTAAAGAAGGAAAACTAATAGTCATTGAAAAATGTCGTCCATTAAGTAAGAAAAAAATGTGGATATTAAATCCTTTTAAATCTTTTAACAATTTTTCTAATTAAATATTCTTTTATGATTTATCCTCAAACAATATTGACGGTTGCGGATAATACAGGTGCAAAAAAAATTTCCTGTATTAAAATTTTGAACAACAACAAAAAATATGGAGAAATCGGCGATTGTATTATTGGTGTAGTTACTGAAGCAATTCCAAATATGTTAATAAAACGATCTGAGTTAATACGAGCAATTATTGTTCGTACTCGAACGTCGAAACGCCGATTAGATGGAATGTATATCAAATTTTATGAAAATGCAGCTGTAATTGTCGATACTAATAATAATCCGCGTGGAACACGAGTTTTCGGACCTATTGCTCGAGAAATTAGAGATTTAAATTACTCTAAAATTATATCTTTAGCACCGGAGGTTGTATAAATGATAAAAAAATATAAAGTAAAAATGAAATATAAAATTGGAGATAAAGTAAAAATTATTTCGGGATTTTATAAAAATGATATTGGAGAAGTTATTAAAATTAATCGAAAAGCAGGAACAATAATTGTAAAAAATGTTAATTTTAAATATAAACATATAAAATCAAATGAGGAAACAAAAAATGGAGAAATCAGAGAAATGGAAGCTCCAATCGATCATTCAAATGTAAAATTACTAGACAATTAATTTTATGTTATATCAACATTTATTAGAAGAAACGGGAGAAATTTATGCATTATTAGAAAATATTAAAAGAGAGTATCAAAAAAGTTTTTCCTTTATCGTTAATAAACGTAACAAGGATATTTTTAAAAACTGTCATAATATTCCAAAATTAAAAGCAATTCAAATAAATCGAGGAGTAGGATTAGAAATTCAGAATAAAAATATTTTAAAGAAAAACATAAATGAACTCGAAATTATTACTGGGCAAAAACCAATAATAACAAAATCAAAGAAAGCTATTTCAAGTTTTAAAATACGTGAAAATATGAATTTGGGATTACAAGTGACATTAAGAAAAGAAAAAATGTATACTTTCTTAACTAAATTGATTTTTTTTACTTTTGCTCAAATACGTGATTTTCGTGGTTTATCAATTCGAAGTTTTGATAAAGCAGGGAATTATACTATTGGAGTAAAAGAACAATTAATATTTCCAGAAATAGAGTTTGATGATGTAGATAAAATTCAAGGGTTTACTATTACATTTGTTTTTGAAAATACTTCTTCAGAAATAATAAATAAAATTTTAAGTAATATTATTCTCTTTAAATTTTTTAGATTTCCAATTAATGAATGTGGTTATTATGAAAAATACACCTCAATTTCAGAAATTGATACTATTTGGTCTCAAAAACGTTCCTTAAAACGAAAACGCTGGTCACAAGAGTAATCTATAAATTAACACATTACACTATAAAAATTAAAAAATGACTACAGACACAATTTCTGATATTTTAACTAGAATTAGAAATGCAAATGAAAGGAAACATCGATTTGTTATAATCCCTATAAATCGAATGTCATATGCAATCATTAGAATATTAAAAAACAAAGGATATATTAAAAAATTTAAGATAAAAAAAATCAAAAATCGAAAATATTATTTAGTTTACTTACTATATCTTGGAATAGAACGAAAACGTGCACTTTCTAAACTTAAACGTATAAGTACACCAGGAGTTAGAATATATAAAAATTCAAAGACTTTACCGACAATTTTAAACAATTTAGGAATAGCAATTGTTTCAACTTCTAAAGGGATAATGACAAACTTGATGGCTAAAAAGTTAGGAATTGGAGGTGAGATTTTATGTTATATTTGGTAGATGTTAGAAATAATTAAGAATGATTAATATGTCACGAATTGGTAAATTACCAATATATATCCCAAACGATGTTTTTATTAATTATGAAAATTCAACAATTTTAATTAAAGGAAAATTTGGAATCTTAAAACTTGGAATTCCAAGTGTCTTTACGATTGAAAAAAAAAAAAATAAATTATTACTAAATTTAAAACAAAATACTAAAAAAACACGAGCATTACAAGGTTTATATAGAACTTTATTAAATAATATGATTATTGGAGTTTCTCAACAATTTCAATTAATTCTTTTATTAAAAGGAATTGGGTATAGAGCTTTAATAGAAAATAACAATCTAATTTTAAATTTAGGTTATAGTCATCCCATTAAGTTAAAAATTCCAAATAATATTTTAGTTGAAATAGAACAAAATAATATTTTAAAGTTAAGATCTTGCAATAAAGAGTTACTAGGATTATTTATTTCTAAAATTAGGACTTGGAGAAAACCAGAGCCTTATAAAGGAAAAGGAATTTTATTTAAAGACGAAAAAATTATTCGTAAAGCGGGCAAATCTGGAAAATAAGAAAAGTTTATTATTAATATTTTTAGATATCAGTTTATTAACATTTAAATTATGAAAATATCTTTACAAACTCTATTAAAAATAAAAAGTAAAACTAAAAAATTAAAAACTAACAATTATAAGAGTTTAAAACGTCGATTGTTTACAAAAAAAAATTATCTAAAAACAAAAGTTCCGAGATTAATAATTCGAAAATCACATAGAAATATATATACACAAATTGTAAGTGAACTTAGTTCACAAACAATTTTTACCATTTCTACTCTTAATCGTCAGATATATTTAAATTTAGGTTTCTTTAAACGACCATCTTGTATCACATGTTACAAAATGGGGCAAAAGTTAGCGCAACAATGTTTAAAAGAAAACATTCAAAGAATAGTTTTTGATCGAGGTCCATATTTATATCATGGTCAAGTTCGGGCTGTGGCATCTGGAGCTCGTTCAACTGGTCTAAGATTTTAATCTAATAAAATAATATTAAATTGTTATGAATTTTAATTTACAAGAAAATAATCTTCGAAGAGATAGTCTGAACTTCCCTATGAAAGATCGATTAATTAAAATTAATAGGGTTTCTAAAGTTACAAAAGGGGGAAGAATACTAAAGTTTCAAGCAATTGTCGTTGTAGGTGATAATCATGGTACTGTCGGATTTGGAATTGGTAAATCAAAAGAAATTCCTATTGCTATTGAAAAAGCAAAACGAAAAGGGGAAAGAAATGCTATTTCTGTTCCGGTTACAAAATCGTTTAGTATTCCACATCGACTTGATAGTTATTTTAAAGCATCAAAAATAATAATTAAACCTTCTATTAAAGGTTCCGGAGTTATTGCTGGTGGTTCTATTCGTGCCATTTTAGAAATTGTAGGAATTCAAAATGTTATTGCAAAACAGTTAGGTTCAAATAATCTAATAAATAATGCGTATGCAACAATTCATGCATTAAAGAATTTAAAGATAAAAAGAAAACAGCGAAAAATAAAAACTCATAAAATTTAATAGGGAAAATTAAAATAGTGAAAGTTGTAAATCCAAGAATTTTAAAAACGATTCTAACACGGTCAATAATTAGTGTTGTCATAATAATTATTATTAGATTAGGAGGCTTTATTCCAATTCCAGATATTAACCATTTAGATTTAGCAGTTTTCTTAAAAACAAATCTTTTTGCTAAAAATATACTTCGTGGATTACCTATAAAAAATACTTATGTAATTAGTTTTTTGACATTAAATATTTTTCCATATATAAATGCAACAATCCTAATTCAAGTTTATATAGCATTTTCACCTGCATTTTCAAAGATGCAAAAAGAAGGTGATCTTGAAGCAAAACGTGTTCTCAATAGATTAACTAGATTTTTGACAATAACACTAGCAATTATTCAAAGTTTCACTATTTGTTATTTCTTACGTAAAGCTTTGTTTGACCTTACTGTTATATTAACTCTTTATATCTCAATTTGGTTGACTACTGGAACAATGATCACATTATGGTTAACTGAAATTATAAACGATTATGGCTTAGGTAATGGAGCATCTTTGCTGATTTACATAAATATTGTAAGTAATTTTCCAAATATTTATCGAGCTGTAATGGTTCGAAATAGTATTTTAGTTACTAAATCTTCAATTTTAACAATTATATTATCATTTCATTTTATTTTATTTGGCGTAATTCTACTTCAAGAAGGATCAAAGAATATACCTTTAATTTCTTCATTCCAATTAAATTTATTGGAAAAAAAAAAATTTTTTAAACCAACAGTTAGTACATATTTACCAATTCGATTAAATCAAGCAGGTATAATGCCAATTATATTAACAACTACTATTCTTGTATTTCCGCAATATTTGTTTAATTTAGTTCAATCTCCGATAAACACGCCTTTAAACTCTAGTATTTTTTTTAAACTCGTTTATTGGCTAATATATTTTATGTTTATTACTTTTTTTAGTTCTTTTTACTCGCAAATCATTTTGAATCCAAAAGATATTTCAGATCAATTACAAAAATCGGCAGTAACAATTCCTGGAGTACGTGTTGGTTTAGAAACTATCTATTATCTAAAAATAAATTACAATCGTATAAGTCGGTTAGGTTCTTTAATGTTAGCATTTTTAACAACACTTCCGAATTTTATTGAAACCACATTAAACATTTCAAGTCTAACAGGATTAAGTACAACATCATTGTTGATAATAGTAGGTGTTACGGTTGAAATTGCTAAAGAAATTGATGAAATTATATACTCAAATATTTACAAAGTATAAAAGTTAAAATGAAAGTTCGTTCATCAGTTAAGAAAATGTGTAATAAATGTCGCGTTATTAAGCGACATAAACGAGTTATGATTATTTGTTCTAACCCAAAACATAAACAAAGACAAGGATAAATTAAAAAAAAATTTTATGATACGATTAATTGGTATTAACTTACCTAAACAAAAAAAAATCTCTTATGCGTTAACATGTATTTATGGAATTGGAATTGAATCATCAAAAAAAATTCTTAAAAAAGCAAATATTGATATTAATAAAAGAACATATCAATTAAATACAAAAGAAATAGTTGAGTTAAGAAAAACATTGGCAGATACAACTTTAAAACTAGAAGGTGATTTAAAACGTTTTAATAATTTGAATATTAAAAGACTTTCAGATATTAATTGTTATCGAGGTCGAAGACATAGAATGAATTTGCCTGTTCGTGGACAACGAACTAGAACAAATGCTCGATCTAGACGTGGTAAAAAAAAAAAATTAAAACAAAAAAAAACTCAGTTTACTAAACCGAAACGTTAAAATGATAAAAAATCGAAAATCTTTAAATAAAGGCAAACATTTTTCAAAAGTAAAAAAATATAGTAAAAAAGCAATTGTTTATATCCATCCAACTCCTAATAATACAATTATAACTCTTACAGAAACAAATGGTAATACACTTCTTTGGACATCTACAGGACACTATGGTTATAAAAATACTAAGAAGAAATCTAAATATGGGGCACAGCAAGCTGCTAAACAACTTGGTCGCAAAGCATTAAAAACAGGAATCAAAAATGTCCGAGTTGTTACGCGAGGTAAAGGTCCGGGACGAATTACAGCAATTCGGGGTATTAATGCTTCTGGTTTATTTATTAATGCACTTGAAGATTCTACTCCATTACCACATAATGGTTGTAGACCAACAAAACGCAGACGTTTATAAAAATTATTTAAGATGTACAAAGGTTTTATTCACTGCGTTAAACTAGAAAAATTTAGATCTGGAGTAATATATGGACTATTTATGATGGAATCATTAAAACCAGGACAAGGTATTACAATTGCAAATCAATTACGACGTATTTTATTAACAGAATTGGGTGGAAAAGCTATTACTAAAGTACGTATCGAAGGAATAAATCATGAATATAGTACTATTGCAGGTGTTCGAGAAGATGTTTTAGAATTATTACTAAACTTAAAAGGAATTGTTTTTAAGTCGCCTACAAAGTCACCTAACGTAGGATTTTTGAAAGCTAAAGGTCCGTTAGTAGTTACAGCTGATTTATTAACATTACCTCGAGATTTAAGAGTTGTTAATAAAAATCACTATATAGCAACAGTAGCTACAAATTCGATATTGGACATTAAATTTAAAATTGAATATGGAACTGGGTATCGATTAGCAACTGAATCGCTTGCCGATAAAGAAAAACAAGTATTACAACTTGATTCAGTTTTTATGCCAATTCAAAAAGTTAATTTTAAAATAGACAATCATTATGATATTGAAAATATTTTAGATGAAAGATTATTTTTTGAAATTTGGACTGATGGAAGTATTTCTCCTATTGATGCTTTAAAAGAAAGTTGTAAGCTTACCGTTGAACTTTTTAACTCTTTCATTATAAAAGACAAAACAAAATTACCAAAAAAATTACCAATAAAGAAAATACATGGTAGACCCTTTTCAGAAATTGTAATTGAAGAGTTGAATTTATCAACTAGACCATATAACTGTTTAAAAAAAGCACAAATTAATACTTTGGCCGATTTAGTTAAATGTTCGGCAAAACAATTATTAGAATTACGAAGTTTTGGTAAGAAATCTGTAAAAGAAGTTTATACAAAACTAAAAGAGAAATTTGGAATAAATCAACAAGAACTACTTGATACTGAATAAAAAAAATCTCTAATGAAAAATACTTTAAATACAACTTTTCAACCAAATAAATCTTATAATACTTGTAATTGGTTTTTAATTGATTGTAAGAACCAAACTTTAGGTAGATTATCAAGTTTTATTACAACTATTCTTAGAGGAAAAAAAAGTATTTATTACTATCCTTCTGTTTTTGCAAATAATTATATTATATTAATAAATGTAGATTTAATACGTTTAAGTAAATGCAAAAAACATTTTTTAGTTTATAATCCTGGAAAACCTGGTCGTTCTTTAAAAGTTAAAGATACAAAAGATTGTTTAACAACATTTATTATTAAAAAGAGTATTAAAGGTATGTTATCGAAAAATGAAAGAAAACATTTAATAAATAAAGTTAAGATTTATAGTGGTCATATTCATCCACATACAGCTCAGAATCCTAAGAAATTGAGGCTTTCAAAACTAAAATAAATTATTTTTAAATTAAAATTTAATTAACTAAAATGAACTCAAAGTTAAAAAAATCTATTATTGGATTTGGAAAACGTAAAAAAGCTACAGCTTATGTTTCAATAAAAAAAGGAAATGGAAATATAATTATTAATAAATTACCTGGTCAAAAATACTTACAATATAATGAAGAATATTTAAAAGCTTTATTAATTCCATTAAAGTTATTAAAGCTTAAAAATACATATGATATTCAAGCAACTGTAAAAGGTGGAGGAATTACAAGTCAAGTAGATGCTATAAAGTTTGCACTTTCACGGCGATTAGCAAAACTAAGTATTCGAAATCATAAGTTTTTGAAAGTTATAGGATTTTTGACATGTGATACTAGGATTAAAGAACGTAAGAAATATGGATTAAAAAAAGCTCGAAAAGCCCCACAATATTCAAAACGATAATAGTTCATATGCCTAAAAAAGGTATTCATCCTAAATGGATTTCAAATACTCGAATTTCATGTGATGATAAATTAATTTGTTTAATAAATTCAACTAAACCGAATTTAAATATTGACATTTGGTTAGGAAATCATCCATTTTATACTAATTCACAAAAAATTATTGATACTGAAGGTAGAGTCGAAAAGTTTTTGAAAAAATACCAATTAGATTTTAACAACTGAGAAAAAATTTACTATTCTGTTTTTATGCCAACAATTCAACAATTAATACGAAAAAATCGTAATTATGTAAAGAAAAATAAAAAATCTTTAGCTCTTATAAATTGTCCTCAAAGAAGAGGAATTTGCTTAAGATCTTATGTTATTGCACCGAAAAAACCAAACTCAGCACTTCGAAAGGTCGCAAGACTTAGATTAACGTCAGGGTTTGAAATTACAGCTCATATCCCGGGAATTGATCATAACGTTCAACAACATTCTGTAGTACTAATTCGAGGCGGAAGAGTTAAAGACCTGCCAGGAGTTCGATATCGTGTTGTAAGAGGAACATTTGATATTGGAGGTGTAACTAACCGAAAACAAGGTCGTTCTAAATATGGAACTCGAAAACCATATAATTAATTATTTTATTTTAAATATTTATTTATGATACGTAATAAAATATCAGAAAAACGTCTTTTAGATCCAGATTTAATTTATAAAAGTCGACTTGTTAACTTATTAATATCAAGAATTTTGAAAGTTGGAAAAAAAAACTTAGCAAAAAAAATTGTATACAAAGCTTTTCAAATTATAAAATCTAAGACTAAACAAAATCCATTAACAATATTTGAAAAAGCAGTAATAAATGCAAGTCCTACTGTAGAAATAAAATCGATTCGAGTTCGGGGATCTTCCCGTTCAATTCCTATTGAAGTTAAACCACTTCGAGCTATCTTATTAGCATTAAAATGGCTAATTATATATAGTCGTAAAAGACGAGGACGAGGTATTGTATTAAAATTGGCAAATGAAATAATTGATGCTAAGAACAAAACTGGTCGAACTATTAAGAAGAAAAACGATACACACAAAATCGCTTTGTCAAATAGAGCATTTTTGCAATATAAATATAAAACGAAAAAAGGACGAAACTTACCAAAAAAAGATAGCAAATCAAGTAGACCTATAAAACGTGTGGAAGGAAAAAAATTTTCAAAAAAAGACAGAAAGTTTTAAAAAATAAATATCAAAAATAAAAAACCTCGCTAAAAGTTAGAAACACACTCTTATTATTAATTTTAATAAACAACAATACTGTATGGCGCGTGAAAAATTTCTACGTATTAAACCTCATGTAAATATTGGAACTATTGGTCATGTTGATCATGGAAAAACGACTTTAACATCTGCAATAACGGCAACTTTAGCATTAGATGGTAATAGTGAAGTCAAAAGTTATGCTGAAATTGATGGTGCTCCAGAAGAGCGAGCACGGGGAATAACAATTAATACAGCACATGTTGAATATGAAACTGAAAAACGACATTATGCACATGTCGATTGTCCAGGACATGCCGATTATGTAAAAAATATGATTACTGGCGCAGCACAAATGGATGGTGCGATCTTAGTTGTTTCTGCAGCTGATGGACCTATGCCTCAAACACGAGAACATATACTTTTGTCTAAACAAGTTGGTGTACCAAGTATCGTAGTATTTTTAAATAAAGAAGATCAAGTCGATGACCTTGAATTACTCGAACTAATAGAGTTAGAGGTTCGAGAATTATTATTAGCTTATGAATTTCCAGGTGAGGACATTCCAATATGTATAGGATCAGCCTTAAAAGCACTTGAAGCTATTCAAGAAAATGCTGGATTAAAACGAGGTGATAATAGTTGGGTGGATAAAATTTATTCCTTATTAGATGCCGTTGATGAATATATTCCTACACCAGATCGTTCAGTAAACAAACCATTTTTAATGGCAGTTGAAGATGTCTATTCAATAACAGGGCGTGGAACAGTTGCTACAGGACGTATTGAACGTGGAACGGTAAAAAGTGGAGATGTTGTTGAAATCATTGGAATTCGCGAAACGCAAACTACAACAATAACTGGGATTGAAATGTTTCAAAAAACACTAGAACAAGGAATGGCTGGTGATAATGTTGGAATTTTACTACGAGGAATTACTAGAGATAAAATTGAACGAGGTATGGTTTTAGCGAAACCTGGTACAATCACTCCACATACAAACTTTGAATCTGAAGTTTATGTTTTAACAACAAGTGAAGGAGGACGACATACGGCGTTTGTAGCTGGTTACAGACCACAATTTTTTGTTCGAACAACCGATGTTACTGGGGAAATTTTAGATATAACAAAAGATGCACATGGTGTAGAACTTATTCGAAAACATATGGCAATTCCAGGTGACAATGTTCAAATGACTGTTAAATTAATTTATCCAGTAGCGATTGAAGAAGGAATGAGATTTGCTATTCGTGAAGGAGGCCGAACAATTGGAGCTGGAATTGTTTCTAAAATTATTGATTAATAATAAATTAGTTTATATTAGTATTTATGAATAAAAATAGTATTAGAATTAAGTTAAATTCATTTGATTCTGATTTGTTACAAAATGATTTTGAACAACTTTATGTAAAACTTCAAGTATTATTAAACACACTTTCTAAAATAAATTTTATTTCTCAATCAATAAAAAAAAGTATAGTTGTTGCCTTACCGTTACCAAAAAAAAAACGTATTTTTTGTGTTTTAAGATCTCCACATGTTAATAAAGATTCACGTGAACATTTTGAAATTCGAACTTATCGTAGATTAATTATTATTACTTATATATCTTCAAATTCCATCTTTCTTAGTTATATTTTAGATATAATTAGAAAACATGAATTTCAGCCAGGTGTATCGTGTAGATTTTTTAAAATAGAACCATAAACTAGAAATACTTATTGTTTAAAACTTAATTAATACTTATTTAAGATTAATAAACTCAAGATTAATATTTGAGTTTATTAATCTTAAATAAGTATTTCCTCAGTAGCTCAGTGGTAGAGCAATTGGCTGTTAACCAATTGGCCATAGGTTCAAATCCTATCTGAGGAGTTTCAGAATAATGAGGAAGAATTTTGATCAACTAAAAATTGGTACAAAATTGTTTACTTCGCGTTTAATGTTAGGGACTGGAAAATATAAAACTTTAACTGATTCAATTAATAGTATTAAAAATAGTGAATGTGAAATTATTACTGTTGCAGTTCGTCGTTTACCTACATTACATACTAACAATTCTTTTAATTTTTTCAAACTGTTAAATTGGAAAAATTTTTGGTTGTTACCAAATACAGCAGGTTCTCAAACAGCAGAAGAAGCAATAAGAATGGCATTTTTAGGTCATGAATTAGCTTCAAAATTAGGACAAAATGATAATTATTTTGTGAAGTTAGAAGTTATCTCGGATCCAAAATACTTATTACCAGACCCAATTGGAACATTAAAAGCAGCAAAGTTTTTAATAAGAAAAGGGTTTACAGTACTACCTTATATTAATGCGGATCCAATGTTAGCATTACATTTAGAAGAATTAGGTTGTGCTGCAGTTATGCCATTAGGATCACCAATTGGATCTGGACAAGGATTGAATAATTTGTCAAATCTTAAAATTATTCTTGAAAACTCAAAAATTCCAGTTATAGTTGATGCTGGAATTGGCGTTCCAAGTGAAGCTAGTTTTGCAATGGAGTTAGGAGCGGATGGGGTATTATTAAATACATCAATTGCGCAAGCAAGAAATTGTAGTCAAATGGCAGCTGCAATGAATCTATCTGTTAAATCCGGAAGACTCGCATTTTTAGCTGGAAGAATGAAGAGAAAGTCATATGCCGTACCTAGTTCTCCACTTTATAATATAAGTAAAAAACAATTATAAAAATACAAAATTTGATAAATTTAGTTTGAGAAAATTTATAATTTTATATATAAGTGATTAATGAAAGTATTTTGAAAAACATACAAATACTTTTCTCAACAACAAGTTGCTTATCTTTAGGTATAGCGTTCCTAATTTTTTGGATTAATTTTTTAATAATTTATAGTGTTAAGATAACAAAAATAATTAATACTATTTTGTCATATTCTCATATTTCAATTTTCTTAGTTCTTTTTTTTCGATGGTTTTTCTATGGTTACTTTCCATTAAGTAATTTATATGAATCATTATTATTAATCGTCTGGAATTTATTAACAATTTATTTGTACTGCGAATATAAGACAAAAACTTCATTAATAAGCGTTGCTTTACTGCCAATTATTTTGCTAGTAAATAGTTTTTCAAATATAAGTTTACCTTCAGATATGCAATTAGCTAATTCCTTAGTGCCTTCATTACAATCGAATTGGTTAGTCTTGCATGTTTTCATGATGTTATCTAGCTACTCTTTCTTAATTACTGGTTCAGCACTTTGTATTTTATTTTTAATTATAAGTAAATTTCAATTTTTAAACCAAGATTTTTTAAGTACTTATGAATTTGTCACTAATTCATCATTTCCGTTTGTTAAAGTAATTCTTTCTAAAAAATTCGTAAATCCATACAAATTTACAGTACCTAGTGCTTTATTTAAATTATTATCTAATTATGCACGACGTTCTATAGATCCTATTTATTCGAACGAATTAAATTTATATTCAAGACGATTATGTGATATACAAATATTAAAACGAGTAGATGAATGGAGTTATAAAGCAATTGGATTTGGGTTTCCAACTTTAGTTGTTGGAATTATATCGGGAGCGATTTGGGCTAATGAAGCATGGGGATCGTTTTGGAGTTGGGATCCGAAAGAAGTTTGGGCGCTTATCACTTTATTTGTGTTTACATCTTTTTTACATGCTCGATTAATTTATAATTGGAATGGAACTAACAGTGCTTTTTTAGGAAGCTGTGGATTTTTTATTGTTTGGATTTGTTATCTTGGTGTTAATTTTCTAGGACAAGGTTTACACAATTATGGTTGGTTATTGTAAATTTTTCGAAATTTTTTTTAAGGTACTTTTTCTATATTTCATATATGTTGTTTATGAATAAACTAATAACTTAAGTTTATTGTTATTGTTAATTAACCTTAAGGTTAATTAACAGTTATAAGATTTAGACATTAACAGAAGAAGTTGTTAAAGCAACTGGTAAACTAGTGTTTACTGCTAAATCTAATGGGAAGTTATGCGCGTTACGTTCATGCATTACTTCCATACCTAAATCAGCACGATTTATAATATCTGCCCATGTGTTAATAACACGTCCTTGAGAATCTACCACAGATTGGTTGAAGTTAAAACCATTTAAATTAAATGCCATAGTGCTAATACCCATTGCTGTTAACCAAATACCAACAACTGGCCATAAAGCTAAGAAGAAATGTAAAGCACGAGAGTTATTAAAAGACGCATATTGGAATATTAAACGACCAAAGTAACCATGTGCTGCAACAATATTGTATGTTTCTTCTTCTTGACCAAATTTATAACCAAGATCAATTGATTCGTTTTCTGTTGTCTCTCTAATTAAAGAAGATGTTACTAATGAACCATGCATTGCTGAAAATAAAGATCCACCAAATACACCAGCAACACCTGCCATATGGAATGGATGCATTAATATATTATGCTCAGCTTGGAATACTAACATAAAGTTAAATGTACCTGAAATTCCTAATGGCATTCCATCTGAAAATGAACCTTGTCCAATAGGATAAATTAAGAATACAGCAGAAGCTGCAGCTACAGGTGCAGAAAACGCAACAAAAATCCATGGTCTCATACCTAAACGATATGATAATTCCCATTCACGACCCATGTAAGCTGCAACACCTAATAAGAAGTGTAAAACTACTAATTGATATGGTCCACCATTATATAACCATTCATCAATAGATGCTGCTTCCCATATAGGATAGAAATGCATTCCGATAGCATTTGAAGATGGAACTACAGCTCCAGAAATAATATTGTTACCATATAATAATGAACCAGCTACAGGCTCACGAATACCATCAATATCAACTGGTGGCGCTGCAATGAATGCTAAAATATAACAAGAAGTAGCAGTTAATAATGTTGGAAACATTAAACATCCAAACCAACCAATGTATAAACGATTTTCAGTACTTGTAATCCAAGTACAGAAACGATCCCATAATGTAATATTTTCTTTTTTTCCTAAAGTTGCTGTCATTGTTACCTATTTTTTTGTTTTTTAATTCTTCCCTTAAATCATTAGTTATTTAACCAATAATTGTTAATGATTATAGTAAAACAATTAGATTTATTTTAATACTTTATAATGATAAATAAACTAAATAACTACGTTTTAGATCTACGACAGTTCGATTATTTGTTGTTCCCAATAAAAACACAGAATTTTTATATAATATCCAAATTTGGGTATAGTTTATATAACTTAAAAAAATGCTTACAAGTAAAAATAAAAAACTGTCATACAATAATAAAGTTCCTGGATCATTTTTAACCTGTAATCCAATTGAGTTTAAAACTTCTAAAAAAGTTACTGTAGATTGAAATATGAATTTTTCATTTAACTCTAAGTTCCCTAAAAACATACCTTGGTTATTATAAACAGATAAATAAGTTAAAAGGTTATCTAGTATAAGTAAGATTCCTGTTTTTTTTTTCAAATTACTTACAATCCATGTTAACCAAATTTTATCATCTGTTGAGCCAGATTTTAATAATGGAAATTCAAACAATTGATTACTTTCAAAAATTAAACGTATTTTAGTTAAATTCCAATCGGTTTGATAATAATATAATTTTCTATAAATAAATGGAAAATTTATAAAATTTGTTTGATTTTTTACTTCAATTCCAAATTTATTTAAAATTGAAAAATTTGAATAAAATTGTGAGATAAGTTGTTCATTTTTGTAATTTATCCAAGAATCATTGATTCGATATGTGATATTTGGTATATAAGTAAATTTTCCATCACTAAGTACATTTTGAATATGATTTACTTCTAGCTTTTCAAGTATTTGTTGAGCTTTAAAACCATTAATAGCACTTATAAGTGTAGAAGTCAAAATTAAAATAATACTAAAATGAACAAAAATTGGGGCAATTTTTCCTATAAGTCCTTTATAAAAATAAAGGGTATTTTTTTGTTGAAAAAGAGTATAGTTTTGTTTCTTTAAACTTGTTATAATTTGAGGGAAAAAAGAACTAACTAAAGTCTTAGAGGTAAATAAAACGTTGAACTGTTTAATAATACGAAAAAATTGACATCGACGGACGATTTTTAACGAAGGAAATTGTTGTATTAATGTACAAGTTAATAAACTAAATCCAAATAGAACAAGTAAACTTAAAAACCATCCTGTAGTATAAATATGATCAAAATTAAAATATAAAATATTACTCCAGTTTATTAGTTGAAATCCGATTTTTGAAAAAGGATAATTCAATTTATAGAACGCTATGGATTGCTCTTGTTCAATTAATGTTCCAATTATGCTACATAAGCTAATTAATGTCAACATAATAATAGCAAATCGTAAATCTGCTAAATAATGAAAAATCTTTTTTTTCATTTTTTATGATAACAAAAACTAGTTATAATATTAGTTAATTGATGCTAAACGAATTTGACCTGACAATGCCCAATTTTTAAGTTTATTAATTTGTTTACTTTCAAAATTTGCGAGTGGAATTAAATCTTGTATTGAAGTACAAACATCAGTTGTCGTAAATTCTCGTTTTTTATAGAATCCTTCATACATTGCGTCAATTATAGTTTGTTTAATTTCGGCACCAGAAAATGATTCACTTAAATCGGCAAATTTTTTGGAATTATAACTCTTCCAATTATTTGGTCTGAAAACTTGAAGATGAATTTCAAAAATTTCTTTTCTTTCAAATTTCTGTGGTAAATCAAGAAAGAAAACTTCATCAAATCGACCTTTACGCAGAATTTCTAATGGTAAAAAATCTATATTATTTGCTGTTGCTAGTAGAAAAACCGGTTTTGTTTTTTCTGATAACCAACTTATAAATGTTCCTAAAATACGACTATTTGTTCCACTATCAAGATGATGTTCCTGATTAGTAAATGCTTTATCAATTTCATCAATCCAAAGAACACAAGGTGATATTGATTCAGTTAATTTTATCATTTTTCTAAGTCTTGATTCTGATTCTCCAATTATTCCAGCAAATAATTTTCCAACGTCTAGTTTTAATAATGGGAGTTTCCATTTATTCGAAACATATTTTGCAACCAATGATTTTCCTGTTCCTTGAATGCCAATAAGTAATAATCCTCTTGGTATTGGTAATCCATATTTAAGAGCATCAAAATTAAAAGCAATTTTTCGTTTTTTTAACCATTCTTTTAATACTTTTAAACCTCCTAAATTTACAAATGTATCATTAACTGAATAATATTCTAAAATATCAGTTTGATTAACAATTTGTTTTTTCTCATTTAAAAAAATGAAAATACTATTTTTATCAATTGTTTTGTAACTCAGTAAGATTTTTGCAAAAACCCTCCGAATTCGTTCTAATGATAAACCCTGACAAGAAAATACTAATTGTTGAAATAAAATAGTTGGCAAGTTTTTCGTTAAATTTAGTTTATAAATTAATCGTTCTAATTCTAAATAAATCTCTTTCTTTCCTGGTAAGTCAAAATTTATCCATGTTATTAGTTCTTTTAATTCTTTTGGGAAATTTAAATGTGAACTACTAATTAATATAGTCTTAATATGTAATTTTAATAATGGGGTCATATTTCGAAGTTTTCGAGAAATTGAAAAGTCTTTTAAAAATTGATTAAAATCTTTTAATAAAAATAAGGTAGGTAATTGAAAATTTATCTTCTCAATTACTTCTAACGCTTGAAAAGGATTTTTCTGACTAAAATTTTCGATATTTAAATTATTGTTTTTGTAACCATCAATAAAATCCCAACTATATATATTTCTATTTAAATTTACTTCAAGATTGTTTCTTAAAACATATTCCAATCTTTCTTCTTCAAGTGTATTAATATAAATAACTGGATAGCGTGCTCTAAGAAATAAGTTTATCTTAGTATTAAACATTATTTAATTATAATGTATTACTTAAAAAGAGCTAGATTTTTTCTTTTTTTCTTGCGACGATTCGAAATAATTTTCCTCCCACGATGAGTTGCCATACGTATTAAAAATCCTGATGTTCGTTTAACTGCGTAGCGGCTTTTTCTTGAAAGAGTTCTTTTTGTCATAGTAAAACAACTAAAAAATGTCCAAAGTTATTCTAAATTTGTTTTAAATAAAATATACAATGTATAATATAAAAATATCTCTTTTCTATTAGAAAAGGTTTCATACGCTTGGCGTTTATATTCCGTTAGTGGATTTTTTTGTCCATAACTTTGCCAAATAACGGCATTTCTTAGTAATATAATTTTATCTAAATGTTCTTTCCATATTTGATCAATTCCCCGAAATGTTTGTTCTCTTTCTATATTTTTAAATATATCATTACCATATAATAATATTTCATTAAATTTTTTTTGACAAATAAGCCAAAATTCATGTACAAAATAACATTTTATTTCTGTTAAATCAAACTCTTCAGTCGTTAAACTCATTAAATGAAAAATTTTAAGTTCTAACTCTTTTCCAAATATTTCTTCTAATATGTTAATTGTATATTCTATAAAATAACTATTTTCTTGCATTTTGTTTAAATATGTTTTAAGTACTTGTTCACCATATGTAAAAGCCAGACTTTTATGAGAGGATTGGTTTACCATTTCATTTCTTTCGAAATACGCGATAGTACGTTGTTGATTTAAAATTTGGTCATAGTCAAATAGGGTTTTACGAGTTGTATAAGCTCGTTCTTCAATTTGTTTTTGCGCTTTATTTAATGTCTTTGCAAGAAAAGTAGACTGTAAAGGGATTTCATCTTCTTCTAACTGAGTCTTCACAAAAGTTTGAAATTTTGTACCACCAAATAATCGAAGTAGTGTGTCATCTAAACTTAAAAAAAATAAAGATTTACCAGGATCACCTTGACGTCCACAACGTCCACGTAACTGATTATCTACTCTTAATGAATCATTTCTTTCCGTTCCAATAACATATAGTCCACCAATATTTTTAATAATACTATTTTCTTGTTTATAATGTTTGTAATAATATTTGTTCCATTTATTAAACATTAATTGAATGTAACGTTCATAATACAATGATGATATTGAACGTTGAGAATTTTGTTGTACTGTTTGTAACAAATAAATCGAAGGTAATTTTAAAAATTCTAAATCTGTTAATAATATTATTAAACAATTATAGAGTTGTTGTGAAATATCTTTATATTGAATTATGAGATTTTTAGAAATTTTTTTAGACTTTCGGGAAATTGTTAAGAAATTATATAATTCTTTTTGAACTTTAGAAAAACTATTACCACCTAAAATAATATCTGTTCCTCGTCCAGCCATATTTGTAGAAATAGTAATAGTTTTTAATTTTCCTGCTTGTGCAATAATTTCAGCTTCTCTTCTTACGTTTTCCGGCTTAGCATTAAGGAGTTGATATGGTAACTTAAATTCTTTTAAAAGTTGTCCTAACATTTCTGATTTTTCTACTGTTTTCGTACCAACTAAAATTGGTTGATTAGTCAAAAAAATTTTACGACAAAATTGAGTAATAGCTGTCCATTTAGTGAATTGGTTTTTATAAATTAAATCAGGTAAATCTATACGTTTATTAGTTCGATAAGGGGGAATAATTTCAACTTTAAGATCATATATTTTTTCAAACTCAACTTCCGCTGTTTTCCCAGTTCCAGTCATTCCTGTTAATTTTGGATACATTAAAAAAAAATTTTGATAACTAATTGAAGCAACAGTTTGTGAAGAAGGTCGAATTGGAATATTTTCTTTTGCTTCAAGAGCCTGATGTAATCCATCGCCCCATCTTCGATCTATCATTAAACGTCCAGTAAATTCATCAACAGATATAATTCGATTATTTTGAATTATATAGTGAATATCTTTATAATACAAATGATTAGCTTTTAATGCATTCATAATATAAGCTATCCATGGATCACGAACATCATATAAATTATCACGTTTAATAGCTTGTTCTACAACTTTGTATCCTGTTTCATTTAAAATAATATTTTGATTTTTTTCATCAATTTCATAATGTTTATTTAATGTTAAATATTTTATAGCTTCTTCAGCAATAATATATTTTTGTATAGACAAATCTTGGTTATTTTCAGTTAAAATTACTGGTGTTTGAGCTTCATCAATTAATATTGAATCAATTTCATCAATAATACAATAATTGAATGGTCGCAATACAATCTGTTCTATTTCAGTTGCAATATTATCTCTTAGAAAATCGAAACTTAATTCATGATTTGTGACATATGTTATATCTGCATTATAATTTTTTTTACGTTCTAAAGTTGTGGAATTTTCATTTATTAATCCAGTATTAAAGCTTAAAAACCGATAAATTTGTCCCATTGACAGTTGATCACGTTTGGCTAAATAATCATTTACTGTTACAATATGAACACCTTTTCCTGAAATAGCATTAAGCACTGCCGGTAAAGTTGCTACTAATGTTTTACCTTCCCCAGTTTTCATTTCTGCAATTTTCTTTTCATTTAAAACAAGCCCACCGATTATTTGGACATCAAAATGTCGTAATCCTAATGTTCGTTTACTGGCTTCGCGTGTTAAAGCAAAAGAACGTGGCAGTAAATTACTTAAATTTTGTTCTTTTTTAAATTCATGTTTTATCATTTCATTTTCCCGTCTTAATTCGTTATCATTTAGAGTTTTAAGATTTTCCTCTAAAGTATTTATTTCAGAAATAATTTCCTGATATTTTTTTAAGTTTGGATTGGAAAATAATTTTAACATATTTTTCTAATTAATGACATTAATTTCTTTTTGTTTAAACATTTTGTTTTTAGGACTAAATTTTACAAAACCATTTTTCAATGCAAATAATGTAAAATCCTTACCTATTCCAACATTTAATCCTGGTCGGAACTTTAGACCTCTTTGTCGGACAATTATTTGTCCGCTTAGTACTTTTTCTCCGCCAAATTTTTTTACTCCTAATCGTTTTGATTTTGAGTCTCGACCATTTTTTGTACTTCCGGCTCCCTTTTTATGTGCCATGTTTTGGTTCTTTTATGAATAACTTTCTCGACTTTTTTCGGAATTAACTACAAAGCGTAAACCATTAATAAAAATACGGGTTAAAAGTTGTTTATAACCTCTTTTTTTTCTAGTTTTCTTTTTCGAATTCATTTTATAAACTAATTTTTTCTTTCCCTTAAAATGCTTTATAATAATAGCTTCAACGACTATATCTTTTAAATATGGTTGACCGATCCAAACTTTATCATTTATTATTAATAAAAGAATACGGTAAAATTGAACCTTAGTTCCCTCTCTTATTGGAATTCTACTTATATCATAACATTTGCCAAATTGGACATAATGTTGTTTTCCACCTTGTTCAATCACTGCTTTCAACATAGTTTAGAACTAATTTTCATCAATTTGAATTTCAATAGTTTATATATTTTCTCTTTTTTAGATCTAAATGTGAAACTATCTATTAAAATATTTATGAAATAAAAGAAATGGTTTTGATTTTTGGGGTGTTGTGTGAGTTAAAATTGCTAAAGATCTTGTTATTTTCATATTTTTAATTCGTAGAATTCTGAATTGTCTTTCTTCATTGATACTGATATAGGGTAAAATTGTAATTCCTAATCCAATTTTTACAGCTGTTTTTAAACTTCTAACATTGTTAACTGTAAAGATAACTTTAAATAATTTTAAGTTAATATTGTTTATATGAAAAATTAATTTTAAAAATTTTTTGAATTTTAAATTAGATTCTAATTCGATAAAATTTAAAGAATAAAGATCATTCTGATTTATTAATTTTAATTTTCTGTTGTAAAAAACTGGAACTATTAAATTAAATTCATTTTTTAAAAATTTTTCTACTTTTAAATTTTTTTCTACTTTTAAAGCGGGGTGTGGATTGAAAATGCCGATTTCAAGATTTTGGTTTCTGATTTTTTTTATCAGTAGTGAAGATTTACTTAAGTAAATTAATGGATAAATGTGATTTTTTGTTATATCAAAGTTCGGAAATGAATCTGGAAATAAATAAAGCCAAATTAATGAACTTATACCAATTTTAATTTTTCTTTTATTTATATTTTTCTTTTTAATTTGTCGAATTATCTTTTTGCTTTCTTCACATAAAAGTAAAATTCGTCGCACGTATTTTAAAAAATGTTTTCCATTTTTGGTCAATGAAATTTTGTTATTTGTTTGATGAAATAACTTTAGCTGGATACTGCTTTCTAGAAGCTTTATATTTTTTACTAATGTCGGTTGGGAAATATAAAGGATTTTAGCAGCTTTATTGAAATTTTTCGTATAACTGACTACTTTAAATATTCTCAATTGATCAAAGGTATATGAAAAAGTATACATAGATCGTTTTTAAAAAAAGGTTGTAATACGGATGGAGAGATTTGAACTCTCAAAACAAAAGTTACTAGGGCCTAAACCTAGCGCGTTTACCAATTTCGCCACATCCGTTTTTTCGACATTAAATTTATAATTGCTGAATTTAATTAATCAGTCGTTATATTATAAATATTATAAATAAAACTATTACTTTTTTGTTTCAGTAATACTTTTGTTAATGAGTAAGATTTTTTCGCTTCAAACTTCATTTTTCGTTTCCAATTTGATTTTCGTTTTCTTTTCTTTGATTTAGAAACTCGAGTTTTTGGAACTGCCATTAACGTGTAAAATTTTTATTCGATCGAATAGTATTTAAGTATGATTTCAAAATAATTTTTCAAAACTTATTGTTAATGCTTTTTAATAACTTTTTTTATATATTAAATGATTTTTTACGAATTAAAAATTAATAAGCTAATCCTAAACTTCTTGTTGTTTCTGCACCTAAATAAACTCGAACACTTAAAAAGTCTGTAGGACAAGCAGTTTCACATCTTTTACATCCAACACAATCTTCAATACGTGGCGCAGAGGCCAATTGTCCTGCTTTACAACCAATCCATGGAACCATTTCTAAAACATCAGTTGGACATGCACGTACACACTGAGTACAACCAATACATGTATCATAAATCTTAACAATATGAGACATAAATGTTTAATTTTAAAATAGTTAAGTTCTATTACTTATTTATTTTTTACTTTTATTTTTTCTCAATAAAATTATTGCCTCTAATTTGTCGTTTCAATTGCTGAATTGCTAAACGAGCTATATTAAAAAGAGCCCATGCTAACGCTGTTAATAATGGAGAAAGAATTATTAATATACGAATATCCATATAAAGATTTCTTATTTTTTTTTTATTTTTTTAACACTCAAATATAAACAATGATAACTTAACTTTAACTTTGACAATGAACTATTTTCCCAAGAGAGCTATCTCTAAGTATTTTTATCGGTTTATCATGTTTCACAGCTGAGTTCGAGATGGTTCAGAGTGGTTCCATAACACTTTAACTATCAAAGCTTAATTCTTTAAGAATATAAAGTCTCTAACAATTAGTTTTAATAAACTCAATTGTAGATTTTAAATAAATAAAAAAATTAAAATTCAAGTCTTCGGTCTGTTAGTACATCTCAGCTCATATATTACTATATTTACACTTAATGCCTATCTAACGGTTAGTCTTACCGTGACCTTATTCACATTATTTATGTGATGAGAATACTAATCTTGAGGTTAGCTTCCCACTTAGATGCTTTCAGTGGTTATCTATTACATACTTAGCTACCCAGCGTTTACTGTTGGTACAATAACTGGTACACCATTGGTACATCCTTTTCGGTCCTCTCGTACTAGAAAAAGTTCCTCTCAATATTCTAACGCCCACATCGGATACGGACCGAACTGTCTCACGACGTTCTGAACCCAGCTCGCGTACCGCTTTAATGGGCGAACAGCCCAACCCTTGGGACGTACTACCGCCCCAGGATGCGATGAGCCGACATCGAGGTGCCAAACCTCCCCGTCGATGTGAACTCTTGGGGGAGATCAGCCTGTTATCCCTAGAGTAACTTTTATCCGTTGAGTGACGGCCTTTCCACTCAGCACCGTCAGATCACTAAGACCGACTTTCGTCCCTGCTCGACTTGTAAGTCTCACAGTCAAGCTTTCTTTTGCCTTTACACTCTAGATACGATTTCTACCCGTTCAGAGAAAACCATTGTGCACCTCCGTTACTATTTAGGAGGTGACCGCCCCAGTCAAACTGCCCACTTAAAACTTTTCTTTTAATCAGTTAAGGATAAAAGTTAGAAATTTAACCTTATAGGAGTGGTATCTCACTAATGGCTTTAAATATCAATAATTTTATAGCCTCCCACTTATTCTGCACAAATAACGTTAAATACCAATATCAAGTTACAGTAAAGCTTCATAGGGTCTTTCTGTCCAGATGCAGGTAGTCTGCATCTTCACAGACAAGTCTATTTCACCGAGTCTCTCTCTGAGACAGTACCCAAATCATTACGCCTTTCGTGCGGGTCGGAACTTACCCGACAAGGAATTTCGCTACCTTAGGACCGTTATAGTTACGGCCGCCGTTCACCAGGGCTTCAGTCATTAACTTTCATCAACTTCTTTAACCTTCTGGCACTGGGCAGGCGTCAGCCCCCATACATCGTTTTACAACTTAGCGGAGACCTGTGTTTTTGATAAACAGTTGCTTGGGTCTTGATGTTGCAACCTTATTAAATAAGGCACTCTTTCTTCCGAAGTTACAGAGTTAATTTGCCGAGTTCCTTAGAGAGAGTTCTCTCGCGCCCCTTAGTATACTCTACTTATCCACCTGTGTCGGTTTATGGTACAGGCATTATTTATTCTATTTTTAGATAGTGCGAGCTTTTCTTGGAAATATGACATATACTGAATTATTAATATTCTTTAATTTAATATTATATTTTTAGTTCAAAATGTTTTCTCCATTTCTCATTACCTAAATAATTTTAACTGAAATTACCAATATATCAGTCAGCTTAGCCTTTTTCGTCCCTCGATATCTCTAAATAATGGTACTGGAATATTAACCTGTTCACCATTGACTACGCTTTTCAACCTCATCTTAGGTCCTGACTAACCCTTCTCAGACGAGCTTTATGAAGGAAACCTTGGATTTTCGGGGTATAAGATTTTCACTTATATTTTCGTTACTCAAGCCGACATTCTCACTTCTGTTTTGTCCATACCCACTTACGTTAATACTTCAACCTAAACAGAACGCTCCCCTACCGATATTTAAATTATCCTTTATTATATTATAAAAATTCTTAATTTGTTTTATCTTTTCTATTTGGTTAAAATTTATTATAATTTACATATCATACCATATCACATAGTTTCGGTAAATCACTTAGTCCCGTACATTTTCGGCGCAGGTTTACTAAATCAGTGAGCTATTACGCACTCTTTAAAGGATTGCTGCTTCTAAGCAAACCTTCTGATTGTATAGGTACTCCCACCTCCTTTATCACTTAGTAATTATTTAGGGACCTTAACTGATGTTCTGGGCTATTACCCTTTTGACAATGAAGCTTATCCCCCACAGTCTTACTAATAAATTTTATTCACATTTAGTATTCTTAGTTTGCAACGATTCAGTACAGTGTTACCAGCCCTCATACGTAACAGTGCTTTACCCCTAAATAGAAACATTTATTGCTGCGCCAAAACGCATTTCGGGGAGAACCAGCTAGCTCCGAATTCGATTAGCATTTCACCACTAACCACAATTCATCCGCTAATTTTTCAACATTAGTCGGTTCGGCCCTCCACTCAGTGTAATCTGAGATTCAGCCTGATCATGGTTAGATCATCCGGGTTCGGGTCTATAAATAATGACTAATGCCCTGTTCAAGCTCGCTTTCACTATGGCTCCAGTATTCTGTACATTAACCCTTGCCATTATTTATAAGTCGTCGGCTCATTCTTCAACAGGCACGTAGTCAAACGTTAAAGTCGTCCTTCTACTGATTGTAAGTTTATGGTTTCATGTTCTTTTCACTTCCCTTTCGGGGTTCTTTTCACCTTTCCCTCACGGTACTATTTCACTATCGGTCATTCAATAATATTTAGCTTTACGAGGTGGACCTCGCTGATTCACACGGAATTTCACGTGCTCCATGTTACTTGGGATTTAAGTTTAATTGTATAAATTTTTAATTACAAGACTTTCACTTTCTCTGGTTTAGCATTCCAACTAATTCATCTAATTAATAACATTTAATTGTAATATACTTTTCCCTCAACACTTATTATAGTATTACTTTAGTTTAAAAATTATTATTTGAGTTTATAAAACTTTAAATTATGATTTTTATTGTCTCGCTTAATTACAAAATAAAATATTTTTTCTTCTAAGTTTTAGCTTTTCTCTTTTCGCTCGCCGCTACTAAGAGAATCGTTATTACTTTCTATTCCTCTAGATACTAAGATGTTTCAGTTTTCTAGGTTTACTCTTTCTTATTTATCAAATCAATAAGCAGTTTTAGAGTTTCCTCATTCGGAGACCTTCGAATTAAAATTTGTTCCCAATTACTCGAAGATTTTCGCAGGTAACCACGTCCTTCATCGCTTTTGAATACCAAGGTATTCCCCATAAACTTTAAATTTCTTGAATTTAAAACAAAAAAAACTTGTTATTAATTATTATGTATTTTTTATGGAGGTAAGCGGATTTGAACCGCTGACAATCGCCGTGCAAAAGCGATACTCTACCAACTGAGCTATACCCCCGCTGGGCCATTCCGGATTTGAACCAGAGACCTTACCCTTATCAGGGGTACGCTCTTTACCAACTGAGCTAATAGCCCGAGTATAAATGTATGCTTTATTAACTTCTAAATTACTTATATAATATTTGCGCAGCCAAACTTAACTTTAAAACCCATAAATAACATTGTTAAGTTAATTATTTTATATAAATTTATTACTACGTATGCTAAATTACATTATATATTACGCTTTATATATTTAAATAACTGTTCATTTAATATTTTTTAAGATTTCACTTTAATACTAACTAAAAATTCTATTTAGTCTTTTGATTGGAATAAAAATTCACAGATTAAAAAATCTGTATAATAAATATGGAGGTAATCCAACCGCACCTTCCAGTACGCTTACCTTGTTACGACTTCACCCCGGTCACTAGCCCTACCTTTGGCATTCTTGATCCAATTTACTTTAAACTAATAAACATAAATGGTTAAAGGAATGACTTTGAGCATAACTAATTTCCATGGTGTGACGGGCGGTGTGTACAAGGCCAGGGAACGTATTCACCGCTGTGTAGCTGACCAGCGATTACTAGCGATTCCAACTTTATGTAGACGAGTTGCAGTCTACAATCCGAACTTTGAATGAGTTTTACAGATTAGCTCCATTTTACAATATTGCAACTTTTTGTCTCACCCATTGTAGCACGTGTGTAGCCCAGAACGTAAGAAGCATGCCGACTTGACCTCATCCCCCCCTTCCTCCGACTTCTAATCGGCAGTTTTCTCAGATATCCGTATAGGCAACTAATAATAAGGGTTTCGCTCGTTGCGGGACTTAACCCAACATCTCACGACACGAGCTGACGACAGCCATGCACCACCTGTGTGACTGATGAATTATATTATAATACATTTATTTTTTACGTAGAATGATAAAAATTTAATTTAATATATTTAAAGAGTCCTTCTTTTATTAATATTAGAAGGATAGAAAATATGTCTAACTCTGGTAAGGTTCTTCGCGTTGCATCGAATTAAACCACATGCTCCACCGCTTGTGCAGGCCCCCGTCAATTCCTTTGAGTTTTACTCTTGCGAGCGTACTTCCCAGGCGGGATACTTAACGCGTTAACTACAATACTGAAGGATTTCTTCAACATTTAGTATCCATCGTTTACAGCTAAGACTACTGGGGTATCTAATCCCATTTGCTACCTTAGCTTTCGTCTCTCAATGTCAGCTATGACCCAGTAACGTGCCTTCGCCATCGGTGTTCTTTCCAATATCAACGCATTTCACCGCTTCACAGGAAATTCCCGTTACCTCTAACATGCTCAAGTTTAATAGTTTCAACTGCAGTTTTAATGTTGAGCATTAACCTTTAACAATTGACTTATATAAACCACCTACAGACGCTTTACGCCCAGTGATTCCGGATAACACTTGCATCCTCCGTCTTACCGCGGCTGCTGGCACGGAGTTAGCCGATGCTTATTCTTCATTTACTGTCATTTTTCTTCCATGAGAAAAGAGGTTTACAACCCGTAGGCCTTCGGAGGCTGCGGAAACGGTCTCCATATCCCTCACGCGGTATCGCTCCGTCAGGCTTTCGCCCATTGCGGAAAATTCCCTACTGCTGCCTCCCGTAGGAGTCTGGACCGTGTCTCAGTTCCAGTGTGTCTGATCATCCTCTCAAACCAGATACTGATCTTCGCCTTGGTAAGCTATTACCTTACCAACAAGCTAATCAGCCATAAGCTTTTCTTTAGGCACAGTCTAAATTTAAAAAATTTCAACTTAGAATAGTTTTTAACTCTTTTTTCTATTTGAGTTTATAAAGTATTAGCAGTCGTTTCCAACTGTTATCCTTTTCCTAAAGGCAAATTCTTATGTATTACTCACCCGTTCGCCACTAGAACTTAAATTACTTAGTTCTCGTACGACTTGCATGTATAAGGCATACCGCCAGCGTTCATCCTGAGCCAGGATCAAACTCTCTTAAAATTTCCATAATTTTTTACGTTTGTTTTACAGTATCATTAAGATACGAAACTTTAGTATAATTATTATGGGTTAATTTGACAAGAATAAAGAAAATAAATAAATATTTTTATTAAACATCATCAAATCTTAACTTTTTATTTAAATTTCTATCAAATTTATTCTTATAAATTTGGATTTATTTTGTAATATTTATTATTTTAAATTAAATATTTAAAAATGATTTGTAATGTAATAAATATCATCGGGATATAGCTCAGCTTGGTAGAGCCCCTGCTTTGGGAGTAGGTTGTCGCAGGTTCGAATCCTTCTATCCCGATTCCTATTATCTCAATTTAATAAATTGAGATAATAGGAAATTTTATAGTAAAAGATTCAGTTCTCTTGAAAAGAATCTGACTTTTGACTTATTCGATTTATCAACGTAATAATAAAACTGGACTTCAAAAACAATTTAATCCTTTGTTAGTTTTTAGATAAAATAATAAAATTGGAGGTACTACAAAATGGCCCTTTTTAAGATTAATCATGAACAGGTTGTTCAAAATCTCGTTTATTTTTTCAGAATACGTATTGAAGATTTCGCTAGTATTTTTGGTTATCCAGAAAATCCAGGAATGCCTTATTATCCACCACGAAAAGATTGGTTTTGGCAGAAAACGAGACTCGCTGATCACTTACCGGTTCATGTAATTCCACCTAAAATGATTCAGCATCCAAAGACAATTCCTGAGATGATTTTCGGCGATTTCCCTGCAACAAATTTTATCCCTAGAATTTCTATGGATAATTTAAAAGATTATGGACCATATGGATTCGTAATTCCTAATTACCGAAATATTCATTTTTTACCAAATCAACTCTCAGAATATCTTCAATTAAAACATAATATTTTAACTAATGTTGATCAGTTAGATGAAATAAAAGAATCTATATTTTATGTTATGTTAGCATATTTTCATCTTGTAACTTTTAGATACTATTTAAGCATGATACCAGTGATAAATCCATATGTTGGAATCCTTAAAATGATACCTGCTTTAGTAGATTGGACAGAAGATATTTCACTTGGTTTATTTCCAACAATTTTGGGTTTTAATACAGGTCCAATGATAATATTATCTTTAATTGGTAGAGCTGCTGATAATGTGTGTCATTATGTATTTACAATGCCTTATTTACCCAGTGAAGGGCAACCAGGATTTGCTCGGATTGATGGAAAGATTACACCTGTATTACACTTTCAACATCTACCAGTTTTATGGTATCATAAAACAATCCCAAATGAACTTCGTAAATATTGGTATTATCACAAACCAGAAATTCTAAAATATATGCAATTATCATATGGAAAACTAAATCTTACACTTTTACCAGACGAAATTATTGAAGAATTAAAGAAACATGAAAATTTGACAACTCTGAACTCACTAGTAAATACTATTTCTCATCAGATATTAGCATTTCATTCTTCATTTATAAATCACCAGTACTTAGATTCAAGTTATTATACTAGTAAAATTATAAAAATATCAAGTTATTTTTTGAATTTATTGACATAATTTTTTTGGTTGTTAAGTTTGAGTACTAGAAAATTTTTTTTAAATAATTAAAAAAAATTTTCTAGTATTAAATAATATCTCCTCCCAAAAATTCAATATCATCACCCCATCGATTTTTCTTGAGTTGAAGTAATCGGATTATAAAACCATCAATTTTTTTCATTACTTCATCGGTAATAAATAATTCACGATTAGATATTTTACGTCCCCATAATGAAAGTGTTATATCTTTCTTAATTTCTAAATCTTTATTAAATAGTTTTATTGAATAATATCTTTTCCAAATTTTTTCAATCAGATTTAAAGTAGTGTTAAATTTTTTATTTTTATTCGAAAAATGAAATGGTTGAAGTTTATTGTTTTTATTATCAAATATAAAATACAGAGAATTTTTATAATTATTAGATAGTTTAGTTTTTGTAAATTTTAAAGTTTCTCTATTATAATTACGTTCTGGTATTAATGATTGTAATTCTTCAATTTTTTTATAAAAACACTCATATAATTTTAAATCATTTTGATATAAGTTTAATATTTCTGTAAAACTTTTAGATTTTTCTGAAGTTTTTTGTAATTGGAGGAAAGAATTTAACTGTAATAATTTTTTACATTTTTTCTTTAAGTAAGGATAAGTATTGGTTAGTAACAAAAATCTTGCCCGTACAGATTCTATTACACCTCTTTTTTTTTCTTTCCAAGGCTGCCGTTCTCGTATCGGAAACACTTTATATAACTTTGAATAATATAAAGCTTTAAAATCTTTGTGCCATAAATTGTCCTGATTTTGACTACCAATATTACTTTCTTTAATTTTTGTAAAATGTTGCCATTTTAATTTAGTAAAGAATTTCTTGTTCTTATTTTTTTGTATTATACAATTTTTATATAAAGTTTTCAAACGACTTTTTGAAATTTTCGGAAAAGTATAACGACAATATGTCCTAAAAATTTTGTCATAGTCACTTGATTTATTATACTTTTCTTCCAGTTCAGTTCTTATTGTTTCTAATATTTGTCGGAATCTATTAGGAGCAAAATGTTTCTTAAATGGTGGAATATTTGGGAGAATATGCCAGTAGTTTTTATGGTACTCTTTTGCTATATGACGTATTCTTATATTACAAATACATTCAATTGTGTGTAATGCTCGATAGTATTTTGCTTCGCTTAAACCTAAATCATCATGAACATGGTCATCAAACCGGATATTAACCAATCCTTCTCCATCATATTGAGTTTTCATAAAATAATTCATGGCTTCTTTAATTAACACTGAAGTATAGGGAATTTTTTTAATAGTGTTTTTTAGTCTAATTTTTCGTCTGAATATTATATTATTTTCAACATTAGTTTTTTTATTCTTAAAAAACGATCGGTCAAATAAATGACGTGGCTTCGGATCAAATTTAAAATGCCAATCATCTAAATCAGGGTTATCAATTGTTCCACTATAAAATTCAGTAAATGGATAGACATATTGTTCAAATTTCATTTCAATATGTGGATCGTAATATTGCCACGGTTTATAAGTGTATTCTGGTAATTCATGTCTAAATGAGCTACCAAAAGCTCTTCTTTCAAGACGTCTATGTTCACTTACTTGATAAGATGAGAGTGGATAATCTTGCTTCATTTTTGTTTTAGGATCATACAATTCTAAAAGTCCCCGACCTACTGCTCTTGTTTGCCAATAAGGATTTAAGAAAAAATTTATATCGCCTTCTGTCATCGCATCATATCCCCATTTAAGCCTTGGATTTATTGGATAATTATAAATTTCTTCAAGTAATTTTGGTTCTTTTCTCGGATAACCGTATATACTATAATCAAAATTTTTAGTATATATAGATTTTTGAACATGATGGATAAGATCTTTATGAATAGTATATTCTAAAATATGTTGATTACCTTTTAGCGCATTATAAAATTGTTTAGTAGTACTATCACTTTCTCCACTCATAATTATATAAAAGTAATATCTATTTGATTTTAACAATTGACTATTCATTCTATCAAAACCTTTGTAAAGTAAATCATAATGATTTTCTTTTAAACCTTGAAAATCACGTTTTAACAATCTTTCTCTACCAAAATAATTATTACGTGCGTTAAAAGGAAAAGAAGATTTTCCTTTTAATAATGCTTCTTTTAAAAGTTTTGTTTTTCGAATGTAAGATAGTTTGTTAATAGTTTTATCCTGAAGAATTGCATTATTTAATTCATTCGTTTTTAATGTAAAATTATTGTTCTTTTTAAAAACATTAGCAAGTACGCCTAAATTTTTGATTGGTTTTGGATAACACAATTGAAAACAATCATGAATATATTGAGTATTTGGATGTTTTCCTTCAATTCCATCATGCAATCGAGTTCGATGAGGTTGTTCATAAAATGTAATGTAATACAAAGAATTAGGATATGATTCTTGTGGAAAAATAACCCCGTTTTTAGTAGTTATATCTTCTTCAGAAAACTGATTGTGAAACATACTTTTTTCTTTATTAATATTTTCTAACTTTTGAATTTCACCTCTTGGTGAGAAATCTTTACAAAACTCTTCTAATTTTTCAATTTTATGGTTGTATCCAATTTTATTAATTTCTAATATTGAACCAACGTGAATATTTATTTGAGACATTTGTTTAAATTTTATACAACTTATTTAAGCAAATTATATATGGTAAGTAATAAATTATAGAAAAAAAAAAGGCATTAACTTTGTTTTTTATTATTAATTTATATATAAATTAATAATAAAAAACAGTTTATAATTTTTAAAACTACAATTAATCTTTAATTGGATCAGTTTTATTATCATATCGATCACCAGGTGCATAACCTTGAAGTGCATACCCTCGAATTGTATAAAACATTTGTCGACCAGGTCCTTCTTGACGATCTAAGTAAAATCCAGGTTCGTAATTTGGACGATTTGCAAGAAATGACATTGAACAACTTTCTACTCCATAACTAGCATCAAAAGCATTAATACGTATATAACCATCGGCACATTCTTCTCGTGCATTTGCTAATTCATACATAACAGAAGCAGTATCTGTTATATCAAATAATGGTAAACCCCATAATTCCCAATAACTGTTTCTTGGATGTGGATCATCTGTCCATTCAATATTAATAGCCCAACCTTTACGCATAGCATAGTGAACTTGTTTTTCAATTTGTGTATCTGTTAAATCTGGTAAAAATGAAAAACAACCTTGTGATAATCGTACCACTAACCTAATCCTCCTTTATTTTTAATAAAAAATTGATTTTTTATACATTTTTTGTTGGTGTTTGTGAATAATCAGATGTATCCGTTGATGTGTAATTGAAACTGATATTTTTCCATAATTCTAAAGCAGTTCTTAAAGATGAACATTTTTCTGACGCATCACGTAAAATAACAGGCCCTACTTGTTGACTAAAATAATTTGCACCTTCGTTTCTTGCTAAAATCATAGCTTCTAATGCTACACGATTTGCTGTGGCTCCAGCTTGGATCCCATCAGGATGTCCAATCGTACCACCCCCAAATTGTAAAATAACATCATCACCTAAATAATGAACTAATTGATGCATTTGACCACAATGTATACCACCTGAAGCAACCGGCATACATTTACGTAAACTTGCCCATGGCATATCAAAGAAAAGACCACATGGTAAGTTAGATTCTAATTCAGTTAATCTTAAAGTATCATAAAATCCTTTAATCATTAGTGGATCACCTTCTAGTTTTCCAACAACTGTTCCAGCATGAATATGATCAACTCCAGACATACGCATCCATTTACAAATTACTCGGAAATTAATACCGTGATTTTTTTGACGAGCATATGTTGAATTTCCAGCTCTATGTAAATGAAGAAGCATATCATTTTCGCGAGCCCAAATAGCTGCAGATTGTATTGCTGTATATCCAATAACTAAATCAATCATAACAATTACTGAGCCTAATGCTTTTGCATAGTCACCACGTTTATAGATTTCTTCCATAGTAGCAGCTGTAATATTTAAATATGATCCTTTAATTTCGCCCGTTGCTGTAACTGCACGGTTAATTCCTTCCATACAATATAAGAAACGTTCTCGCCAACGCATAAAGGGTTGTGAATTAATATTTTCATCATCTTTTAAAAAGTCTAACCCACCTTTTAGTCCTTCATATACCACGCGTCCATAGTTTTTACCTGAAAGACCTAACTTTGGTTTTACTGTAGCTCCTAATAATGGAGTTCCATATTTATTTAACCTTTCACGTTCAACAATAATACCAGTTGCTGGTCCTTGGAATGTTTTTAAATATGAATGTGGAATGCGCATATCCTCTAAACGTAATGCTGAAACTGCTTTAAATCCAAAAACGTTACCAATAATTGAAGCTGTTAAATTTGCTAGTGAACCTTCTTCAAATAAATCACATTCATAAGCAATAAAAGCGAAATATTGGTCTGATGTTGATGGAACAGTATCTACACGGTAAGCTTTAGCACGATAACGATCACATGCTGTTAATAAATCTGTCCAAACTACTGTCCACGTTGCAGTAGATGATTCACCAGCTACTGCAGCTGCAGCTTCAATTGGATCCACTCCTTTTTGTGGTGTAATACGAAATAATGCAAGTACATCAGTATCTTTAACTTCATACTTAAAATTCCAGTATCCCATTTTTGCATAAGGGATTACGCCAGATTCATAACGTTTGCTTTTAATTCTTGTTCTTTGCTCAACACTTTCTTTTTCTTTATTATCAGAACTCATTTGTTTTATTTTTATTTTTAGTAAATAGTTTTATTTGTATAAGGGAATAAATCCAACAGTTTAATTAGAAGTAAATAATATGATTTATAATTTGACACAATATAATATAAAATTTCAAAAAAGAGCTTCTTTCTTATTATAATTAATATAACAACCACGTATATTATTATAGTCCCTATTCTTCTATTTGTTAAAACAAATAAGTTAATAAAGTTATTGTTAATTAGAATATATATAGTTATCAAATAAAAAACAAAAAGAAATTAATATAGTGAAAAAAAATCTATAATGTATAAATGAAAGGGCGATTATAGTTAAATAATTTTATATAACTATTTTAAGAATAATTTTATTAAAAAGCTAAAGCTGATTATTATATCTTTTAAAAAATACTTTAACTTTTTGGTATTCAAAAAATTGAACAATCAGTATTTAAAAATTTAATGGAAAACAAACCAAAACGGAAATATTTGAGGAATGTCGAAGTTTCAGTTGAAAAAGATATTACTGAAACAAGTTTTGAAAAGTGGAGTCAACCTGGACATTTTTCAAAGACACTGGGAAAAGGACCAAAAACTACGACTTGGATTTGGAACTTACATGCTGATGCACATGATTTTGATACACAATTAGGAAATGAAGAATTAGTCTCTAGAAAAATCTTCAGTGCACATTTTGGACAACTAGCGATTATATTTTTTTGGATTAGTGGAATGTATTTTCACGGAGCATACTTTTCAAATTATTCCGCTTGGCTTAATAATCCACTTCTTATTAAACAAAGTTCACAAGTTGTATGGCCAATTGTTGGACAAGAAATTTTAAATGGTGACCTTGAAGGTGATTTTATTGGATTACAAACAACATCTGGATGGTTTCAAATTTGGCGTGCAGAAGGTATTACAAGTGAAGTCGAACTTTATTGGACAGCAATTGGTGGTTTAGTTATGTGTGGAATTATGGCATTCGCTGGATGGTTCCATTATCACAAAGTTAGTCCTAAACAAATTTGGTTTCAAAATGCTGAATCTATGCTAAACCATCATTTGGCGGGCTTACTAGGTTTAGGATCTTTATCTTGGGCAGGTCATCAAATTCATATAGCATTACCAATAAATAAACTTTTAGATGCAGGTGTAACAACTCAAGAAATTCCATTACCACATGAGTTTTTAATTAACCGTGATTTGTTAAGTCAACTTTACCCAAGTTTTAGTACAGGTTTGAGATCATTTTTTGGTTTTCGTTGGAATAATTACTCGGATTTTTTAACCTTTAAAGGTGGATTAAATCCTATTACTGGTGGATTATGGTTAACAGATATTGCTCATCATCATTTAGCGATCGCAGTTCTTTTCATCATTGCTGGTCATATGTACCGTACAAATTTTCGAATTGGTCATAAAATAAAAGAAATATTAGAAGCTCATTCTGGTCCATTTACTGGAAATGGACATATAAATATTTATGAAACATTAATTAACTCATGGCATGCGCAATTAGCGATTAATTTAGCAATGATAGGATCATTAAGTATTATAATTTCACATCACATGTATTCAATGCCACCATATCCATATTTAGCATCTGATTATGCTACTCAATTATCATTATTTACTCATCATATGTGGATTGGGGGATTTTGTATTGTTGGGGGAGCAGCACATGGGGCAATTTTTCTAGTTCGTGATTATGATGTTACTTTACATTATAACAATTTACTTGATCGTGTTCTACGACATCGTGACTCAATTATTTCTCATTTAAATTGGATTTGTATTTTTTTAGGAACACATGCGTTTGGATTTTACATTCATAATGATACCATGCGCGCATTAGGTCGTTCACAAGATATGTTTTCAGATAAAGCTATTCAATTACAACCTATTTTTGCACAGTGGATACAAAATATTCATTTATTAGCTCCAGGATCAACAGCACCTAATGTATTAGCGGTAACAAGTTATGCATTTGGAGGAGATATCATAAAATTAGGTAATAAAATTGCAATGATGCCTATTAAATTAGGAACAGCTGATTTTATGGTTCATCACATTCACGCTTTTACAATTCATGTAACGGTCTTAATTTTATTAAAAGGTGTTTTGTTTGCTCGAAATTCTAAATTAATTCCTGACAAATTTGAATTAGGATTTAGATTTCCATGTGATGGTCCAGGACGTGGAGGTACTTGTCAAAGTTCGAGTTGGGATCATGTTTTTCTAGGTTTATTTTGGATGTATAATTCAATTTCTGTTGTAATTTTTCATTTTAGTTGGAAAATGCAGTCTGATATTTGGGGCACAATAACAGAAAATGGAACTATTTCGCATATAACAGGTGGAAATTTTGCACAAAGTGCCATAACAATAAATGGTTGGTTACGTGATTTTTTATGGTCACAAGCTTCTCAAGTTATCCAATCTTATGGATCTGCTTCATCAGCTTATGGATTAATATTTTTAGGTGCACACTTTATCTGGGCTTTTAGTTTAATGTTTTTATTTAGTGGAAGAGGTTATTGGCAAGAGTTAATAGAATCTATTGTTTGGGCACATGAAAAATTAAACTTTGCACCTACAATTCAACCCCGAGCGTTAAGCATTACACAAGGTCGCGCTGTTGGACTGGCACACTATTTATTAGGTGGAATTGGCACAACTTGGTCATTCTTTTTAGCTCGTGCAATTTCAATAAACTAAAATAAACTTCAAGTTTTTTTATTTTTTTATTTTGAATAATTAAATTAATTTTATAAATAAGGATTTTAACTTCTTAAAACCATGGCAATTAAATTTCCTAAATTTAGTCAAGCGTTAGCTCAAGATCCAGCAACACGACGAATTTGGTACGGTCTTGCGACTGCACACGATCTTGAATCACATGATGGAATGACTGAAAATAACTTATATAATAAAATTTTTGCCTCACATTTTGGTCATCTAGCAATTATTTTCGTATGGACTGCTGGAAATCTATTTCATATAGCAACACAAGGAAATTTCGAAAATTGGGTAGCAAATCCATTAAAAACAAAACCAATCGCTCATTCTATTTGGGATCCACATTTCGGTGCGTTAGCATTAAAAGCTTTTAGTAAAAAAAGTACTTATCCTGTCAATATAGCATTTTCAGGCCTTTATCATTGGTGGTATACAATTGGATTTCGAACTAATCAAGAATTATATAATGCTAGTTTTGGATTATTAATATTTGCATCAATTTTATTATTTGCTGGATGGCTACATTTGCAAACTAAATTTCAGCCTCGACCAACATGGTTTAAGTATTTTAATGAATCAAGATTAAATCATCATTTAGCAGGTTTGTTAGGTATTAGTTCATTAGCATGGACGGGTCATCTTATTCATGTTGCTTTACCAATATCAAGAGGTATTAAAGTGGATTGGACGAATTTCTTAATAACACCGCCGCATCCTCAAGGATTAAAGCCATTTTTTACGGGAAATTGGTCAGTATATGCAGAGAATCCTGATACAAGTTCACATATTTATGGTACAATGGAACAAGCAGGAACAGCTATATTAACATTTTTAGGCGGTTTTCATTCTCAAACTCAATCTTTATTTTTAAGTGATATCGCACATCATCAATTAGCTATTGCAGTTGTTTTTATTATTGCTGGACACATGTATAAAACAAACTTTGATATTGGTCATAAAATCGAAGAAATCTTGTATCAACATTGTCCACCTAATGGATACTTAGGAATTGGACACCGCGGTTTAGACAATTTAATATTGTCTTCTTTACACTTACAATTAGGTCTTGCATTAGCTTGCTTGGGTGTTGCTACATCTTTAACGGCGCAACATATGTATGCTTTAACACCTTATGCATTTTTATCTAAAGACTTTACAACTGAAGCTGCTTTATATACCCATCATCAATATATTGCTGGGTTTTTAATGTTAGGTGCATTTGCACATGGAGCAATATTTTTTATTCGTGATTATGATCATGATGTTAATAAAGATAATGTATTAGGACGAGTATTGGAACATAAGGAGGCAATAATTTCACACTTGAGTTGGGCATCTTTGTTTTTAGGTTTTCACACTTTAGGACTATATATACATAATGATACGGTAGTGGCATTCGGACAACCAGAAAAACAAATTTTGTTTGAACCAATATTTGCTGAATATATTCAATCAGCATCAGGTAAGATTATTTATAATTTTAATGTTTTACTATCTTCTTCAACAAATCCAGCCTCAATTGCAAGTAACAATTTATGGCTTCCAAATTGGTTAGAAGCTATCAATAGTAATAAAACTGACTTATTTTTAAAAATTGGTCCAGGTGATTTTTTAGTTCATCATGCAATTGCTTTAGGATTACACGTGACAACATTAATTTTAGTTAAAGGTTCATTAGATGCACGAGGTTCAAAACTAATGCCTGACAAAAAAGATTTTGGATATAGTTTTCCATGTGATGGTCCAGGACGGGGTGGTACATGTGATATATCTGCTTGGGATGCTTTTTATTTAGCTTTCTTTTGGATGTTAAACACAATTGGTTGGGTGACATTTTACTGGCATTGGAAACATATGACAATTTGGGGTAACAATATAAATCAATTTGATGAAAATTCAAATTATTTAATGGGGTGGTTACGAGATTATTTATGGTTAAATTCATCTCCATTAATTAATGGTTATAACCCATTTGGCATGAATAATTTATCTGTATGGGCATGGATGTTCTTATTTGGTCATTTAGTTTGGGCTACAGGATTTATGTTTTTAATTTCTTGGAGAGGTTATTGGCAAGAGTTGATAGAAACACTTGTTTGGGCACATGAAAGAACTCCCATAGCAAATATATTTAGATGGAAAGACAAACCAATTGCTCTTTCTATTGTCCAAGCACGATTAGTAGGATTAGTACATTTCGCGGTTGGTTATATTTTAACATATGCTGCATTTGTTCTTGCCTCAACAAGTGGTAAATTTGGATAACATAACTAAATGCATTAAAATTTTGTTCTAGTTTATTAACAAATTACTAAAAAATCTAATGAATAATTATAATTTTTAGACACCTCAAAATGTTTTATAAAATGTTAAAGAATATTACGAAATTACAATTTATTCAAAATATATTTTTTACGATTATGGCTCAAATTTTTATTTTAACTTTTCTCTTAGTTAATATTCTACTACCAATTCAGAATGTTAATGCTAATTCAGAAATTGGTGGGTTGACAAAATGTAGTGAATCTACAGCTTTTCAAAAACGTCTTAAAACAAGTACCAAAAAATTAGAACAACGAATAAATAAATACAAAGAAAATTCTTCATCTTCTTTATTATTAAAACAACAACTTGCACAATTAAAAGCTCGATTTGATAAATATAGCCGTTCTAACTTATTATGTGGTAATGATGGATTACCACATTTAATTGCTGATGGACGTTGGAGTCATGCTGCAGAATTTATATTACCAGGCTTTGGATTTATTTATATAACTGGATGGATTGGTTGGGTAGGTCGGAAATATTTACAAACTATTAGAGAATATAAAGATTCATTTGAACTTCAAATAATTATTGATGTACCTTTAGCTTTAAAAATTATGAGTACGGGTTATTTGTGGCCAATTCTTGCTTTTCGAGAACTTATACAAAATAAACTAGTTATACCTGATTCGATGATTAGTGTATCTCCGCGCTAGTTTGTAGTATAGAAAAGTAATCTTTAAAAAAACAATTTATGAAAAGTTTACAAAAATATTTATCGACCGCACCAGTACTTTTAACTCTTTGGATGACTTTTACTGCTGGATTTATAATAGAGATAAATCGATTCTTTCCTGATATGCTAGGATTATACTTTTGAACTCATAAATAAATTTCAATTTATCAATTGATAAATTACTCATCTTATACTTTGTTTATTGATAAAAACTTAGAAAGTATAATTTAATTTTTTTTAAGTTTTTATGCTAAAATTAAAGACAAGGAAATCTATTATAAAAAGATATAAAATTACTGGGACAAGATTATTTTTAAGAAAACATGCTGGTAAAACTCATCTTCTTGTTAAGAAATCGAAAAGTAGAAAAAGAAGATTATCAAAACGAATTTGTAAGATAAAAACCTATAAATTTATGATCTCATATTCTTAATATAACTTTTTAATCTAATCAATTATATCAGACCAAAGAAAAATAAAAAATTATTTACTTCTATATATATATATACAATTAAACTAATAGTTGTTAATTTAAAAAACAATGGGGCGAACTAAAAGAAGTAATGTAAGAAGAAAAAGAGTAAAGAGAATGTTAGTACAAGCCTCTGGATCAGAAGGATCTCAATCAAAGTTATTTCGAACAGCCAAACAGGCTGTCTTAAAAGGTTTAAAGTCAGTCTATATTAGACGAAAAAAAAAAAAAAAATTCTTTAAAAAAATTTGGATTAGTAGACTAAAAGCTATTGCTAATATCTATGGTTTATCATATGCGGGTTTATTAAACAAATTAAAATTATCGAAAATAAAAATTAATAAAAAAATTTTATCACATATACTTATATTAGAACCAAATGTAATTACAGAAATTTTCAATAAAATAGATATTATATAATAATAATATAACAGCTTTTATGAATTTAATAAATGCTTTTGTATTTTGAACTTATATTTGATTTTTAGTTACTATACTTATACTATACTCTTGTTCACTTAGTTTTTTCAGTTTGATCTTTTAGTTTTTATTAAAATAAGACAGTCGAAATATTCGAAAAACTCTGGATTCAGAAGAAATTGACGTTTATAGAAATTATTTCGAACCCACCATTTTTGGTGGGTAATGAACAAAAATGTAAATTTCCGTTTTGATAATATAAATAACACAAATATAGCAAAAAAAATACTAAATCATGATGTGATTAGTTCATAAAGTTGATCTACTTTATTAACGGGTAAAATGACTAATTCATAAGGAGCAAATGTACTTGTATTTGAGCCAGAATAATTTACCGAATCAAATTTAACCGAAATTTTATACAATAATTCACTATCTAATGTAACTGAACTAACTACTCCTATTTTTTTGTGCCAAAACGAATGTTTTCGAAGAATAAAAACCTTACTTCCACGCATATTGGGTAAATAATTTGGATCAAGATATTTTGAAAAATGTTGAGAAGCTGTATTCACAAACTTTTCAAAACTGGAATCCTTAAGACTTTCATTCTCAGAAATAATTTTCTCTTCTATTTCTTTTTTTACTTCACTTTTAGTTTCTATATTAGTAAAATTTTTATCATTATTCATAATTATTTTTAATAGGTAAATTATTATATATAATATATTTGATAATTTTATAAATAATTTGTTGTTTTCATAAAGAGTTTATTATAATATAGTTAAACA